GATAAAGTTCGGAGTAAGAAGTTAAGTTTTTAATCTATATAAGTCATAAATTAAGTTGAAAGATTATTTAAGAGTTAAAAATTAACTCTTAAATAATAGATTATCGATTTAATCAAAGATTAACCGTTAACAGCTGGAGCTGTTTAAAGCTACTGGTAATACTTCACCTGAAGCTAAATCTAATGGGAAGTTATGTGCGTTACGTTTGCATTACTTCCATACTAAATCCATATTGCCCAAGAATTCACCGGTCTCATTATAAATAGAACAATATCCTTCTAGATTATCGATTAATAAAATTATTCCATTTTGTGTAAATTGATTATTAGAAATCCAAGTTAACCATATTTTTTCTTGGTTTGGAAAAGCATTAATTAATGGATATTCAATTGTCTGGTTATTAACATTTTTAAATCTTAAACCTATTAAATTCCAATCTGTTTGATAATAATAAATTCCATCATGGATAAAAGGATAATTTACTGAAATTGTTTTTCGGTCTATTTCGTTTCCTTTACTATTTAGTATTGAAATATCAGAATAAAATTGTGATATAGTTTTAGTTTTTGTATATGTTATCCAAAAATCATTCACACGTCCTACGGTCTGTGGAATAATTGTTAATTTTCCATTTGTTAAAACATTTTGAATATGGAAATTTTCTGTTTTTGGAACGGTTTCTTGTGAGTTAAAGCCAAATAGTGAGCCTACAACAGTACCCACTAGAACTAAAATCATACTAAAATGAACAATAATTGGTGCAATTCGCCCAATTAAACCTTTATAGGAATAAACTAAATTTTTCTGTTGAAATATAGAATATTGTTCCATTTTAATACAGGCTAAAATCTTTGAAAACGAACTAGTTGTTAAAATGGTATAATTATTTAATTTATAAAAAGTATTATTTGTCCTAAAAAACTGACACCGACGTGCAACTTTTAAAGAAGGTAATTGCTGTAAAAAACTGCATAATAATAAGCTACAACCAAATAAAAATATTAATAATAAAAACCACCATGTTTTATAAACGTGATCAAACCCAAAGAAAATTATTCGATCCCAGGATAGAAATCCAAATACTGGACTACTCAAAGGATAATTTGTTTTATATACTTCAATGGGCTGATCTTGCTCAATTACAGTTCCAATAATACTACAAGAACTAATTAATAAGAGTGTAAAAATTGCAAATTTTAAATCAGCAAATAATCGGAAAATTTTTTGTTTCATTAAAAATAAAAATTTTAACTTAAATATATATAGGTTCAGACGATGCTAAACGAATTTGACCTGAAGTTGCCCAATTTTGTAATTTTGACATTTGCTTACTTTCTAAATTGGCTAATGGTATAAATTCTTTTAAAGCAAGACAAATATCTTCTGTTGTAACCTCACGTTTTTCATAAAACGCTTGATACATACCTTCAATAATACTTTGTCTAATTTCGGCTCCGGAAAATGATTCAGATAGTTGAGCTAGTTTTCGATAATTAAAAAGTTCCCAAGTAGTTGGCCGAAATTCTTGAATATGTATTTTAAAGATTTCTTCCCGTTCATCTATTTTTGGTAAATCTAAAAAAAAAATCTCATCAAATCTACCTTTTCGAATAATTTCTAATGGTAATAAATCAATATTGTTAGCAGTTGAAATAACGAAAACAGGTTTTGTTTTTTCAGATAACCAACTAATAAATGTTGCTAATACACGATTACTTGTTCCACTATCACCTTTACTATCGGTATTTGTGAATGCTTTATCAATTTCATCAATCCATAAAATACAAGGAGAAATTGTTTCTGAAACATTAATCATTTGTCGTAAACGAGACTCTGACTCACCAACAATTCCACCAAATAATTTACCAACATCTAATTTTAACAGTGGTAATTGCCAATCATTTGCAATAGCTTTGGCAGTTAATGATTTCCCTGTTCCTTGAATACCAATTAACAATAATCCTCGTGGAGTTGGTAATCCATAGTTAGACGCTTGAACACTAAAAGCTGTTTTTCGTTTAGTTAACCAATCTTTTAAATTATTTAACCCACCTAAATTTGTAATCTGTTCATTTACTGAACAATATTCAAGAATTTCTGTTTGGCCAATAATTTGTTTTTTTTCACTTAATAAAACATTAATACTATTCTTATCAATAGTTTTATAAGTTGCAATGATTTTCGATAAAACTCGTCTTATTCGTTCTAAAGATAATCCTTGACAAGCACGGGTTAAATTTTCAAACAATTCGGGATCAACAGTAATATTTAATGATTTAACTAACCTTGTTAATTCTTGATTAATTTCTTCTTCTAAAGGCAATTGAAATTGTAAAATAGTAATTAATTCTTGTAATTCTTTAGGAATTACTAAATCAGATCCAATAATAATTATTGTTTTAGGCTGTAATTTTAAGATTCGACTTATATTTCTTAATTTCCGTGAAATGGAAAGATCAGTTAAGAAACGGTTAAAATCTTTTAATAAAAACAAAGCTGGAGTTTCAGAATTTATTCGTTCCACAAGCTCTAAGGCTTGCAATGGATTTCGTTTAGCAAACCCTTCATTATTCGGATTGTTTGTGTAGCCATCTACGAAATCCCAACTATAAATACTACGGTTCAAATTTGTTTTTATATTTTTTCGAATAATATATTCGACTCGATCTTCTTCAATTGTATTAATATAAATAATTGGATAACGAGCTTTTAAAAAGAGAGCTAATTCACTGGTAAATTTCATAAAATATTCATTCAAAAATTGATTTACTAGACTACTGTCAGATTAATTTCAAATAAAAAATTATTTATTATTAGAGTTATTTTAATTAATTACTCTAATAATTAAATTAATAAATTAACGACTCATTGTTAGTAGCTTTCTTCCTTTTTTACGACGATTTTTGATAGTTTTACGACCTTGTGGAGTAGCCATGCGAGCTCTAAAACCAGATACTTTTAAAATTGAATACCGACTTTTATTTGAAAGTGTGCGTTTTGCCATATTTTAATGTAATTAAAAATAATTTTTTTATAAAACAGAAGATCTTAATAATTCATAAATCAGTAATTGTCTGAAAATTTCTGCTTGTTTACTAAAAAATGCTAATGCATCTTTTTTATATTCATATAATGGATTTTGTTGTCCATAACCACGCCAGCCAACAGCTTCACGTAATAATGACATTTCTTGTAAATGCTCACGCCAGATTGTATCAATATTGACTAAACTAACGGTTCGTTCCATTCCTTCACAAATTCCATCTCCATGAATATTTAATTCATTTATTTTTGCTTGATAAGCTAACCAAAATTCGTTAAATAAATATTGTTGAAAGACTAATGGATCATTATTAGAGTTAACTATTAAATTTTTACCAAATAAACCTTCAAATAATGAGATAATTTCTTTCGTAGAAGATTTTTCTGTTCTCATTTTCAATAAAATATTAGTAATCATTTGTTCTCCATAAGCAATAATATTCGTTTGAAGCGATTGCTTATTTAAAATCCCTGTTCTTTCTAAATAAATAACTTTTCTTTGTTTATTTAAAACTTCATCATAATCAAATAAATTTTTTCGTTGTTGATAAGCTCTTTCTTCTACTTTTTGTTGAGCGGAATCTAAGCTTTTTGTAAGAATTTTTGATTCTAATGGTGAATCATCTAACATCTGTGATTCAAGGAATGTTTGAATTTTTGATCCTCCGAAAAGTCTTAATAAATTGTCATCCAAACTTAAGAAAAATCTTGAAGTTCCAGGATCACCTTGACGACCACAACGACCACGTAATTGATTGTCAACTCGCCGAGAATCATTTCTTTCCGTTCCAACAATAAATAATCCACCTAAATTTTTTACAATTTGATTTTCTTGTTTTTGATACTTATTGTAATGCGTTTTCAATTCATCAATTAAAAATTTAATGGAACATTGATAAGAAATATTTGGAACTGAAATTTTATCATTTTCTTTCAATGCTCGTAAAATTTCTATATCAGATAATTTTAAAAATAAAGGATCGGTTAATATTGAAAAAAGAACACTTAAAAATTTTTGGGAATTACACTTTAATTGAGTTTTTAAATGATGATTTTAAATACATTAACGTTTTTCGAAATCATATAATTACCTTGAAAAAGTTAGAATATCATATAATTCTTTTTGAACAATTAAACTAATATTTCCACAAGTACAATATCCGTACCTCGCCCTTTGCCATATTCGTTGCAATAGTAATTGAACCTTTTTTACCCGCTTGAGCAACAATTTCTGATTCTCGACGAACATTTTCAGTCTTAGCATTTAAAAGCTTGTCTTTACTTAATTAATTCGCTACAATTGCATAATTTCATAATCTTAAATTCAATTTTATTTTTATTAAGTTGATATACTTTTAAAATTTTTTTTAAACCATCAAAACTTTTTTAAAAACTAAATTTGCTAAATTTTTACGTTTTTTGCTTTTAATTTATTTGAATTCGTTAAAAAATAACTTATAAATTTTTTGAATTTCGAACAATCTGGGTTACCAATTATAGATAGTTGTCGGTTAATATTAAAAATTTTCAATTTTTCAGTATTTTAATTTGTTTCAATTTTAATTTCTTTTTTCAATTGAAGATGAAGAAACAATCGCACCCAATCTAAACTAACCGCTGTTTTAATTCCTTCAATGGAATTTAGTTGTAAAATTGTTTTTAATGTATGTGTTTGAATTTTATTTTGAATTAAGATATTATCAATAAATTTTTTTATTGTTGAAGTAGAATGTAATGTTATAAAATCTAAGCAATATAAATCTTCTTTTTTAATTACTTTTTTTATTGCAAATGGGTGTGATTTTGAAATAATTAGACTTAATTCATCATAAACAAATGGTTGAATTGTTAATCGTTTTTTTAATTTTTTTGACATTTCACCTCCAACAATTGCCACATCGATCTCACGTTTTATTATACTAGTAGCAATCGTTCGTGTAGAATTGACTTGAACCTTTAAATCAATTTGAGGGTAATTTTGAGCAAACAATGCTAAAATTCGAGGCATTAGATAAGTACCGATAGTTTGACTCGCTCCAACTTTTAAGTTACCTCTATCACCTTTTTTTAGATCAACTAAAGCACGACAACTTTCTTCACAAAGAATTAATATTCGTTCAGAATATTGTAAAAAAACTTTCCCACTTTCAGTTAAAGAAATATTGTTTCGTTCACGATTAATTAATACTGTGTCTAAATTTTCTTCTAATATTTTAATTTGTTTACTCAATGATGGTTGTGAAATATATAAACTAGAAGCGGCTCTAGTAAAATTTTTTTTTGTTGCAATTGCTTTTAAAATTCTTAATTGTTGAAGAGTAAAAGGAAGCATACTTGATTTAATTAACTATTATTGAGATAAATAAAAAATGATTCTAAAAATTAATTGCGGATGGAGAGACTCGAACTCTCACAACAAAAGTTACTAGTACCTAAAACTAGCGCGTATACCAATTTCGCCACATCCGCTAAATAAAAAATAATTATTAAATTTACATAATTATTAAAAATAAATCTTGAAAGGATATTTTAAGATTTATTCGTTTTCATCGACATACACACTATAGACAAAACTTGTTGGTTTTCCTCGTAACATTGATTTAGCTAAGGAAAAAGATTTTTGCGCTGCTTTAAAGCCTTTTCGTTTCCAATTTGCTTTACGAGCATTCTTTTTTGCTTTTGATGTTCTTTTTTTAGGTACAGCCATTATTATTTTTTAATATGAATAGACTTTCAATAGTATTAAACTATTCTATTTAAAAAGTCAAATTTTAATACAAGCATTTTAAAAAATATTTTTAATCTGAGATTAAAAAACAACATAAATAATTAAATATTAGTGTCATTTTTTAATTTGAGATTAAATTTTATTTTCTATTTTGTCCTTATAAGAAAAATGCTTTTAATTGACTAGAATTTTACTTTATTTTTTGTCTTTATTAAAGAAACGAGAAAGTCGACGTTTAGATTTTGTAGCTCTTGCTCTTGGTGACTCTTGATCACTATCTACATCCATTGACTCAGACGTTTTATCCATTGAAGAATTTGCTAGTTGTTTTGGTCTATTTGATAATTCCTTTGAATCTTGGAAGAAGCTTGGATCTACCTCATCAAAATTAACCTCTACTTCTAATTCATTTGTATAAGTTAGTAATGTACCTTCAACTTTTTTTCGACGAACAATAATTTTAGTATTCGGATATAAAGTTTTTGATAAACACTGTTCTGCTAAACTATCTTCTAAATATTTCATAATTGCACGACGTAAAGGACGAGCACCGTAAAGTGGATCATAACCTTCATCAGTTAAAAATGCTTGAACTGATAATTCAACTACTAAATTAATTCCTTTGTCTTTTAATCGATCTTTAACTGATTTAACCATTAGTGCACAAATTTGCCAAATGTCAATACGCGTTAAATGATTAAAGACGATAATTTCGTCAATACGATTTAAAAATTCTGGACGGAAGAAGTTTTTAAGTTCTTCATTTACTAATTTTGTTGTTTTGTTAAATACTTTGGGATCTGAAATTGGTTCAGGAACTGGTTCCCATCCTAAAACAGCATCAGGCGTAATTTTAAAACCTCTTTCACCTTCTGTACCTTTAGGTTTAATTCCACTTTCTCTTTCGATAATTTTTGATCCTAAATTAGTTGTCATAACGATCAACGTATTAGTGAAATCAATTACACGACCCTTTGAATCTGATAAACGACCATCATCTAATATTTGTAATAATAAATTAAAAACATCAGGATGACCTTTTTCTACTTCATCAAATAATACTACTGAATATGGTTTTGATCGAACAGCTTCAGTTAATTGACCACCTTCATTGTAGCCTACATAACCTGGAGGTGAACCAATTAATTTTGCTACAGTATGTTTCTCCATGAATTCAGACATATCTAATCGAATCATACTGTCTTCAGTACTAAACATGTACTCTGATAATGCTTTCGTTAATTCAGTTTTTCCTACACCAGTTGGACCTGCAAAAATAAAACTTGCAATTGGTCGATTAGGGTTTCTTAATCCTACTCGAGCACGACGAATGGCTTTTGAAACTGAAACAACAGCATGTTTTTGACCAATAATTCGTTCATGAATTGTATCTTCCATTTTCATTAATTTTTCTGATTCAGAACCTGTAAGCTTATTAACAGGAATACCAGTCCAATTTGATACTACATCGGAGATATCATTTTCAGTAACCATATCTACGTCTTCACGTATAAATCCACGCTTTTTCTTAGTTAGTGCAGATTGTTTCATAATACGAATATGAGTTCGAACTTCCATTTCATGATCTACTAACTGTTTCGCAGCTTCAAAATCATGTTCTTTAATACATTCGTCTTTATCTTTAATTGTATCTTGTAACTCTTTCATTAAGCTTTGTAAGCCTGATGGTAGGCGTCTGTTTTCTAATCGAACCCGTGCTCCTGCTTCATCTAAAACATCAATTGCTTTATCTGGTAAGAAACGGTCAGCAACATATTTATCAGAAAGAATTGCTGCTTGTTCTAATGCTTTGTCATGATAACTCAATGTATGGTGTTGTTCAAACTTTGATCGTAAGCCACGTAAAATTTCGATTGTAACCCCAACACTCGGCTCTTCAACTTTAACTGGTTGGAAACGTCTTTCTAAAGCTGGATCTCGTTCAATATATTTACGATATTCATCATTTGTTGTTGCTCCAATACAACGGAATTTACCACGTGCAAGGGCAGGTTTTAAGATATTCGCAGCATCAACTGCACCTTCAGCTGCTCCAGCTCCAACTAATGTATGAATTTCATCAATTACGACGATAACAGCAGTATCATTTTGAGCTTCTTCAACAATTCTTTTTAGTCGTTCTTCAAATTCTCCACGATATTTAGTACCCGCTAAAATTGAACCTAGATCCAATGCCATTATTAAACTTCCATCTAAAAAATGTGGAACATTTTCAGTTAGAATTAATTGTGCTAATCCTTCAGCAACAGCGGTTTTTCCAACACCAGGTTCACCAATTAAAACTGGATTATTCTTTGTTCGACGAGCTAACACAGCAATAACATCATCAATTTCTTTTTCACGTCCAATAACTGGATCTAAATTTCCATCAATTGCTTCTTTAGTAATATTTTCCGCATACTCATCTAATGTTGGTGTTGGGCTTCCTTTTCTTTCACGTTCTAATAAGAATTTTTCAGCTTGTGTTAATGGTCGTAGAATTTCTTCCTGTGTTTCTTCAATATATGCTAAGATTAAATTTCTTAATTGTGGAATATTCACACGTAATTTATCTAATGTTCGCATTGCAACACCATCTGATTCAGCAATAAGTGCTAATAGAATATGTTCAGTTCCTACAAAATTTTGACCCAAATCTTTTCCTTCATGAACTGCCATTTCTAATACACGTTTTGCCCGAGGTGTAAACGGAATTTCAGATGCAACAAACCCAGTTCCCCGTCCTATATATAATTCAATTTCTTTTCTAGCTTTTTTTAGAGTAATTTTTATTTTTTTTAATGCCCGAGCACCAATTCCGTGACGTTGTCCAATTACTCCTAATAAAAGTTGCTCAGTTCCAACAAAATTATGCCCCATTCGACGTGCTTCTTCTTGAGACAACATAATAACTTTAATTGCCCCTTCGGTAAATTTTTCAAACATAGTAATTAATAAATTGTTATTATTTTAAAATTTTTAGTAGTTTCTATTCACTTATTTGTATAATAATAATAATTATTATACATAAAATTTTACAATAATGTACTGATGTTATTTAAAGGAGAACTAGCATTTGCATAGTATTTTTTTTCCATTCGCCCAGCTAAATGAGCCATTCGTCCAGCTTTAACACCCAAATTCATAGCTGAAGCCATTTGTGATGGGTTTTTAGATTGTGCAACCGCAGTATTTAATAAAATTCCATCGACGCCTAATTCCATTGCCATCGTTGCTTCACTTGCTGTTCCAATACCAGCATCAACAATTACAGGAATTTGAGCATTTTCAACAATGATTTTAATATTTGCTAAATTATTTAATCCTTGCCCTGAACCAATAGGAGCACCTAATGGCATAACGGTAGCACAACCTAAATCTTCTAAATGTAAAGCTAACATTGGATCAGCATTTATATAAGGTAAAACAGTAAAACCTTTTTTTATTAAAAACTCAGCAGCTTTTAATGTTCCAATTGGGTCTGGTAATAAATATTTTGGATCAGAAATGACCTCTAATTTAACAAAAAAATTATCTTCTTGACCAATTTGACAAGCTAATTCATGGCCTAAAAATGCCATTCTTATAGCTTCTTCTGCCGTTTGTGAACCTGCTGTATTAGGTAATAACCATAGTTTATTCCAATCTAAGTTATTTAAAAAATTGGCTGTATCATGTTTCAAGTTTGTAGGTAGGCGTCTAATTGCAACTGTAACAATCTCACAGCCACTACTCGTGATACTGTCAATTCCATCTTTTGTTGTCTTATATTTCCCGGTTCCTAACATTAACCGAGATGTAAAAGTTTTATTTCCAATCGTTAATTTGTCAGAATTATTTTCCATATATTATTTAATTTTCAATACTCCCCAGGTAGGACTTGAACCTACGGCCAATCGATTAACAGTCGATTGCTCTACCACTGAGCTACTGAGGATATTATATTCATACCTTTATTGTAACATAGCTTCGTTGAATAGACAAATTTTTTAAATTTTTAGTTTAGTTTTAATCTTTAATAAAGAAAATAATTAATAAAATTAAAATTTTATTAATTATTTTCTTTATTAAAGATTAAAAATCTTAAAACATGTGAATCAAGTTTTAAAGTATTAGAGAAATTATTTATATACTTTGGCATACTTGAAAAGTTTAATTGAATATAGTTGCCTTTAGTTTTATTAAGAATTGAGTAAGCTAAATTATGTTTACCACGTGAAATTACTGAAATATCACATACATTAAATTTTCTTAAATTTTTTGCATAGTTAAATACCCAAGTTTTTAGTTCGCTGTCATTAAATTCTTCTGTTAAAAGAATCATTATTTCATAGTCTCGTTGTACTGCCATACGATAATAATTATATTAAAAGTAAAGTTATAGTAACGATAGGACGAAATGAATGTCAATGTAAATTAAATTAAAATTCTAAGCGTGCTATAAATTATTTTAATAGTAAAAATTGTTATAAATCTTTATACTTCAGTATAATTTAATCATTTTTGATATAATAGTAAAGCGTATCATAACTTACACAAAAAAATTTTATTGGAGAAATTTCGTGAATTGGAATGAAATTCAAAACGTTTTATCAAATGCTGTTTTTGCTATTTTACTTTTTGCAATGGTAATTTATTGGATTAATTTATTATTTTTCAATGAAAAATCATATCTATCTTTACTAGGTCGTTTAAGTACTGGTATGGCTACAGTATTTTTATTTTTTATTCTTTGTTCTCGTTGGGTAGTCGCAGGTTACTTTCCATTAAGTAATTTATATGAGTCTTTACTTTTTTTAACTTGGGTTTTACTAACAGTCTATTTATATATTGAAACTAAAACTAATAGCCGTTTAATTGGTGCTATTGTGGTTCCAATTACTTTGTTAATTAGTGGGTTTGCTAATCTTACACTTTCTCCGGAAATGCAAAAATCAAGTCCATTAGTTCCTGCTTTACAATCAAATTGGTTAATGATGCATGTAAGTATGATGTTATTAAGTTATGGAACTTTAATTATGGGTTCTCTATTATGCATCTTATTTTTAGTTATCTCAGACTATAAAGAAGTTGATTTAAAATCTACTGGAAACTCCTCATCGTTTTTTTACAATGTAATGTTAGATTATGACGAAGCAAAAATAGTACCTTCATCACCTGAAGTTTCTAACTTTGGAAAATTAAAATTATTACAAAGTATAGATAATTGGAGTTACCGAATTATTGGATTAGGTTTTCCATTTTTAACTATTGGGATTATCTCAGGTGGAGTTTGGGCTAACGAAGCTTGGGGTTCTTATTGGAGTTGGGATCCAAAAGAAACATGGGCATTAATAACTTGGTTAGTTTTTGCTACTTATCTTCATGCTCGCATTACCAAAGGATGGGAAGGGAAAAAAACTGCTATTTTGGGAGGTTTAGGCTTTTTCGTAATTTGGATTTGTTATTTAGGAGTAAACTTTTTAGGAAAAGGTTTACATAGTTATGGTTGGCTCTCATAAAAGAAATTTTTAATAGACCAACCTCAATAATTCACTTAAATATAACTGTTAGCTTTTTAAAAGAACTATTATAAATAAATAAATAATTATTTATTCGTAATTTTATTATTATTATTATTTATTTAGCGAGAAATTCGTTTTATAAACTAATTTTAATATGTTGAATTTTTATTTAAAACTCAACATATTTAATCTTCTTATAACTTTCCAATAAAATTAATTTATAAGTTAATTTTATTGGAAAGTTAAAATTATTTAATTCTTCATGCTATTCAGTTTAAAATCTTCGTAATTGATTGAATACTTTGTTATCAATTATGATACATTACTTACATCTTTTAGTGATGTTAATTTTTCTTTTAAATCTTCAACTAATAATTTTAATGTGTCGATATTATCATCTTGAATATTTTGATTAATTTCACTAATTAATGTAGTAATTTCTTGTTTTTTATCATCTGAAAGAGTTTCATTTGAAAGTTCTTTTTCAACTTCAGAGCATAATATTTGTGCTTGATTCTTTAAATCAATACCTTCTCGTTTTATTTTATCAGCAGCCGCATTTTTTTCTGCTTCTTCTAACATAGTTTCAATTTCACTTTCGCTTAGTGTTGAAGCACCTTGAATCGTTACATTTTGTTGAACACCAGTTTCTTTTTCTTTTGCTGTTACTGATAAGATTCCATCTACGTCAATATCAAAAGTAACTTCAATTTGTGGAACTCCTCGATTTCCCTCAGGAATACCATCTAATCGGAAGTTTCCGAGACTTTTGTTTGCTGAAACTAAATCTCTTTCACCTTGCAAGATATGAATTTCAACATTTGTTTGATTATCTACTGCTGTTGAAAACATTTCAGATTTTTTTACCGGAATAGTCGTATTTCGTGCAATGATTTTTGTCATTACACCACCTAATGTCTCAACACCTAATGAAAGTGGCGTTACATCTAGTAATAAAATGTCTTTAATTTCACCAGCTAAAATACCCGCTTGTACGGCTGCTCCAATTGCAACTACTTCATCGGGATTAACTGATTGATTTGGCTTTTTACCAGTTAACGATTCAACTAAATTTTGAATAGCTGGAATACGCGTTGAACCACCAACTAGTACAATTTCATCAATATCCGCTTTATCAAGTCGAGCATCAGTTATTGCTTTTTCAACTGGAATTCGACAACGTTCAATCAACTCATCACATAATTTTTCAAAATCTTCTCTAGTTAACTCTTGATCAATATGTTTTGGTCCTGTTGGGTCAGCTGTAATAAATGGTAAAGCTATCTTTGTTTTTTCTACTGTTGATAGTTCCATTTTTGCTTTTTCAGCTGCTTCTGTTAATCGTTGTAATGCTTGAATATCTGTCGATAAATCAATACCTTCTTTTTCTTTAAAGTTTTTCATTAACCAATTTACCAGTACTTTATCAAAGTCATCACCACCTAGTTTTGTATCTCCAGCTGTTGATAAAACTTCAAAAATACCATCACCAACTTCTAAAATTGAAACATCAAATGTACCACCACCTAGATCAAAAACAAGAATTGTTTCATTTTGCTTTTTATCTAATCCATATGCTAATGATGCAGCTGTTGGTTCATTAAGAATTCTTAAAACTTCAACACCAGCAATTTTACCTGCATCCATTGTTGCTTGACGCTGAGAATCATTAAAGTAAGCTGGCACAGTAATAACTGCTTGTTTAACATCTTGTTTTAAATAGTCAGATGCGTCATTAATTAATTTTCTTAAAACTTGTGCAGAAACTTCTTCAGGACTAAATTCTTTTCCTAATGCAGGACATTTAATCTTAATATTATCATTCGAATCACTTGTAATTGTATACGGTAATTGTTTTGCTTCTGCTGAAATTTCACTTTCTTTTGAACCAATAAACCGTTTAACAGAGAAAAATGTATTTTCAGGATTAATTACAGCTTGTCTTTTTGCAATTTGACCAACTAATAATTCTTGTTTTTTCGTATATGCTACAATTGAAGGTGTTGTTCGTAAACCTTCACTGTTTATAATAACACTTGGTTGTCCACCTTCAATTGCCGCTACAACTGAATTTGTTGTACCTAAATCAATACCAACAACTTTTGACATAGTTTTTTCTCCTAAAAATTATTTAAATATATATTCTATTTATAAATTATAAATGTTTTGACCTAATTTATTAAGAGGGATATCCGTATTAATTATAAATTTAAAATAAAAGTGTAGGTATACTTTATATAGACAAAAGAATGACTATAATTTTAAACTATCTTTATAATTTATTAATTTTAATTAATTTATTAAATTCTAATTTTCAATCAATGTCGCGTTAATTAAACATAATAAAAATATTGGGAGAACTATCGTGAGCATAGGTTTGTTAGGCAATAAAATTGGTATGACACAAATTTTTGATGAATCAGGTAATATTATTCCTGTGACAATTATAAAAGTTGGGCCATGTATTATTACACAAATTAAAACAAAAGTAAAAGATGGTTATGATGCTATTCAAGTTGGATATAGCAATACTTCAAATAAATCATTAACTCAATCAGAATTAGGTCATTTACACAAATCAAATATTCAACCATTAAAATATTTAAAAGAATTTCGAATTAATAATGTAACTGAATTTGAAGTTGGCCAAGTTTTAAACGTAGATTTACTTTCAATAGATCAACTAGTAAATATCAAAGGTAAAACTGTTGGTAAAGGTTTCTCTGGGTTACAAAAACGTTGGAATTTCACCCGTGGTCCAATGACACATGGTTCGAAAAACCATCGAGCACCTGGTTCTATTGGTATGGGTACAACACCCGGGCGTGTTTTACCAGGTAAAAAAATGCCTGGTCAATTAGGTAATAAGATTTCAACAATTAAAAAACTTAAAGTTATTCAATTAAGTTCGGAAGAAAATATTTTAATTATTAAAGGATCGGTTCCTGGAAAACCTGGAAATTTATTAAGTATTACTCCTTCTAATTAAAAAAATTATATTAGTAAAATTAAGTATGACTGTTCAAAAATTTATAAAATATACTCCAGTAGATATAAATGGAAAACCATTAAACTCTACACATGAATTAACATTAAATATTCTTGAGAAATCAGGTAATTACTTATTACATAAAGATCTCCTAAGACATTTAAGTTCTAAAAGACAAGGTACAGCGGCAACAAAAACTCGAAGTGAAGTTCGCGGTGGTGGTAGAAAACCATGGCAACAAAAAGGAACTGGACGTGCTCGAGCTGGTTCAAATCGATCACCATTATGGAAAGGTGGTGGTGTAATTTTTGGTCCTAAACCGAAAACAGTTTCTTTAAAGTTAAATAAAAAAGAACGTCAATTAGCTTTGCAAACATTATTATATAACAAAAAAAATAATGTTATAATCATTGAAGATTTAGAGAACACACTTATAGAATCTAAAACGAAAAGCTTTATAAGAATGTGTGAAAATTGTAATATTGATTCAAATCAAAAGGTTTTATTAATTGTTTCAAAAAAAACACAATCATTAAAATTAGCAACTCAAAATCTTAAAAATGTTGAATTAATTTTAGCCTCAAATTTAAATACTTTTAGCTTATTAAAAGCAAAGCAAATTATACTAAGCTCATTGTCAATAAATGATATAAAGGAAACTTATTGTGATTAATTCTTCAAATATTAGTAATGCAAATATTATTAAATATCCTCTTATAACTGATAAAGCAACAAGACTTTTAGAAAACAATCAATATAGTTTTATTGTTGACCGAAATTCAGATAAAATTACAATTAAAAATACAATTGAATCTTTATTTGATGTAAAAGTCATAAAAGTTAATAGTTGCCGTCTTCCTCGTAAGAAAAAACGTGTAGGTAAATATATTGGATGGAAACCACAATATAAAAAAGCAATTGTAAGTTTAGCCGAAGGTGATGTAATAGACTTATTTACTGAAAATTAATAAATAAAAAAAAAAGTTTATGAGTATCCGTCTTTATAAATCATATACGCCCGGGACACGACATCGTGCCCTTTCAGCTTTTACTGAAATTACAAAAGCTACACCAGAAAAAAGTTTAATTAGAAAAAACCACCGAAATAAAGGACGTAATAATCGTGGTGTTATTACAATCCGTCATCGTGGTGGTGGACATAAACGACGTTATCGTTTAATTGACTTTAAACGTAACAAATATGAAATCAATGGAACTGTTACAACAATTGAATATGACCCAAATCGAAATGCACGAATAGCATTAATTTGTTATAGTGATGGCGAAAAACGTTATATTTTACATCCGAAAGGTTTAAAAATCAATGATACAATCTTATCAGGATCTAATTCACCATTAAATATTGGAAATACATTACCTTTAAGTGAAATTCCTTTAGGTACATCAATTCATAATATTGAACTTATTCCAAATAGAGGTGGTCAGCTTGTTCGTGCGGCCGGTACATCTGCAAAAATTTTAGCAAAAGAAGGTAATTACATTACGTTACGTTTACCATCAAAAGAAATTCGATTAATTCGAAAAGAATGTTTTGCAACAATTGGTGAAGTAAGTAATAATGATGTATTTTTAGTTCAAAGTGGTAAAGCTGGTAGAACTCGTTGGCTTGGAAAACGTCCAACCGTTCGTGGATCTGTTATGAATCCATGTGACCATCCACATGGTGGTGGTGAAGGAAGAGCGCCAATTGGACGTGCACGACCATTAACACCATGGGGAAAACCTGCATTAGGTATGAAAACCCGAAAGAAAAAGAACTTAAGTGACGAATATATCCTTAGACGACGTGTATAACATAATTATTTAAGATATTAACAAAAAGATTTAAAAAATGGCAAGATCATTAAAAAAAAGTCCGTTTGTTGCTTATCATTTGTTAAAAAAAATTGATAAGATGAATAAAGCAAATAAAAAGGATACAATTACTACTTGGTCAAGATCTTCAACAATCCTACCAACTATGATTGGGTTTACAATTGCAGTTTATAATGGAAAACAACATGTACCGATTTTTATTTCAGACCAATTAGTGGGACATAAATTAGGCGAGTTTGTTTCAACAAGAAATTTCAAAACTCATATTAAAACTGATAGAAAAGCAGCACGTTAATTATTTAAAAACTAATGAATTTGAATATATTCCGTTATGTAACACAATTAATTGAAGATCCAGTGACTCTCAGAACCGTTCACGAACGTCAATGTAAATGTACGGAAGAATCTTCTATTTATCACAAACAGAAAGATCGAAAAAGAGAAAATAAAAAAGATGTCTATCAACAAAATGAAAACGTTGTAAGCGACTGGATAGAATTATCTTCTAACAAAAAAAGTTTTACGAATTTAGAGTATATTGAAATTAATGAAAAATTGAAACTACCGTATGAAGGTAGACAATTATTTACTCGATGGACACATTCATATCCTAATTTAAATGAAGTTAAATCAAAAACTTTTTACATAAAATATGATAATGAATTATCATTAATTACTAAAATCATGTTAAATAATTTTCAAAATAAATATTTTTACCATGTAATTGATGATATTATGTACTCTTTAAAATCAAAACCTACTGAACGAGATAATCTATTGGCTATTATTTATTCACCTATCCTTTATTTACAAAATAATTTTTCTATTGATTTTTTTGATATATGGATTGATGAAATTTATATTAACCAAGAATCAAAAGTTAATAAATTTTTAGCTGAAAATAATTCGAACTTTGAACCATTTAGTTATATAACTATTAAACTGTTGTATACAACAAAACTTCCTGTTAAAAAACCTGAACCTTTGTGGTAACTCTTAGATTATACTAAAAAAAAGTTACTTTTTATAAACTAAAAATACATGTATTAATTAATTTACTATGGCCAATTCGCAATCAGTAAAAGCAGTAGCAAAATATATACGGATGTCTCCACACAAAATTCGACGAGTAATCGATCAAATTCGGGGTCGTTCATATCAAGAAGCATTAATGATTTTAGAATTTTTACCTTATGACGCTGGTGGGCCGATTTGGCAAGTAGTTCATTCGGCAGCAGCAAATGCTAAACATAACTATGGCTTAGATAAAAAAAAGTTAATCATTGAGCAAATTTTTGCAGATGAAGGACCAAAATTAAAAAGAATTCGTCCACGTGCGCAAGGACGAGCATTTAAAATTTTAAAACCAACTTGCCATATCACAGTTGTGATGAAAGAAAAGAATTAAATTATAAATTTATGAGTTTAAATTAAAAGAATTCGTATATGGGTCAAAAAACACATCCTCTAGGGTTTCGATTAGGTATTGTACAAGAACATCAGTCTGTGTGGTATGCTAATTTTAATCAGTATGCTAGCATTTTAGAAGAAGATGATAAAATCCGAACTTATATAAATACAATTTCGAGAGCTAACTCTATTTCAAAAGTTAAGATTTATCGAAATACATTGCAAGATCAAGTTCAATTAATCATAGAAACTGGAAAACCAGGAGTATTAGTTGGTGAATCAGGTAATGGATTAAAAAGTTTATTAAAAAGTCTTAAAAAATTATTACCAGCAGGACGACAATTAATAGTTAAAGTTTCTGAAATTGAATTTGCTGATCGCGAAGCAAAACTATTAGCTGATTTAGTTGCTACACAATTAGAAAAACGTGTCGCATTTAGAAAAGCTACTCGAACTGTACTACAATTAGCCCAAAAACAAAATGTAAATGGTATTAAAATTCAAGTTTCCGGTCGTTTAAATGGTGCAGAAATGGCCAGAACTGAATGGATTCGAGAAGGAAGAGTACCTTTACAAACGTTACGTGCTGATATTGATTATGCAACAACAGAAGCCAATACAATTTATGGCGTTTTAGGAATTAAAATTTGGCTTTTTAAAAGCGAAATTCTATCTAAATAAATAAGAGTCATTAAAACAATTTATATTTTTATTACATTAATTTGTTATGTTAAGTCCAAAAAGAACAAAATATAGAAAGTGTCACCGCGGACGTATGCGAGGAAAAGCGACACGTGGTAATAAAATTTGCTTTGGAAGTTTTGGTTTACAAGCTTTAGAACCAACTTGGATTACTTCACGTCAAATTGAGGCATCTCGACGAACAATTACACGTTATACTAAACGTGGAGCAAAATTGTGGATTCGTATTTTCCCAGATAAAAGTGTTACTGCTAGAGCTGCTGAATCACGAATGGGAGCAGGTAAAGGTGCGGTAGATTATTGGGTAGCTGTAGTGAAACCAGGAACAATTATCTTTGAAATTAGTTCAGTTCCAGAAGAAGTTGCAAAAGCTGCGTTAAGTTTAGCTTCTTACAAATTACCTTTAAAAACAAAATTTATTAGTAAAGATAATATTAAATAAGCTATGAGTTTACCTCAATTTACTGACATTCTTTCACTTTCAAATGTAGAAATCTCAGAAGCGATTATTGAAACCGAAAATAAATTGTTTAATTTACGGTTCAAAAAAGCAACACGACAAAATTTAAAATCACACGAAATAAAATATACAAAACGTCATTTAGCTCAATTAAAAACTCTTTTAACATTACGATTAGAAAACGTAGAGCAAACCGATGAAATTAATAAATAATTTGTAATTTAAGGAGTTAAAAAATGCCAGTTAAGCAACAAGTTGGTATTGTAATTAGTAATAAAATGCAAAAGACAATTGTAGTTAAAGTTGAAAATAGATATCCTCATCCGATCTATGCTAAAACATTAATTAAAACTAAGAAATACCTAGCTCACGATGAATTAGAAAAATGTACTATTGGAGATAAGGTATTAGTTCAAGAATGTCGACCATTAAGTAAAAGAAAACGTTGGAACTTAGTTGAAATTCTTTCAAAATCATCGTTAATCAGTTAAATAGTATTTTATGATTTATCCTCAAACAATTTTAACCGTAGCTGATAATACAGGTGCGAAAAAGGTCATGTGTATTCGAATATTAGGTGGAAATAAGAAATATGCTGAAATTGGTGACACTATTATTGCTGTTGTTAAAGAAGCAATTCCAAATATGCCAATTAAACGTTCTGATGTAGTTAAAGCAATTATTGTAAGAACTAAAAAAACTATCCGTCGACAAGATGGAATGTATATTAGATTCGATGATAATGCTGCAGTAATTGTTAATGCGGATAATAATCCACGTGGAACAAGAGTCTTTGGTCCAGTCGCTCGAGAAATTCGGGATAAAAATATGTCAAAAATTGTCTCATTAGCTCCGGAGGTTTTATAAATGTTAAAGAAACAAAAACTTCATGTAAAAGTCGGTGATCAAGTAACTATTATCTCTGGTTTTCATAAAAATGAAACAGGAGAAGTTATTAAAGTAGATCTAAAGTCTGGAAAAGTTATTGTACAGGGAATTAATTTAAAATTTAAACATGTAAAACCAACTACAGAGAATGAAATAGGTGAGATCAAGCAATTTGAAGCTCCCATTCATCATTCAAATGTAAAAATAAATTAAAAATAAATCTCGTAATATGCTAAATCAACATTCATTAGAAGAAATTGGTGATATTCACAATTTACTTGAAGATATAAAAAAAGAATATAAAGACGGTATTAAACCGATTTTAATAAAAAATAGTCCCTCTCGGTTTAAAAATCCTCATACAGTTCCAAAGTTAAAAAAAATTATAATTAATCGAGGTCTTGGGTTAGCAGCATCAAATACAAGTATTTTAAAAAAGAATATTGAAGAATTTGAAAACATTGCTGGACAAAAACCGATTATTACACGATCGAAAAAAGCAATTGCAGGATTTAAAATTCGTGAAGATATGGAATTAGGTTTGAGTGTTACATTAAGAGGCGAAAAAATGTATGCATTTTTAACAAAATTATTATTCTTTACATTTGCGCAAATTCGTGATTTTCGTGGTTTATCATTAAGAAGTTTTGATAAAGCTGGAAATTATACATTTGGTTTAAAAGAACAGTTAATTTTTCCTGAAATAAATTATGATGATGTAGATCAAACTCAAGGATTTACAATTAATATTATTTTAGAACACTCTTCTCCAAAATACCAATCTAAATCAATGGATAAAATCTTAAATGGAATGATACTTTTCAAGTTTTTAAGATTTCCATTAAATGATTGTGGGTATTATGACAAATATTCTTCATTCTCAGAAGTAAGTCAAATTTGGGATAAAAAGAAACATTTAAAACGAAAACGTTGGTCACAAGAATAAATAAAATATATTTGATAAAAATAACATTATGGTAACAGATACTATTTCAGATATGTTAACAAGAATCCGCAATGCTAATATGGTAAAACATCAAATTGTTCAGATTCCTGTTACAAAAATGTCATTAGCTATTGCAATTATTTTAAAAGAGGAAGGATTTATTATCGATTTTGAAAATTATGAAGAAGATAATAGACCGTACTTATTACTTTCATTAAAATATACGGGAAAATCTCGAAAATCTGTAATTAGTGAAATTAAACGAGTAAGTAAACCGGGTTTACGTGTTTATGCAAACTCGAAAGAATTACCAAGAGTTTTAAATAATTTAGGAGTTGCAATTATTTCTACATCAAAAGGGGTAATGACAAATCTAAAAGCAAGAGAACTTGGTATTGGTGGTGAAGTGTTATGTTATATTTGGTAAATAAGGAGTTTTAAAAATGTCACGTATAGGAAAATTACCAATTACTATCCCTGCTAATGTTGATGTAAATTGGAACGGTTCAGAAATTGTTGTAAAAGGAAAATTTGGAACTTTACAAACAATAATTCCTGACACGATCAATATTCAACAAGATGAAAATACATTAAAAGTTGGTGTAAAAAATGAAATTCGAAGTCTTCGTTCATTACATGGATTATATCGAACATTAATAAACAATATGATTGTTGGAGTTTCTGAGCAATTTGAGTTAACTTTAATTTTAAAAGGTGTAGGTTATAGAGCTGCAGTTCAAGGTAAAGAAATTATTCTAAATTTAGGTTACAGTCATCCTGTTACAATTGATATTCCCGAGACAGTTTCTATTGAAGTTATTAAGAATACCACAATAAATCTAAAGTCATGCGATAAAGAATTATTAGGTTCATTTGCTTCAAATATACGAGCTTGGCGAAGACCAGAACCTTATAAAGGTAAAGGCATTCTTTATAAAGATGAACAAATTCTTCGTAAAGCTGGAAAAGCTGGAAAATAAATTAGATATTTAAATCACTTGTCTAAATTTGGACCAGTAAATTTTTCTACTTTTTTATTAAATTCTAACAATTTCACATTAAAATAAACAACATTATGAGACTTTCTAGACGAACTTTGTTAAAATTAAAAAACAAAAACAAAAAATTAAAACCTAATAAATATAGAAGATGTAAACGTGAGGCATTGCGTGGGACAGTAAAAGGAACATTAGAACGCCCACGTTTATCTGTTTATCGTTCAAATGAAAATATTTATGCCCAAATTATTGATGACACAACTTCAAAAACTTTATTAACTTGTTCAACGTTAGACCGTTCAATTAGACTTACTTTAGTAACTGGTCGCACTTGTGATGCGTCTAGACTTATAGGAGAAAAGTTAGCTGAATTAAGTTTAAAAAAAAATATTACAAAAATTGTTTTTGATCGTGGTCCTTATCTATATCATGGTCGTATAAAAGCTTTAGCAGATGGAGCAAGAGCAGGTGGATTAAAATTTTAATTTCAAAATTTCTAAACAATATAGGTAAATTAATGTTATGAGTACTGATTCAAAAAAAAATAAGTCTAGTAAAAGAAATGTACGTAAACCAAAATTTGTAGAACGATTAATAAAAATTAGTCGAGTTTCAAAAGTAACAAAAGGTGGTAAGAAATTAAGTTTTCGTGCTATCGTTGTAATCGGTGATGAAAATGGTACAGTTGGTATTGGTGTTGCAAAAGCCGATGATGTTGTTAATGCTTTTAAAAAAGCAAAAGCAGATGGTCATAAAAATTTAATTGAATTACCAATTACAAAATCTTTAAGTATTCCACATAATGTAGTGGGACATTTTGGAGCATGTAAAGTAATTATGCGACCTTCAATTGAAGGTTCAGGAGTAATTGCAGGTGGAGCAGTTCGTATTGTATTAGAAGTTGCTGGTGTCAAAAATGTAATTGCAAAACAATTAGGATCAAATAATTTATTAAATAATGCAAGAGCATCAATTTGCGCTTTAAAGAATTTAACAACTAAATCAGAAGTTGCAAAAATTCGTAACTTGAATTTTAAATAATTTATAAAATCTAAAAAAAAGAAACTGTGAGATTTAAACTTAGTCCGAAACTTATAAAACTTTTATTACCTCGTGTTCTTATTACTTCTATAATACTTTTATTTATTCGAAGTGGTACATTTCTTCCAATTCCGGGAATTAATCATAGTGATTTAGAATTTGCGCTTCAACAAAACTTAGTTACAAAAAACTTGATACGCACATTTTTAGGTAATAATGTTTTTATTATTGGGTTATTTACTTTAAATATTTTCCCAGCCATAAATGCAACTATTATTCTTCAATTCCTTGTTGGATTTTCACCAAAATTATCTAAACTACAAAAAGAAGGTGATTTTCAAGGCCGTCGTGAAATTAGTCGTTTAACACGTAATATTACAGTGATTTTAGCAATTGTTCAAAGTCTTGGAATTACGTTATACCTTCGACCAATCTTATTTAATTGGAATATTCTTTTAGCTAGTGAGATTGTTATTTGGTTAACCGCAGGAGCTATGATTGTATTATGGTTAAGTGAAGTAATTACTGAGCATGGGTTAGGAAATGGTACTTCCGTCCTTATTTATGCAAATATTGTTTCAAATTTACCAAATATTTTTCATAAAATTATTGAAGAAAATAATGAAAATCCTATTGTTCTTTCTAGTTTATCAACAGTTACACTTAGTGTCTTAATCTTAGCGGCACTATATGCTATTGTCTTGTTACAGAATAGTATCTTACAAATTTCGTTAATTTCAGCAAAACGTTTAAGTAGAACGTCAGTTCAATATGATGATGAAAGTGATTACACAAGTTATCTTCCATTACGGTTTAACCAAGCTGGTGTAATGCCAATTATTTTGACAACGAGTTTTTTAGTCATTCCAAATTATCTTATCAATTTAGGGATATTTCAATGGTTAAGTTTTCTTACCGATTTCAAATGGCTTTATTGGGTCGGTTATTTTGTTTTGATTTTAGCCTTTAGTTCGTTTTATTCCTCAATTGTTTTGAATCCGAAAGATATTTCAGATCAGCTTCAAAAATCAACTGTTAAAATTCCAGGTGTTAGACCAGGAGTTCAAACAATATTTTATTTAAAACAAGAAATTAAAAGAATTACATTAATTGGTGCAACTTTACTTGCATTTATCACTATTGTCCCTAATTTTATTGAATCAACGTTAAATATTACTAGTCTAAATGGCTTGAGTACAACGTCTGTTTTAATTTTGGGAGGTGTAGTATTAGATTTAAAACGCGAGATTAGTAACATTTACTATTCAGAGGTTTATACGAGTATGTATCGATAAACTAAAAATTATTATTTAAAAATTAAAAAATGAAAGTTCGTCCATCAGTAAAAAAAATGTGTGACAAATGTCGAGTAATTAAACGACATGGTAAAATTATGGTAATTTGTACGAATCCAAAACACAAACAACGTCAAGGGTAATATTATAAAGGAGTTTCTAAAATGGTAAGATTAGTTGGTGTGGATTTACCACGAAATAAAAAAATTGCGTATGCATTAACTTATATTCATGGTATTGGTCTTACGTCTGCAAGAAAAATTATTGAAGTTGCAGATATTGATTCAGATACCCGAGTTTATGATTTAACAACAGAGCAAGGCGTTGCGTTACGTCAAACTTTAGAAAATACTGGTTTAAAATTCGAAGGTGATCTAAGAAGATTTAATGGTTTAAATATCAAACGATTAAATGAGATAAACTGTTATAGAGGAAAACGACATAGAAATAGTTTACCTACGCGAGGTCAACGAACGCGAACAAATGCCCGTAACCGACGTGGATCGAAAAAAACTGTTACAGGTAAGAAAAAATAATTTTATATTAGTATTAGATTTATTTTAAATTTTCATATGGCACAAATAAGTAGAAAATCAACAATTAGAAAAGATAAAAGTAGTTTAAGAAACGGTGTTGTTCATATTCAGTCAACGTTTAATAATACAATTATAACGATTACAAATATAAACGGTGACACAGTTTCATGGGCCTCAGCTGGAAGTTCAGGATTTAAAGGAGCACGAAAAAGTACACCTTTTGCTGCCCAAACAGCTGCAGAAAAAGCAGCTCTTGAAGCATCAAATATTGGCATAAAAAGTGTTGATATTTTAGTTAAAGGACAAGGATCAGGTCGTGAAACTGCAATTCGAGCTATTGAAGGAGCAGGATTAGAAATAACATCGATTCAAGATATTACATCTGTTCCACATAATGGATGTCGACCTCCTAAACGTCGACGTGTTTAGAGTTTAGTTTTAAAAAATCAAATGATAAATAACATTTCAATAAAATGCCTTAAATCTGACAAGATCGAATCGGGGGCTTGTCATGGACAATTTTTAATAAATTCTTTAAGATCTGGTCAAGGAATCACTATTGGAAATCAATTACGACGGGTGCTTTTAAATGATTTAGGTGGAATGGCTATTACTGCCATTCGAATAGCAGGAGTAAGTCATGAATTTTCAACTATTCCAGGTGTTCGTGAAGATATCCTTGAAATTTTATTAAATTTAAAAGGAGTTGTCTTACGCAGTAATACTCAATCACCTCAATTTGGCCGTTTAAAAATTCAAGGGCCAATAGTAGTTACAGCTGATTTAATTCAATTACCATCAAATTTGGAGCTCGTAAATCCAAATCATTATCTTATGACAATTTCAACAGCTAACGTAATTGAAATTGAATTTAAATTTGAATATGGTATGGGCTATAAATTAGCATCTCAAACATTTTTAGAAGAAGATGAAAATTATCTGCAACTTGATACGATTTTTATGCCTGTTCAAAAAGTTGATTTTAAGATAGAAAATGTTTATGATAATGCAAATAATATAACAGAACGGTTATTTTTAGATATTTGGACAAATGGTAGTATTTCACCAAATGAAGCACTTAAATCAGCAGCGCAAGTTACTATTGATTTATTTAGTTTATTAGTTGAAGAGAAACAGACAACTAAAATTAATAAATTAAAACCTGAAATTCAATCTATAAGTATAGAACCTTATACTAATATAGCAATCGAAGAATTACAATTATCAGTTCGAGCATATAATTGTTTGAAAAAAGCTCAAATAAATACAGTTGGAGACTTATTACAGTATTCACCTGAGAAACTTCAAGAACTGAAAAACTTTGGTCGAAAGTCATCAATAGAAGTCTTTTCGACATTAAAAAATAAATTAGGTATTATCTTAAAATAATGCTTATATAAGCTTATTTTTAGTTATTAAAAAAAAATTATGAACTCACTAAATAAAACATTCTTACCAACTAAAAATTACAAGAACCGTAATTGGTATCTTATTGATTGTAATGGACAAACCTTAGGTCGTTTAGCAACGATACTTACAGGTTTACTTAAAGGTACAAACAAATCACAATACCATCCATCTGTAGATACAGGAGATTATGTTGTTTTAATTAACGCCGATTCCATTGTTTTAAACCAAACTGCGAAACATTATCTTGTTTCTCATCCTGGTCGCCCAGGTCATTCATTAAAAATTCGAAATGTCATAGATTCTCTGCCACAATTAGCAATTGAACGAGCAGTTAAAAGAATGTTATCACAAACAGAAGCAAAAAAATTAATGAGAAGACTAAAAATTTATAATGATGAAAATCATCTTCATCAAGCACAAAATCCTATAAAAATTGATGTCCTGAATTTATATTCAAGTCTTCAAATAAGTCAATAAAATAATACGAAATACCTATGACAAAGCTAATTTTTCAAAAAACTGATATTGGACTTGGGAAACGAAAACAAGCTGTTGCAAGAGTTTTCTTAGTTCCAGGTAAAGGAAACGTTACAATTAATAAAGGTTCTGGAAATAAATATTTACAATATAATGATACATATTTAACGACTATTGCGGCTCCATTAAAAGCTGTTAAACTTGATAGTCAATTTGATATTATTGCATTTGTAAAAGGTGGTGGTCTTACGGGACAAGCTGACGCAATTCAATTAGGCGTTGCAAGACAACTATGTAAAATGAACGAACAACATAGAATAAGTTTAAAACCACATGGTTTTTTAACTCGTGATTCACGAATTAAAGAACGTAAAAAATATGGTTTACGAAAAGCAAGAAAAGCTCCTCAATACTCTAAACGTTAAAATTTTATTAGAAAAATATTATGCCGAAAACGAATTTACATCCCACATGGTTTACAAATACACCTATTTTATGTGATGGAAAACCTTTAGGTTTAATTGGTTCAACAAAACCCGAACTTCAAGTTGATATATGGTTAGCAAATCATCCATTTTATACAAAAAATCAAGTTATGATTGATAGTGAAGGGCGAGTTGAAAGATTCATGAAAAAATATGGTTTAAATTCAACTGATCAATAACATATTTAAAAATACTTTAAAACTTTTATGCCAACAATACAGCAATTAGTTCGTTCAAGACGTATCAACATTAAAAAGAAAACAAAATCACCTGCTCTTGTAAGTTGTCCACAAAGACGCGGAGTTTGTACACGAGTTTATACAACGACACCGAAAAAACCAAATTCGGCTATTCGAAAAGTTGCTCGAGTTCGGTTAACTTCTGGCTTTGAAGTAACAGCGTATATTCCTGGTATTGGACATAATTTACAAGAACATTCAGTTGTTTTAATTCGAGGTGGCCGAGTAAAAGATTTACCAGGTGTACGATACCACATCGTCAGAGGTGCATTAGATACAGGTGGTGTTAAAGATAGACGACAAGGTCGTTCTAAATATGGTGTCAAAAAGCCAAAAGCTTAATAAATAATAACTTATTAAATGAAATAAAAATATTTTATGTCACGTAGAAATATTTCAAAAAAACGTTTTCCAGAAACTGATTCAATCTATAATAGCTATTTAGTCAGTTTGCTTATTACACGAATTTTAAAATCAGGAAAGAAAACAATTGCAAAAAAAATTGTATACGACGCATTTGAAATTATTAAAAATAAAACAAATGAAGATCCGTTAAAAATATTTGAAAGTGCAATTCAAAAAGCTAGTCCTGTTGTTGAAGTTAAAGCAAGAAGAATTGGTGGGTCTACTTATCAAGTACCTATTGAAGTTAGTCGATTTAGAGCAACAAATTTATCGTTAAGATGGATTATTCAATACTCTAAACAAAGAGTTGGAAGAAGCATGTCTATCAAATTAGCAAATGAAATTATTGACACTGCAAACGAAATTGGTAATACTATTAAGAAAAAAGAAGAAACTCATAAAATGGCTGAAGCAAATAAAGCTTTTGCGCATTTTAGATACTAATTTCACTTAAAACTTAAGAACGATCTCGCTACAAGCTAAAAATTTAATTGTAATTTTTTAAAACTTAAAGGAACTCTATAATGGCACGTGAAAAATTTGAACGTACAAAACCGCATGTTAATATCGGAACAATTGGTCATGTTGATCATGGTAAAACAACATTAACTGCAGCAATCACAGCTACTTTATCATTAGAAGGTACTTCAGTAATGAAGGCTTATGCTGATATTGATGGAGCACCAGAAGAACGTGCTCGTGGTATTACTATTAACACAGCACATGTAGAGTATGAAACAGTAAATCGTCATTATGCACATGTAGATTGTCCAGGACATGCTGATTATGTTAAAAACATGATTACAGGTGCAGCGCAAATGGATGGTGCTATTTTAGTTGTTTCAGCAGCTGATGGACCAATGCCACAAACACGTGAGCATATTTTATTATCGAAGCAAGTAGGTGTTCCTGATATCGTTGTATTTTTAAACAAACAAGATCAAGTTGATGATGATGAATTATTAGAATTAGTTGAATTAGAAGTTCGTGAGTTATTATCTGCTTATGATTTCCCAGGTGATGATATTCCAATTTGTCCAGGTTCAGCATTACAAGCAATTGAAGCTATTTCATCAAATCCAGATCTAAAACGTGGTGACAATCCATGGGTTGATAAAATCTTTGCATTAATGGATGCTGTTGATGAATATATTCCAACACCTGAACGTGATACAGAAAAAACTTTCTTAATGGCAATTGAAGATGTATTTTCAATTACTGGACGTGGAACTGTTGCAACAGGTCGTATCGAAAGAGGAATTGTAAAAGTAGGTGAAAGTGTTGAGATTGTTGGAGTAGGCGACACACAAACAACAACTATTACTGGAATTGAAATGTTCCAAAAAACTTTAGACGAAGGTTTTGCGGGAGATAATTGTGGTATTTTATTACGTGGTGTTACTCGTGAAGATATTGAACGTGGTATGGTATTAGCTCAACCAGGGACAATTACTCCACATACAGTATTTGAATCAGAAGTATATGTTTTAACAAATGATGAAGGTGGTCGTACAACACCATTCTTTACAGGTTATAGACCACAATTTTATGTTCGAACAACTGATGTAACAGGTGCAATTACAGCTTTTACAGCAGATGATGGATCAGCTGTTGAAATGGTACTACCAGGTGATCGAATTAAAATGACAGCTGAATTAATTTATCCTGTTGCAATTGAAGATGGTATGAGATTTGCAATTCGTGAAGGTGGTCGAACTATTGGAGCGGGTGTAGTTTCTAAAATTGTTAAATAATTAAAAATTTTTATGAAAAACAAATCGAATGAAAAAATTCGTATCAGATTAGAATCTTTTAATCATGAACTTTTAGTTTCTTCGTGTGGAAAAATAATGCAAACTTTAAGCTCAACTTCATTAGATTCAATTGGAATGGTAACATTACCTACTTCAAAAAGAATTTATTGTGTCTTACGGTCACCACATGTTGATAAAGATTCACGAGAACACTTTGAGATTCGAACTCATAAACGAATATTAGAAATTTATTACGATCCGGAAGTATCTATCGTAGATTTATTATCGAATATGGAACTAGATTCTGGAGTATTTTGCTCTATCTCTTTACCTTAGTTGAATTTCACATAAATTCTTTTGAATTAAATAATAATAATTATTTAAAAGAGTTTTATTGATTTTACGGCTAATTGATATTGAAGATATATTATTAAATCAATAATATATCTTCAATATTTATTGAAACATAAACTTTTATAAATAAACATTATAAAAAATAACATTACTTTTTTAATTAATTTTTTTTTATAATTCGATAGATGTTATAAATGAAAATGATTTTTTAATAATTCTAAAAGAATTATTAAAAAATAATTAAATGATATCGGCTTTTTTTAATAAATTAAAAACAGTTTTCGTAGGTTTTACTCCATACTTTAACCATTTTTCAATTTTAGTAACATCAAAATGACATTTTTTCGATATAGGATTGTAATAACCTACTTCTTCTACTGGTCGCCCATCTCGGCGAGAACTGTTTTCCATAACAACTAATCGATATGATGGGGCACCTTTTCTTCCAATTCTTTTTAATCTTAATTTTAACATAATAATAACTAGATAATATATAATAATTTACTTTATTATCGTCGAGAGTAATACTCAATTACAAGTAATTCTTTAAGTTGTAGTTGAACATCATCACGATCACAATAATCTAAAACAGTTGCTTCTAATTTGGAATCATCAAATTGCAAGTTAGCTGGTATTCCATTTCGTTGATTTACTTTGATGTTATTATTAACCAAATTTTTTGAAGTGCTTTTTTCTTTCACACTAATAACATCATTTAATCGACATTGGAAACTTGGAATACCAATTACTTTTTTATTTACTGTAATATGACCGTGATTTACTAACTGACGAGCTTGAGCAATACTTTTTGCAAACCCTAACGTAAAACAAAGTGTATCTAATCTCATTTCTAATAATTGAAGTAAGATTAAGCCAGTAACACCTTTTCTTCTACGCGCTTCTTTAACATATCTAAATAGTTGATTTTCGGTTAATCCGTAATTAAACTTTAGTTTCTGTTTTTCAGCTAAACGAATTCCGTATTCCGTTGATTTCTGGTTTTTATTATCAGAACTGTTAGATTTTCCAGGAGGTTGTTCTTTTCTTGATGTTTTCGTTGTTAAACCTGGTAGTATAACTTTTTTACCTAAACGTCTAAGAATTCTTAATTTTGGACCCCGATAACGTGACATAAATTAATTTTAATTATAAATAATCTTTTGTAAATACTCAAACATTTCAGAATCAATAAGGGCGAATGACCGGACTTGAACCGGCGAATGGCGGAATCACAACCCGCTGCCTTAACCACTTGGCTACACCCGCCATATTGTCTTGACTAATAGTCTATCAGTTTTTAGTATTAGATGTCTAGTGAACTAAATAAAAATTTTATGACACAAATTAAAACCTTTTTTCTTAATAACGAAAAATATGCTATTAATCATAATATTAGCTTATATGATCTTGTAACATATTTTAATTATAATGAAAGTCTTTTAGTATTGGAATATAATCAAATAATCTTTGATAAGACTAATTGGAAAAGTACTTTTATTAAAAATTTGGATGAAATTGAAATTGTCACTATTGTTGGCGGAGGATAGTTATATAATTTTTATAAGATTATTACTCAATAAATTTAATTAGTAAGAGCAGATCTTGTATCTACAAAAAAGATCTCTTTTTTAATCAAGTTAATTAAATATTTTTAACTATGAAATTCTTAAAACTGAATGTTTTAGTGTTAAAAATATTTTCTAATTAGCTTTTGTGAATACTAAACCATTTGTTTCACCGTATCTTTCCATAAATCTTATGAATCTATCCCATGCTTCAGAACTTTTTACAATGTAAATAGATTCAATTGCTTCAGGTTTTCCATTAATAAATTTTGCATTTACATCTCTTGTTTCTAATATACCTTCTTCATCAATTAGATACATTCCAGTAATTTCACCTTCTTTAGTTGTACGTTTATCCAAAATATTTGGATTTTTAAATACAAACGTTGCTGTTCCAGTACTTCCATCTCGTGATCTTGTTAAGCGAACGTCTGGTAAAACTTTTTCATTTAAACCTCGTATGAATTGGATTTTAGCTTCCATATTTTTACCTTCTGGCAATATCAATAATTTATTATAATTAGTTTTAATATTTACTATATAAGTTATTTAATGTAAAACTAACCTCTTTTTAAACTGGGATGGCAGGATTTGAACCTACGAATGGCGGAGTCAAAGTCCGCAGCCTTACCACTTGGCGACACCCCAAAATACTGATAGTAATTCTAAAAGTATAAAACTATTAAATTGGGCAAGAAGGGATTCGAACCCCTGACACCGTAGGTCGTAACCACGTGCTCTAGTCCACTGAGCTACAAGCCCAAGATATACTTTCAAATAAGAAGTATACTATAAATATAGTAATTAAGTAAAGCAAAAAAATAAATAGAATTGTAGTTTAAGCTTGCCTAAATTATACGTAGTAGATTAGGATCTAATTTTAAAGATTTTTTATAAAAAATAATACTAAATTGTACAATAACTTAATATGGCTAAAAAAATTCTATATCAAGATAACGCTAGACGTGCTTTAGAAAGAGGAATGGAGATAATGGTTGAAGCTGTTTCTGTAACATTAGGACCAAAAGGTAGAAATGTTGTATTAGAAAAAGCATATGGATCACCTCAAATTGTAAATGATGGAGTTACAATTGCAAAAGAAATTAATTTAACTGATCATATTGAAAATACTGGTGTTTCATTAATTCGACAAGCTGCTTCAAAAACTAACGATGTTGCTGGAGATGGTACAACAACAGCTACTGTTTTAGCATACGCTATGGTTAAAGAAGGGCTAAAAAACGTTGCGGCAGGTGCAAACCCAATTGCAATTAAACTTGGTATGGAAAAAGCCACACAATATTTAGTAACTCAAATTAATGAGTTTGCTCAACCTGTTGAAGATATTCAATCAATTCAACATGTTGCATCTATTTCTGCTGGTAATGATGAAATAATTGGTTCACTTATTGCTGATGCATTAGCAAAAGTTGGAAAAGAAGGGATTATATCTCTTGAAGAAGGAAAAGGAGTTACAACAGAACTTGAAATTACTGAAGGAATGAAACTAGAAAAAGGGTTTATTTCTCCTTATTTTATTACGAATACTGATAAAATGGAAGTTTCATATGATAACCCTTATATTCTTTTGACTGATAAAAGAATTACATTAGTTCAGCAAGATTTATTACCAATTTTAGAACAAATAACAAAAACAAAACGACCACTTCTTATTATCGCAGAAGATGTTGAAAAAGAAGCTTTAGCAACATTAATCTTAAATAAATTACGTGGAATTGTTAATGTTGTGGCTATTCGAGCTCCAGGATTTGGTGAATTACGTAAACAAATGCTAGCTGATATTGCTATATTAGCAGGTGGTACAGTTATCACACAAGATGCTGGGTTAAGTTTAGAAAATATTCAACTTGATTTATTAGGCCAAGCTCGTCGAATTATTGTTACTAAAGATGGAACTACAATTGTTGGATCAGGTCAAACATTAGATGAGATTAAAATTCGTTGTGAACAATTGCGAAAACAGGCTAATACTGCTGATACATCTTATGAAAAAGAAAAACTGCAAGATCGAATCGCAAAATTATCTGGTGGAATAGCGGTTATTAAAGTTGGAGCTGTGACTGAAACAGAAATGAAAGATAAAAAATTAAGATTAGAAGATGCCATCAATGCAACTCGAGCAGCAGTTGAAGAAGGTATTGTTCCTGGTGGTGGAGCAACACTAACTCATTTATCTGAAAATCTTGCTAACTGGGCAAAAACAAATTTAAAAGAAGATGAACTAATTGGAGCAATGATTATATCTCGGGCAATTTTAGCTCCATTACGTCGAATTGCTGAAAATGCAGGTATTAATGGTCCAGTAGTTGTCGAAAAAGTTCAGCAACAAGAATTCGAAGTAGGTTATAATGCGGCACAGAATAGTTTTGGAAATATGTATGAAGAAGGTATCGTAGATCCGGCTAAAGTTACACGTTCTGGATTACAGAATGCAACTTCAATTGCTAGTATGATTTTAACAACTGAATGTATTATTGTTGATGATTTATTATCTTAATTAACTTCAAATTAATCTTAATTAAGATTAATTTAAAGTTAATGAATAATTAAAATTAATGGACCAGTGTCTATTCAACTTTTTAATTTAATATGCTAAACCTAAACTACGAGTAGTTTCTGCTCCTAAGTATACTCGAACACTTAAGAAATCAGTAGGACAGGCTGTTTCACAACGTTTACAGCCTACACAGTCTTCAACACGTGGTGATGAAGCAATTTGGCCTGATTTACATCCATCCCATGGAACCATTTCTAGTACATCAGTAGGACATGCACGTACACATTGTGTGCAGCCAATACATGTGTCATAAATTTTCACAGTATGAGACATAAAAATTATCCTTTATTTTTTAAAAACTTGGTAAAAAGAAAATTTATCAAACAATTAGAATTTATTTATGTTTGTTATTTTAATTTATACTTCTTTTTTGATTCCTATTAAATAATAGATAATCAAAGCTATTTATTTTATTATCTTGATAACCTTTGAACTTGTTGGATAGCTAAACGGCCGATATTATATAAAGCCCACGATCCTGCAATTAATAATGGTGCAGCAATCACCAATAAGCGAGTATCCATAAATAAAAATCCTTTATATATAATTTTAAAAATTTATAAAATAATACTTTATTATTGTATTATTATATTCAGATATTATACATAAAATATAAAAAATTGAATAATTATCTTAAATACTTAAATAAAAAGTCTCCAAATAAAATTAATATTTAATTAATTACTTTTTTGAAAAGTAAAGTAACTTGTTTAAAAAAGGTTTAAACTGTACAATTTTGTATTTGCGTTTCTAAAAAAATTAATGTAGTATAGATGTTGTTACTATAAATAAAAGGCGATATGGCCAAGTGGTAAGGCAGTGGATTGCAAATCCTCTATCCCCAGTTCGAATCTGGGTGTCGCCTTGTAACAAAAATTTATTTTATTAAAAAATATTTTGTTTTGATACGTGAGTTTAGGAGCTCTAAGAATTCGCATCTTGCATTCTTAATGCTTTTCTGTTACAGTATATATTATAATAAGGGAATGTGGTGAAATTGGTAGACACGACGGACTTAAAATCCGTTGCTGTAAAAGGCGTGAGGGTTCAAGTCCCTCCGTTCCCATTATTTAGAAAGATAGAAGACTATGTTAAATCGTTTTAATAATTAAAGAGAAATTTTCATTTATTATCTACTAATATTTTATATATTATATATAATCCAATAACCCAATAATAACGTATTATTTTATCAATTTTAAAAGTTGTATATAAAGAAGTTTTCTTTTAGAATCTTTATCTTTGCTTACAATTCGATATGTGTAGTTAGGATATGACATAGTCCATAAATGTAACGATTAAACCTATACATTCTCGGTTGCGTTTTTATTAACGACTTCACTTGGGGCTTACTTAAAGGGTGGTAAAGCTATTTCAAAAGTATACATAAGTGATAGTATGAGATATTGGGTCTTATAAAATACAATCAGATTAACATAGATGACTACAGACAAGAGGTACTAGATGAATATGAACAAGATGCATTACTATATAGACAAGAAATAGTTCTCGAACAAAGAATAAAAATTGATGATTAATTCTTGTTCATCTAATCACCTTTTTAATAAACTATCTTATTTTTTATATCTATTATTCAAATATGCTCATTTTGGAATAAATTTTACTTAAGGTTGATTAATACCTAATTAAGCTATCGAAATCAATTTGCGGGCTTTATTTTAGCTTTTCAAAGAATATTTGATCTTTTGATTTTCTTATATAGAAATACATTATTCATTTCTACATCAATCTTTGTTAATCAATAGTAATTATGAAAATAACTAATGAATATATTATACTATGATGTGTATTTCTTTTAGAATTAGGGGCAGTTTTATTACCTGGTATCTTAACTCATTTACGATTGTAGGTCTTACATTTATTCTGAATTTACTATTAATTTCTAGCACTAAAAAACTTAAAATATTGTATTTTAAATCTCGAACTAAAAGAAAACCTGAAACTGAAATACAGGGTAGTAGTATTGTTTGGAATAGTCGAGGAGGCACCGATATTTTGAGTTACATCCCTAAGTCCATGACTATATATGAATTAACAAGTCCTAGATTCAATGTAATTGTCTATAAATTTCTCAATAAGCATGGTTTAAAAAGATATTTTAAACGAGAATTAACCGTGATTAACCGAGAGCTATTTTTGTATATTATGGTTCAGTATAATGATGGGATAGAACCATTCTTAATTAATGGCTTTAATGCCCAACTGCACAGTGTACTTAAATTCACTGCTCTAATAATTTCGACTGTGCTTAAATCTAGCATTATAATTGTGAAATATAAAAATTTGTTGAGTCGTTTAAATCCAATATTTTTGGGTTTAGGATTATCAATTACACTCGTCCTTGGTGGCATAAAAATCTGTGATATTAAATGCTCCGATCTGTATTATCCTAAACAAGTAGAATAGCACAGATTACTACGGCAAACCGTGACGTTGTATGATGATCTTATACTGATTAAGCAAAACTTTTTATAAGTAATTTGACTTAAGAGAGTATTGAATTTGTGTTATTAAAACTGAACGTATTAAAAATGATTGATATTATATAAAAACTTTGGCATTGAACTATTTTCCCAGGAGATGTCTCTCCAAGTATTTTCGTCGATTTATAACGTTTCACTACTGAGTTCGAGATGGATCAGTGTGGTTCCGTTGAATACACTAAAAACACCAAAGCAAAAATAGCTACTAAATAAATAGTAGCTATTAGTTTATTTTAAAATTCAAGTCCTCGGTCTGTTAGCACATCTCAGCTCATATGTTACCATACTTATACTTAATGCCTATTAAACGGTTAGTCTTACCGTGACCTTACTCACTTACGTGATGAGAATACTTATCTTGAGGTGGGCTTCCCACTTAGATGCTTTCAGCGGTTATCCACTCCACACATAGCTACCCAGCGTTTACCGTTGGCACGATAACTGGTACACCAGAGGTGTGTCCTTCTCGGTCCTCTCGTACTAAAGAAGGCTCCTCTCAATATTCTAACGCCTACACCGGATATGGACCGAACTGTCTCACGACGTTCTGAACCCAGCTCGCGTACCGCTTTCATGGGCGAACAGCCCAACCCTTGGGACGTACTACCGCCCCAGGATGCGATGAGCCGACATCGAGGTGCCAAACCTCCCCGTCGATGTGAACTCTTGGGGGAGATCAGCCTGTTATCCCTAGAGTAACTTTTATCCGTTGAGTGACGGCCTTTCCACTCAGCACCGTCAGATCACTAAGACCGACTTTCGTCCCTGCTCGACTTGTAGGTCTCACAGTCAAGCTTCCTTATGCCTTTACACTCTAGATACGATTTCTACACGTTCAGAGGAAACCTTTGTACGCCTCCGTTACCATTTAGGAGGCGACCGCCCCAGTCAAACTGCCCGCCTGAAACTGTCCTTTGACCAGATCATGATACAAAGTTAGAAATCTAACATTACCAGAGTGGTATCTCACTGATGGCTCCTAAATCCCCGCAAGGATAAACTCAACGCCTCCCACCTATACTGCGCAAATAAAGTCCAATTTCAATTTCAAGTTACAGTAAAGCTTCATAGGGTCTTTCTGTCCAGGTGCAGGTAGTCCGCATCTTCACAGACAAGTCTATTTCACCGAGCCCCTCTCCGAGACAGTATCCAAATCATTACGCCTTTCGTGCGGGTCGGAACTTACCCGACAAGGAATTTCGCTACCTTAGGACCGTTATAGTTACGGCCGCCGTTCACCAGGGCTTCAGTTATCAGCTTCGCTAATGCTAACCAACTTCTTTAACCTTCTGGCACTGGGCAGGCGTCAGCCCCCATACATCGTCTTACGACTTAGCGGAGACCTGTGTTTTTGGTAAACAGTTGCTTGGATCTTGTTATTGCAACCTTATAAATAAGGCACTCCTTCTCCCGAAGTTACGGAGTCATTTTGCCGAGTTCCTTAGAGAGAGTTATCTCGCGCCCCTTAGTATACTCTACCTACCCACCTGTGTCGGTTATGGTACAGGCATTATTTATTTACGACAGTGCGAGCTTTTCTTGGAAGTCTGACATACACCGCTTCAATGCCGTAGCATCTCGTCATCACGCCTCAGCTCAAAACGTTTTCTCCGTTTCTCAACACCTTGAACGCTTAAACCGGTAACCAACATCCGGCCAGCTTAGCCTCCTTCGTCCCTCGTTATCAATAAATAATGGTACGGGAATATTAACCCGTTGTCCATCGAATACGCTTTTCAGCCTCTCCTTAGGTCCTGACTTACCCTCCGCGGACGAGCCTTCCGGAGGAAACCTTGGGTTTTCGGGGTATAGGATTCTCACCTATATTTTCGTTACTCAAGCCGACATTCTCACTTCTGCTTCGTCCATATCCGCTTACGCTAATACTTCAATCTACAACAGAACGCTCCCCTACCGATATATTATTAATATATCGCACAGTTTCGGCAAATTACTTAGTCCCGTACATTTTCGGCGCAGGTTTACTCGATCAGTGAGCTATTACGCACTCTTTAAAGGGTTGCTGCTTCTAAGCAAACCTCCTGATTGTTTTTGCACTCCCACCTCCTTTATCACTTAGTAATTATTTAGGGGCCTTAACTGGTGCTCTGGGCTGTTTCCCTCTTGACAATGGAGCTTATCCCCCACAGTCTCACTGATAAACTCTACACTTAGTATTCTTAGTTTGCAACGATTTGGTACCGAATTACCAGCCCGCATACGTAACAGTGCTTTACCCCTAAGTTATAAGATTTATCGCTGCGCCAAAACGCATTTCGGGGAGAACCAGCTAGCTCCGAATTCGATTGGCATTTCACCCCTAACCACAACTCATCGGCTGATTTTTCAACATCAGTCCGTTCGGTCCTCCACTTAGTATTACCTAAGCTTCAACCTGGCCATGGTTAGATCATCCGGGTTCGGGTCTATAACCAGTGACATATGCCCTATTCAGGCTCGCTTTCACTATGGCTCCAGCATTCTCTGCCTTAACCTGCCACTACCTATAAGTCGCCGGCTCATTCTTCAACAGGCACGCAGTCAGACGTTTTAGTCGTCCTCCTACTGGTTGTAAGTTTATGGTTTCATGTTCTTTTCACTCCCCTCCCGGGGTTCTTTTCACCTTTCCCTCACGGTACTGTTTCACTATCGGTCATTCAGGAATATTTAGCCTTACGAGGTGGTCCTCGCAGATTCACACGGAATTTCACGTGCTCCATGCTACTTGGGATCTGATTTGATTATTTCAATTTTCAACTACAAGACTATCACTTTGTATCGTTAAGTATTCCAACTTATTCGTCTAATTGTCCTAATCGATTAACAATCGTCCCACTACCCTTAATCTATAAAATTAAGTTTAGGCTTCTCCCGTTTCGCTCGCCGCTACTAAGGGAATCGTTTTTTACTTTCTTTTCCTCTAGGTACTAAGATGTTTCAGTTCCCTAGGTTTGCTCTTTCTTATTTATGAATTCAATAAGTAGTATAAAAAGTTTCCTCATTCGGAGACCTCCGGATCATAGCTTGTTTCCAACTCCCCGAAGCATTTCGTTGGTAACCACGTCCTTCATCGCTTCTGAATGCCAAGGTATTCCCCATAAACTCTTAATTCCTTGAATTTAAGACTTTTTTAAAAAAAATTTAATTATTTTTTTCATGTGGAGGTAAACGGATTCGAACCGTTGACAACCGCCGTGCAAAGGCGGTGCTCTACCAGCTGAGCTATACCCCCGCTGGGCCATTCTGGATTTGAACCAGAGACCTCACCCTTATCAGGGGTGCGCTCTAACCAACTGAGCTAATAGCCCGTAAACCATTAAGTATGATTTACTTTTGAAAATTTATATTCAACAATTTTGAATAAATTTATCGACCCTATATTTAAAAATTTCTTTTTAAAAGGAGGTGATCCAACCGCACCTTCCAGTACGGTTACCTTGTTACGACTTCACCCTAGTCACTAATTCTACCTTAGGCGTCCTCCTCCGAATGGTTAGAGTAACGACTTCGGGCATAACCAGCTTCCATGGTGTGACGGGCGGTGTGTACAAGGCCCGGGAACGAATTCACCGCTGTATAGCTGACCAGCGATTACTAGCGATTCCAACTTCATGTAGGCGAGTTGCAGCCTACAATCCGAACTTAGAGTGAGTTTATAGATTAGCTTGTCTTCGCAGATTTGCATCTCATTGTCTCACCCATTGTAGCACGTGTGTAGCCCAGGGTGTAAGGGGCATGCTGACTTGACGTCATCCCCGCCTTCCTCCGGTTTATAACCAGCAGTCTTTCTAGAGTTCCATAAGGCAACTAAAAATGAGGGTTGCGCTCGTTGCGGGACTTAACCCAACATCTCACGACACGAGCTGACGACAGCCATGCACCACCTGTGTATACGTTCCATAAGGCACTTTCTTTTTTCAAAGAAATTCGTATCATGTCAAACCCTGGTAAGGTTCTTCGCGTTGCATCGAATTAAACCACATGCTCCACCGCTTGTGCGGGCCCCCGTCAATTCCTTTGAGTTTCACTCTTGCGAGCATACTTCCCAGGCGGGATACTTAACGCGTTAGCTTTGATACTGCACAGGTCGATCTGTTCAACATCTAGTATCCATTGTTTACAGCTAGGACTACTGGGGTATCTAATCCCATTTGCTACCCTAGCTTTCGTCTCTGAGTGTCAGTAATAGCCCAGTAAAGTGCCTTCGCCATCGGTGTTCTTTCCAATCTCTACGCATTTCACCGCTCCACTGGAAATTCCCTTTACCCCTACTATACTCTAGTCTGATAGTTTCGACTGCGGTTTTGAAGTTGAGCTTCAAGATTTAACAGTTGACTTATCAAACAACCTACAGACGCTTTACGCCCAGTGATTCCGGATAACACTTGCATCCTCCGTATTACCGCGGCTGCTGGCACGGAGTTAGCCGATGCTTATTCTTCAGGTACACGTCATTTATTCCTCCCTGAAAAAAGAGGTTTACAACCCATAGGCAGTCATCCCTCACGCGAGATTGCTCCGTCAGGCTTTCGCCCATTGCGGAAAATTCCCCACTGCTGCCTCCCGCAGGAGTCTGGACCGTGTCTCAGTTCCAGTGTGTCTGATCGTCCTCTCAAACCAGATACTGATCGTCGCCTTGGTAAGCCTTTACCTTACCAACAAGCTAATCAGCCGCAAGCTTCTCTCTAGGCGGAAAAATCCGTTTTACTCGAAAGCATATGGGGTATTAGCAGTCGTTTCCAACTGTTGTCCCCCTCCTAAAGGCAAATTCTTACGTGTTACTCACCCGTCCGCCACTTGAGTTTAAAACTCTCGTACGACTTGCATGTGTAAAGCATCTCGCCAGCGTTCATCCTGAGCCAGGATCAAACTCTCTTTAAATTTCCATAAATTTATTTTTTTATAACTTCTTTTGAAGTTTATCTCATAAAGTTAATTGTTATGATAACGTAAGAATTAAACTGTATTGGATTTTAACTTGTATAAATAGTTAGAACTTAAAAAATTAATATTAAAGTTGAAATACAACAATTTATTTTGATGTGACTATTAATTACTAAATAATTAGTAATTAATAACTCTAATATTATCTCAATAAACTTAAAAAAAGTTATTTAATCCATTATTTAGCACATGATCTGGTAATAACGTTAAGTTTAAATCACTGTAAGCTACTTTCATATATTCTAAAATGTCTGGTCGTTCAGTAAACCAAAACTCTCTTATATCATCTGGAATTGCATGTTTGTACCATAATGTTGGTAAATAATGGAAAACAATTACCTCTTTCATTTCATTATTAATGACAAGTTGTGTTTTTTCTCCTTCACCTGGTAAAAATGGCATTGTAAATACCAAATGATTCAAACTATCAGCTACTACACCAAGAGCTCCAAGAAAAATACTTCCAGTAACATTTACTCCAAATATAGAAGGAACAATTCCTTGTAGAGTATCTTCTGTCCAATCAACGGCAGTTGTAAGATAAGACCATGGAAATGTATAAGGGTTAATGTAAATAAGCCAAGAGATCGCAATTCTAAGAATTACCATTTGTGAATAAAACATCAGACCAATAAATATAACTTCACGAGTAATTTCTAATAGACTAATATCTAAACAAATATTTAATTGGACTTGAATAAATTCTGAGATCCAATCAGGCAAAAAGAAAATATTTCTATAATTTTCAATATAGAAATTATAAAACCCTTCATCTTTAGTTTCATATATATAACGTGGAAGTGTTTCCACTCTTGGTGCTGGCCCAAATATCATCTCAAACCAAGTTTCAGGACGCTGTGCTGGTGGAAAATAAGTTATCCGTTTTGGAAGCCCTTGAAACGCATCATTATTAAGTAAACGCTCTGAAATAGTTGGCATACCAACATTCTCTGGATACCCAAACTGTCGAGCTATATTTTCAAACAATTCTCCAACTTTATCGTAAAATATATTTCGAGCTAAAGCAAATTTGTCATCTAAACTCATTTTGAATTCGTATTAAGATTAATAAATATGTGGTTACTAAAAAAACTATAAGACATAATACTGTATATTAAGATGATAATATAAAAGAAAGATATTTAAAAGTATAATTGGTATTTTTATGAATTCTTTAAAATAAATTATACATAAATAATTGGTTTATTATTTAGATATAGTATACCTAATAATCTTTAGGTAAGTTTAATTTTGTAAATTCTAACCAAGAGATAAATTCTATAATTTTTTAATCCATTAAATTATTAAAGAATTACTTAAAACATTGATTAAAATATTTATACTAAACGCATACATGATTCTTTAGGCTTGACAAATCAAAAAATACAAGTATAATAATTACTTAACTATTTATTTTTTCCTTAAGTTTAAATCTGTGTATGAATTACACCATGAATATCTATAATAATTAATATAGTGTCATACCTTCTTTACCATGTGAATGGTAAAGAAGAATAATAATATAACAGTATTGAATATTCATTATCGTATATCTTCTATTTAATATAATTCTCTAACAACTTAGAATAAATTATATTTATCAATTATTATTATAAACAGTTGAAATATTCAATTCTATAATGAAAATAGTAATTGAATATTAATATAGTAACAAGTAATTTAAAAAGGTTAAATAGTTATTTAACCTTTTTAAATTAAAAATTAAGCGAATTTTCCAGAAGTTGATGCAATAAGGAATGAAGCGTATGTTAAAATATACCCCACAGCGAAATGCACTAAACCAACTAAACGTGCTTGAACAATTGATAAAGCAACTGGTTTGTCACGCCAACGAACTAAATTTGCAAGAGGTGTACGTTCATGAGCCCAAACTAATGTTTCAATTAATTCTTGCCAGTAACCACGCCAAGAAATTAAGAACATAAATCCTGTAGCCCAAATTAAATGACCAAATAGGAATGTCCATGACCAAACTGATAAGTTATTCATACCAAATGGGTTATAACCATTAATTAATGGTGATGAATTTAACCATAGATAATCACGTAACCAACCCATAATATAATTCGATGATTCATTGAATTGTCCTGGATTACCACCCCAAATTGTCATATGTTTCCAATGCCAATAGAATGTTACCCAGCCAATTGTATTTAACATCCAGAACATTGCTAAATAGAAAGCATCCCATGCTGAAATATCACATGTACCACCACGACCTGGACCATCACAAGGGAAACTATAACCAAAGTCTTTCTTATCTGGCATTAGTTTTGAACCTCGAGCATCTAACGCACCTTTAATTAAAATTAATGCTGTTACATGTAAACCTAAAGCAATAGCATGATGAACTAAGAAATCACCAGGGCCAATTGTTAAGAATAAATCGTTCTTATCATTATTAATAGCCTCTAACCAACCTGGTAACCAAACTTGATTACCGGCAACTGTAGCAGGACTAGTTGATGATGAAAGTAAAACATTAAATTCATAGACTGCTTTACCAGATGCTGCTTGGATATATTCGGCAAAGACAGGTTCAAATAAAATTTGTTTTTCTGGTTGACCGAATGCAACTACTGTATCATTGTGAATGTATAAGCCTAATGTATGGAAACCTAAGAATAAAGATACCCAGCTTAAATGTGAAATAATAGCTTCTTTATGTTCTAACATTCGTGCTAAAACATTATTCTTATTTAATTCAGGATCATAATCACGAACGAAGAATATAGCACCGTGTGCAAAAGCTCCAACCATTAAGAAACCAGCAATATATTGATGATGAGTATATAGCGCTGCTTCTGTTGTAAAATCTTTTGATAAGAATGCATACGGAGTTAATGCATACATATGTTGTGCTGTTAATGATGTAGCAACACCTAAACTGGCTAATGCTAAACCTAATTGCATGTGTAAAGAATTTGTGATTGTTTCGAATAATCCTACATGACCTGCACCTAATCGGCCTCCAGGAGGTCGGTGAGCATCTAAGATTTCTTTCATATTATGTCCAATACCAAAGTTAGTTCGGTACATATGACCAGCCACGATAAATACAACAGCAATTGCTAATTGGTGGTGTGCGATATCACTTAACCATAATGCTTGTGTTTGTGGATGGAAACCACCTAAGAATGTTAAAATTGCAGTTCCTGCTCCTTCACTAGTTCCATAAACATGTGCAGCACTATCAGGATTTTCAGCATAAACTGTCCAATTACCAGTAAAAAATGGAGTTAAACCAGCAGGATGTGGTGGAGTTGTTAAGAAATTATCCCAACCAACATGAACACCACGTGATACAGGAATTGCTACGTGAACAATATGTCCAGTCCAAGCTAATGAACTAACACCTAATAAACCTGATAGGTGATGATTTAAACGTGATTCATTATTTTTAAACCATGATAAACTTGGTCGGAATTTTGGTTGTAAATGTAACCAACCTGCAAATAATAATGCAGATGAAAGTAATAATAATCCAATTGATCCTGCATATAATTCTTGATTTGTGCGGAAACCAATTGTGTACCACCATTGATATACACCTGAATATGCAATATTAACTGGATAAGTATTTCCTTTACTGAATGCTTTTAAAGCTGAATCACCAAAGTGTGGATCCCAAATTGCATGTGCAATTGGTTTAACTTTTAAAGGATTACCAACCCATTTTTCGAAGTTTCCTTGCCAAGCAACATGAAAAAGATTTCCAGCAGTCCATAAAAAGATAATGGCTAAGTGACCAAAATGTGATGCAAAAATCTTTTGGTACAAGTTTTCTTCTGTCATGCCATCATGAGCTTCTAAATCATGAGCAGTTGCGATACCATACCAGATTCGTCGCGTTGCTGGATCTTGTGCTAGGGCTTGGCTAAATTTTGGGAATTTAGTTGCCATAATTATAAAATACCTTATTTATATAAATTTTAGTTATTAATAAAATATTAATTAATGTTCTTAATATTTTATTTTTTATGTATGATGAATGTAATAAGCTTTGCGTAAAAATTTAACTAATTGATATTGCACGTGCTAAGAAGAATGACCAAGTCGTTCCAATACCACCTAGTAAATAATGAGCTAATCCAACAGCACGTCCTTGAGTAATACTTAACGCACGTGGTTGAATTGCTGGTGCAAAGTTTAATTTATTATGTGCCCAAACAATTGATTCGATTAATTCTTGCCAGTAACCACGACCACTAAATAAGAACATTAAACTAAATGCCCAAATAAAATGAGCTCCTAAGAAGATTAAACCATATGCTGACGAAGCAGATCCATATGATTGAATTACTTGTGAAGCTTGTGACCATAAGAAATCACGTAACCAACCGTTAATTGTAATAGCACTTTTTGCAAAATTCCCACCAGTAATATGTGAAATACTACCATCGGGTGAAATTGTGCCCCAAACATCTGATTGCATTTTCCAACTGAAATGGAAAATTACTACTGAGATTGAGTTATACATCCAGAATAAACCTAAAAATACATGATCCCAACTTGAACTTTGACATGTACCACCACGTCCTGGACCATCACAAGGGAAACGGAACCCTAAGTTTGCTTTATCTGGAATTAATTTAGAACTTCGTGCATATAATACACCTTTTAGTAAAATTAAAACAGTAACATGAATTGTAAAAGCATGAATATGATGTACCATGAAATCAGCCGTACCTAATTGAATAGGCATCATTGCAATTTTACCACCAACTTCAACTACTTCACCACCAAAAGCATAACTAGTTGTAGCTAATGCATTCGGAGCTGTTGTACCCGGTGCTAATAAATGAATATTTTGAATCCATTGTGCAAAAATTGGTTGTAATTGAATTGCTTTATCTGAGAACATATCTTGTGGACGTCCTAATGCTCGCATTGTATCGTTGTGAATATAAAATCCAAACGCATGAGTACCTAAAAAGATACAAACCCAATTTAAATGTGCAATAATTGAATCACGGTGTCGTAAAACTCTGTCTAATAAATTATTATAATTATTAGCAGGTGTGTAATCACGAACCATAAAAATTGCTGCATGAGCTGCACCACCTACAACACAAAATCCACCAATCCACATGTGATGAGTGAATAAAGAAAGTTGTGTAGCATAGTCAGTTGCAATATAAGGATATGGTGGCATTGCATACATATGATGAGCAACAATGATACTTAATGAACCAACCATAGCTAAATTAATTGCTAATTGAGCATGCCATGAAGTTGTTAAAATTTCGTATATCCCTTTATGACCTTCACCAGTAAAAGGACCTTTATGAGCTTCTAAAATTTCTTTCATACTGTGACCAATACCCCAATTTGTACGGTACATATGGCCAGCAACAATAAATAAAACAGCTAAAGCTAAATGGTGATGAGCAATATCACTTAACCATAAGCCTCCTGTTACAGGATTTAAACCACCTTTAAATGTTAAGAAATCAGAGTATTCACCCCAATGACCACTAAAAAATGGAGCTAATCCTTTTGAAAAACTAGGATATAGTTGACTCATTAATTCACGATTAATTAAAAATTCGTGAGGTAATGGAATTTCCTGTGGTGATACACCAGCATCTAACAATTTATTAATTGGTAAAGCAATATGAATTTGATGTCCAGACCAAGATAAACATCCTAAACCTAATAAACCAGCTAAATGATGATTCATCATTGATTCCGCATTTTGGAACCATTCTAATTTAGGTGCAGCTTTATGGAAATGGAACCAACCTGCAAATAACATAATTGCTGACATAGCAAGTCCGCCAATTGCAATCCAATATAATTCAACTTCACTTGTAATCCCTTCAGCACGCCACATTTGGAACCAGCCTGAAGTTGTTTGAACACCTTGGAAGTTACCTCCAACATCACCATTTAAGATCTCTTGACCAACAATTGGCCAAACAACTTGAGAACTTTGTTTGATATTAATAGGGTCATTTAACCAAGCTGAGTAGTTAGAGAAATATGCACCATGGAAATGCATTCCACTAATCCATAAGAAAATAATTGATAACTGTCCAAAATGGGCACTAAAAATTTTACGAGAAACTTCTTCTAAAGAACTTGTTTGGCTATCAAAATCATGAGCGTCAGCGTGTAAATTCCAAATCCAAGTAGTTGTTTTTGGACCTTTCGCTAAAGTTCGAGAAAAGTGACCTGGTTGGGCCCATTTAGCGAAACTAGTTTCGACTGCGTCTTTTTCAACAAAGACTTGCACATTATTTGTACGACGGTCGGTTGAGCTTATTGCCATTAATATTTCTCCTTGTTGGGAGATGAAAATCTATGAAACTCTCATAAGTTAGAAAAACATTTCTGTTTGTTCATATGAGTTTTCTAATTTATGATTATACACAATTAAAAAAAAGATTTCATAAAAGAAAATGTACTAGAAAATAAAAAAAATAAGAAAGTCCGGTTAATTTAGGATGAGGATTTCTGGAAACAAGAAAATTTTCATTCCAGTCTTTCTTGGAGCTTGAATTGGCTGCACCTCAGAGGAATTTAACCCCATTTTAAAGTAGTTATATTCTTTATTATTATTAGATCAATTTTCCAAGTGAAAAACAAATTTCTCTTCACTTGGATTAAACTGTTATTAAAATTATTATTGATAAATTCTTCGGTTTTTAATTTATTTTATAGTCTATTTGCGCCCCGAGAGGCGGCAGCACAAGCAACAATAAAAGGAGCCTGATGTGGCCCTGGTACTAAAGCTACACCACAAGCAACAGCAGCTGCTCCACAAGCTATTCGCTTGCTCCCCGTAGCGACGTAACAATCTTTTGCAATTTGAACATAAAATAAAGCCATTGTCTTCGGAGCCATTAACACACCTTCTGAAAGGATAGTTGAGGCACCAACACTTGCAATGGCACCAGCGATTGGTATTACAGGATTAGGTATAATTTAAACTAACCCCCTAACCCTTCAGCTAACCCTATAGCTAACCCCTCTAGTAGACCCCAGAAAATTGCTGATGCAAATCCACGCATTATATACCTCTTTTAAATTTTATTACTAATTTAAACTAACCCTGCAAGTAGACCCCACAAAAATTCTACAAGACATTCACGCATTATATACTTCCTTTAAATTTTTAAAAATCGTATTAATAATTTATGATTATACGCAATATATTATAAGTAAAGATTAAAAAAATTACTCAATTTTAATTGAAATGACAAATAAAAACAATTAAAAAAAAGATTTCATAATTAGTTTTAAACTCTTATTTCATTTGACCTTTTATAATACTATCTGTCAGTGCAGTTAATATTAATTTAATTGATCGAACTGCATCATCATTTCCTGGAATTGGAATGTCAACTAAATCTGGATCACAGTTTGTATCTAAAATTGAAATCACTGGAATACCCAATTTACGACATTCTGCAACAGCTGTTATTTCTCGTTTTTGATCAATAATAATAACAGCATCTGGTAAAACCGACATGTTCTTTATACCATCTAAATATTTACGTAATTTTGTTAATTCTTTTCTACGTAAAGCGCCTTCTTTTTTTGCTAATAAATCAAATGTTCCTAGAGATTCTTGATTTTCAAGGTCTTTTAATTTTGCAATACGTTCTTTCATAGTTGTCCAATTGGTTAGCATACCACCTAACCAACGATGGTTTACATAGTATGAATTAGATCGTATTGCTTCCTGTGCAATCAATGTTGTTGCTTGACGTTTAGTACCAACGAATAAAACTTTTTCATTTTTACTAGCAGCAATCTCTAAATATCGCATTGCCTTTTTTAACAAAGTTGCAGATTGAATTAAATCAAGAATATGAATGTTATTTACTTCACTGTAAATGTATGGAAACATTTTTGGATTCCAGCGATGAGCTTTATGACCAAAATGAACTCCTGCTTCTAATAACTGTGATAAACTGATATCAGACATAATATTTTTAAATTACTTATTTATATATACACAAATTTTAAAATACACAATAGCAAACTTTAATTAGTTTGTCCAGTTTCTGTAGAAGATACTAACGGTAAATCAAGAAGTTCTGATCGATTAAGTTTAAGAGATTTATTTTTAAGTGAATATTTTTTAAAAGAATTTTTATAATTTTGAGATCCTGTTCCAGCTGGAATTAAGTGACCAATAACAATATTTTCTTTTAAACCTCGTAACCAATCAATTCGACCTTCAATTGCAGCTTTTGTAAGAACTCGAGTTGTCTCTTGAAAACTTGCAGCAGAGATAAAACTTGGATTATTTAATGCAGCTTTTGTAATTCCAAGTAATAATGGAACATAACATGCTACTTGTTTATTTTCACTTGTTAAAATTTTGTTAATATATTGAATATGATATAAATCGATAACTTCTCTCTGTAGTAATGGAGTATCACCTTCATAGGTAATTAAAACTTTAGTTGTCATTTGTTTAATGATAACCTCTAAATGTTTATCATTAATTGTTACACCCTGTGATGTATAAACTGATTGTACAGAATTTAAAATAAACAGTTGAACTTTCTTAAAACTTTTATGACTTGCTTCATAATTATCAGTTAATCTTGCATATTTAAATGTCTTAGTTCGGTCACATAAAAATAATTTTAATAATCCGTAATAATTAAAATAAACTTTTATAAGTTTGTGAGGGTTAATTTTTTCATTTTCTTTGATAGAAGTTCCAACTTTCTGAAATTCAAAATTGACATCTAAACTTGTCTTTTGAGATAATAATCCTTTCTTTTGACTAGTAGGAATACGTTTTATCATACTAGTTTTTTTACGAGCTTCTAAAATTTCTTCAATTCGCGGTAGACCTTGAACAATATCACCTGTAATTTCTTTTTCAAGATTTAATAATCCAAGAGTTTTTCCAGATTCAATAAATTCTGTATTTTTACAAAATACACTGTTTACATCTTGTTCGAAATAGTCTTCAGTTATAGAATATAACCCAATGGCTTTCGTTGATTTTGTAAAAGGTTGTTCAGTAAATTTTAGTAATGTTAATTGATTTTTTGACTGATTCGGAGTACCTTTTCGATTACTATTTGAAACTAATTCTGAACTTTGTACTAAGACTGTTCTATCAAATCGAATGTTATTTACTGGGGGCTTTTTAGTTATATTAGGACGTAATATTGTTTTAACTTGTGAATTTAAATTATTCGTTGTTATCGTGAATTTTTTTAAAAATTGAGGAATTAAACAACTATAAAATTTTCCTCCATTTTTTAAAAAAAGCTTTGAAAATTCAGATTTTAGAGTGATTTTTTTATTTTGAAGACTACTCGAATTTAGATTTTTTTTTATTAATAATTTTTTTAAATCATAATAATTTACTGCTATATTTCGGTTGCTACCAAAATTTATATTATTATTTAATTGTGGAATTGTTTTATATTGTAAATTTGTTTTTACCGTTAAATTCTCATTTTTACAATTTGGGAAAAAATAAGGACGACCTTTTTGCACAGTAAATACTTTGTCATTTTCAATAATAATTTTACCAGTTTTAACTAAATTTGATTTACTCATAATAAAATCATTCAATCTTTTATTTATAACTTCAGATTTATTGACAATGGTACAATCGTTATTAGAAATTAAGAATATTTGTTTTTCATTATGTTTCTTTATTTTGAATTTTACTATTTCAAGTGAATTCGAAGTAAGAGTTTCTAAATAACCTAAAACATTATAATTACTTACAAATTGATTTTTTTGAACAAGGAAACAAGGATCGATATTTTTATCTCTTAAATTTGGTGAAATATAGTTATTAAGCTGAATTTTTTCAATAACATTAAACTCAACTAAATTTTTATATTTATTATTTGATAATTCAATATTGATATGTTTTTTAGAAAGATTATTTGTCTTAAAAAGTAAAAGGTTTGCAACCAAATTAAGACTTTGTATTCCAGTGATTCGTTGATTTGATTTATAAAAGTAAACTCCTAGTGATTCAAAATTAAACTGTAATTGAGAATTAACATTTTGTTGTGCAATAGGCTCAGATTGAGCTAAATATGGAAATTCATAAATTTGAATTGGGCGAACTAAAAGTCGATCCTGATTTTTTCCACTAAGACATTCACAGAATGATAAATCTTGAAGCTCCACATTAGAAAATAGAGCCTCTCCAGGGTAGTAGACTTTTTTCTCCACTTTTTTCAATTTTTTACCTTTATAAACTAACCCAGATTTAATTGAAATTATTTGGATATTATTAGGTTTTGAAGTAAGAGTAACAATACCTGAAGTTTTTGAAAATAAATTAGGAATAAGTTCAAATCCTTTTGAAATAAAATCTCCATCTTCAACAAACACAATATTTTGTTCACATTTTATTTTGTGAATTTCTTCTCCTAACCAAATAATTGTACGAGATTTAATAATGGGTTTCTTGGCTCTATAATTTAATTTTAAAAATTTATCTATAAATTTCTTAAATTTAGATTCTATAATTTCTAATTTTTTTAGTTTACGATTAGCGTTTAATAAAGTACGTTGAGCTCTAAGTAATTTACGAGGAGCATTTTCCTGTTTACGTTTAACTTTACTTAGTTTACGTTTGAGTATTTGGTGAACTTTATTATTTTTTTTTGTTTTTAAAAGATTTTCAGTTAAGAAATTGATATCCCATTCGGCTTTTTTAATATCCCATTTTGCCTTTTCAATATTTATCCCGGCACGATAAATAGTAGTTATTGCTTTATCATATTCTATATTAAGTTCAGTAAGTTCCTCTTCATACGGAAAGAAACTATAGTTATTTTTTTGAAAAGAAATAAACTTCGTTTTTTTGTTGTTTTTTAAACTATTGCGAAAATCATAGTAAAGAATTCCACCCGTTAAGGTTAAAAAAGAATTAGTAATTAAGGTGCCGAGCTTTTCATTACGAGTTAATTGCAAACAATTTTTAGAATACTTTTTTGTTATAGTTAAAAAATACTTTTTTTTGCCTAACGTTAATAGATAATTTTTATAATTTAAAGGTGAATGTAATTGTTCTAATTTTGAATTTCGGAATAAATATTTATTGTGATTAATTTTTATCAGCCCTTGATATAAACTTTTTTTATTATTAATGAACGTTATAAACCCACTATAATGATTTATAATTTTAGTTCGAAAAATATAGCTGAACTGATTTAATTTATGATCCGGGTAAAAATTTACAAATGAATTTATTGGACTGTTATATAATTGACCAGATAAAATCCAAATTAATTTATTATTATTTAATAAATTAATTTTTTGTTTTAGTTTAGGAATAAAAATTTCACCAGATGTGTCACTTAAAATTGTCTTAATTTCTGTTTTGACTTGTTTATTAGTATTAATTACTTCACCAATAACGGTACCTTTAGAAAGATACTGATTATTTTTTGGGAATAAAATTGTATTCCGTGAAATATCAATTTTTATTAGATCTTTTTTTTTGTCTTCTGGAATTAAAACTAATGAGCCGGAATTTTTTGTTACCAGAACATCCTCACCCCGGTTAGTTCTTAAAATGACTGTTTTTAATCCTTTATAAAATTGAATAATTCCATTTATTGGACTAATAATTTGTTGACTCGCTTCCGAGGTAAAAATACCACCTGTATGAAAGGTTCGCATTGTAAGTTGAGTACCTGGTTCACCAATCGATTGACCTGCTAAAATACCAATAGCTTCACCAATATCAACTAAATTTTCATTTGCTAAATCCCACCCATAACATTTTTGACAAATGGCACGATATAATTGACAAGTTAATGGAGTACGAATAGAAAAATCAGTTATTCCATTATCTTTACATGTTTTAATTAATTCTGGAGTTATTTGAGTATTCTGTTTTATTAATAAAGTGGATGTTTGAGGATCATAAATTGGTCTATTTAATACACGTCCTAAAATTTTGTCATATAAGTCTTTTTTATTTGCAAAATTTTTGATTGAAAATACAATCGAATGTGTTGTTAAACAATCTTTCTCACGAATTAAGATATCTTGAGAAACATCAATTAAACGACGTGTTAAATAACCTGAATTTGCCGTTTTCAGAGCAGTATCTACAATTCCTTTCCGAGCTCCATATCCAGACATTAAGTAATCAGTGATTGTTAAACCTTCACGAAAATTCTTTTTAATTGGTAAATTCATGATTTGACCACTTGGATCGGACATTAAACCCCGCATACCAACTAGCTGACGAACTTGGGATAAATTACCACGTGCACCTGAAAAAGCCATAATGTAGACAGAATTCAGTGGGTCATAATTTTTAAAATAATAGATAATTTGATTTTTTAATGATTCACTAGTCAAACTCCATGTATCAATTATTTTTTGAAATCTTTCAACATCTGTGATTTTACCTTTTAAGAAGATTTTTTCAGAATTATCAATTTCTTGATTTGCTTTCTCAAGCATTCCACTTTTGACAAATGGAATTTTCAAATCTTCAATACTAATTGAAATGCCAGCATGACTAGCATATTTGAATCCTAAATATTTTAACTCATCCGCTAGTAAACAAGCCTGCATAGAATCATAGCTTGTAAAACTCCAGGCTAATAATTGACGTAACTGTTTCTTATCAATTAAAGTATTTTGATAGGTATAGGTTTTCATAAAATATATTATCTTTGAATTATAAAAAATTTAAAGTCTTTTGAATTGTATAATTTAAAATAACTCGACCAGTTGTTGTTTGTAAATATTGAGTAATTAGTTTACCATTTGAATCTTTTCGAATTTGTAAATTTTCATAGTATTCAATAACACTATTATCAGATAACACAACCTTCTTTTGTAGATCAGATACTTCATAATGCTCACCCATATATCTAACCCAAATAGATGTATGAATTTCAATTTTATTTTGATTATATGCTAGAATAACATCTTCAAGATTTGCAAAATAATAGTTCGAACCTAATAAACCTTTAATATTAGTAGCAGTTAAATAATAACAACCAAGAACCATATCTTGACTTGGCATAACAATTGGTTCTCCATTAGCTGGAGATAAAAAATTATACGGTGCTAACATTAACATATAACATTCAGCTTGAGCTTCTGGTGATAATGGAATATGAACAGCCATCTGATCTCCATCAAAATCTGCATTAAAAGCTGAACAAACTAAAGGATGCAGTTTAATAGCCCGACCTTTTACTAAAACTGGCTCAAATGCTTGAATACCTAATCTATGTAATGTTGGAGCACGGTTTAGAAAAATAGGATGATTTTTTAAAATTTCTTCTAATACCGGTTTAATAATTAATTCATCATATTGAATTAAATTTTTGGCAATTTTTATATTATTAGCTAAACCTTGATTAATTAGTTCTCGAATAACAAATGGCTGAAAAAGTTCAATAGCCATTTCATATGGTAAACCACATTGATTCAACTTTAAAGTTGGCCCAACAACAATTACTGAACGTCCTGAATAATCAACACGTTTTCCTAATAAATTTTGGCGGAATCGACCATGTTTTCCTTTAATTATATCCGACAAAGATTTTAATGGTCGGTTATTTGCACTTAAAGCTATTTTTCCTCGTTTACCATTATCAATCAATGTATCCACAGCTTCTTGTAATAACCGTTTTTCATTTCTAATAATTAATTGAGGAGCATCAATTTCTAGTAATCGAAGTAACCTGTTATTTCTTGTAATAATTCGTCTATAAAGTTCATTTAAATCTGATGTAGCAAAACGTCCTCCTTCTAATTGAATCATTGGTCTTAAAGCTGGAGGAATAATTGGTAAGATAGTTAAAATCATCCAAGATGGCTGTGAACCAGTTCCAATTAAGTTTTCTAAGATTCGAATTCTTTTAATAGCTTTTTCACGTATCTTATATAAGCGGTGTTGTTCCCATTTTCGGAACCAGTGAGATGAATAATAAATTGGTTCTTCTTTGTTTAATACTTTTGTACAAATCAAAACAAAACAACGTGTTCGGAATATTTCAGATTCTAAATTAAGTTTTTCTAATTCTCTTTTAATTAATGGAGCACCAATTAAAAAACTTGGAGTCGCTTTTAAAAGATATTTTGGTGTATGATGACGGCGGTTTTGAGGTTTTGGATAAGGTTTTAAAGGATAATTACTACGACCTAATTCACGACTTCGACGGTATTGCTGTAAATCCCAATGTAATCCATAAAATGAAATCTCATCTTCAGCAATAAAATAAGTTAATGACGCAAGTTTAATACGTTTAATACGTTCATCCCACAAACTAATAATTGTGGATGGTGTTAGTTTTAAACCATTACAAGTCCACGAATAATTAAAGTTTGTTAGTTTAAGTTTATTTTTACATTTTTCTGACTGACTTGTATAAGTTGTATTCAGTCTTTTTTCAAATTCCTCAACTTCTAAGAGAAGAGCCATAAAATTTGGTCTACTATTGATATACCAAACATGTGTTACGGGGTAAACTAAATTAATATACCCCATTCTATGACGTCTGACTCTTGATTCAGTTAATTCTACACCACAACGTTCGCAGATTAATCCTTCATATCGGACACGTTTATATTTTCCACAAGCACATTCTAAACTTTTACTTGGACCAAAAATACGCTCACAAAATAAGCCGTCCATTTCTGGTTTAAATGTTCGGTAATTTATAGTTTCGGATTTTTGTACTTCACCTACAAATTGACCATTCGGTAATTTACGGTTTGACCATTGTAAAATTCGAAAAGGTGATGCTAATTTAATTTTGATATAATTAAATTCTTTTACAAAGTTTTTCATAATTTTTAAAATGAAATATCATTTATATTTGAAGTAGGTAGGAAAGTTTTAGAAAAAGCATTATATTTTTCAACAAGATTTACTTCAATTTCATATTTTTTCGATGAACTAAATTGTTTAATTTTGTATGTACTCATATCTAAACCAATAGAACGTAATTCTTGTAATAATACTTTAAAAGATTCGGGAATTCCAAATTGTGGAATCTTTTGTCCTTTTATAATTGCATTTAAAGTCTCATTTCGGCCTTGCATATCATCAGATTTGATAGTTAAAATTTCTTTTAATGTGAAAGCAGCACCAAACCCTTCTAAAGCCCATACCTCCATCTCACCAAAACGTTGTCCACCGTGTTGAGCTTTTCCTCTTAGAGGTTGCTGTGTTATTAGAGAATATGGACCTGTAGCTCTTGAATGCATTTTATCATCCACAAGATGAATAAGTTTTAACATATATGCATTTCCAACTGTAATAGGATTTTCAAATTCTTTTCCTGTTCGACCATCCACTAAAACCATTTTACCAGGAGCATAAGGGTTGAAAAGCCAACTTTTATTGTTTTTGATAGACGCGTGGCGGAGTTTCTTATTTATTAAGATTCTGGATACTTCTAAGCCATACATTTCATCAAATGGTAAAATTTTAAATCGACAGTTTAATTTATCACCTGCTAACCCTAATAAACATTCGTAAAGCTGACCAACATTCATTCTTGAAGGAACACCTAAAGGATTTAAAATAATATCAATTGGAGTTCCATCGGGTAAGAATGGCATATCTTGACGTGCTAAAATTCTTGAAATAATACCTTTATTCCCATGTCGTCCAGCAATTTTGTCTCCAACTTGAATTTTCCGAATCTGAGCAATAAATACATAAATTTTCTCAGATTTATATGTCAGCTTCGTTTTTCGATTAAATGTTACTGTTTCAATAACACGCCCTGATTCACCATGAGGCATTCTATATGAATTATCTTTTACACCTTTGGGTTTTGCACCAAAAATGGCACGTAGTAATTTTGATTCAGGTAATTGTTCATAAGTGTTAGTTGAAACTACTTTACCAACTAAGATATCTCCAGATTTTACAAATGTACCAACTCTTATAATTCCATCTTCATTTAAATGCTTTACTTCTGATAATGGTAAATTGGGAATCATTTTCATCGTTTGTTCAGATATTTCTGTATTACGATTAATCTCAATTTTATAACGTTCAATATGAATAGACGTAAAAACATCATCATAAACTAAACGTTCACTAATTAAAATAGCATCTTCAAAATTATATCCTTGCCATGGCATATAGGCAACTAAAGTATTTTGTCCTAATGATAATTCGCTGCTTGTTATTGCTGGACCATCGCTAAGGATCTGTCCTGATTTAATTTTTTCACCTTTCCAAACAATCGGACGTTGATTGATACAAGTCTGCTGATTTGAACGTAAATATTTTTGTAATTTATAAATTACTTTTTTATTAGTATCATCTTTAATAATAATCTTATTTGCTGTTACGGAGTTAACAATACCTGATATATGTGCGTTTAATGTCATTCCGGAATCAACAGCAATTTGATTTTCTAATCCTGTTCCAACAATTGGTTTTTGGGGGAAAATTAAAGGAACTGATTGACGTTGCATATTTGAACCCATTAATGCCCGGTTAGCATCATCATGTTCGAAGAAAGGTATCAATGAAGCTGCTACTGAAACAACTTGAATTGTTGAAATAGAAATAAAATCAACTTCTGACGGTGTTACATTAATAAAATCTTGCTTATATCGAACTGAAATAATATTTCTTATTAAATAATTATTTTTATTTGTAGCAATATCAGCTGGAGCAATTTTATATAAATCTTCTACTTCGGCTGTTAAATAAATTGGATTTCCAGTTTTTAAAACTTTTCCATTTATTACTCGCCAGAATGGTGTTTCTAAAAATCCAAGTTTATTTACTCTAGCACACGTTGTTAATGAAGCAATTAAACCAACATTTTGACCTTCAGGAGTTTCAATTGGACAAATTCGACCATAATGACTTGGGTGAATATCACGAACTGAAAAACTAATATGATCACGATTAAGCCCACCTGGTCCTAAACCACTAATTCTACGGCGATGTGTTAAAGAAGATAATGGATTGGTTTGATCTAGATATTGAGATAATTGACTTGATCCAAAAAATTCTCTTATTGTCGCATTAATAACACTGAAATTTAATAGATAGTTTGACTCAACCGTATTTGTTTGATTTCGTAATTTTCGAACTAGTCGTTGAAATCCAATTCTAAATAAATTTTGTAATAATTCTCCAATAGATCTAACACGTTTATTTTTGAGATGATCAATATCATCTGGAACACTCTTTGATATTGTTAATGAAATTAATTTATCAATTATTGCAAAAATATCTTCATATGTAATTATTTGGAGACGTTCATTAATTTTTAAACTTAATCGATTATTAACTTTCAATCGACCAACTTTTCCTAGGTTATAATAGTTTGGATCAAAAATCTGTGAAAATTCTGAAATATTTTTGAAGTATCCTATGTTTGAATCAAAACGACTAAGTGGTTGCTTGAAATATGTAGAATTAATTAATAACGGTTCATTGAAATAAAAGAAATCTGAATAATATAGATTTTGATAAATTTCTAGATCTGTTAACCCCATTTCTTTTAAAAGCATAAGAATAGGTTTTTGTGTGATTTTATCTAATTGAATCATGAGTTCCTCTTCTTGGTTCTTCAGAGGATAGTTATAAGCATTAAGTTTATTATTTTTTTGAAAGTTAAATCGAATCCAGGATCCATATTCTGGAATTAAAGTAGCTGCATATACTTCCTTATCTGCATATTTTTTATGATAATTTGTCTTAATTTCATGATCTTTTTGATACAGTAGTAATTGTGTTTTACTCTTTAAGTATTTATCTCGTTTTTTTAGATAATTATCATGCCGAGCTAACTCTTCTTTAAATATTTTTTTATTTACTTTTAGTAAATCTTTTTCTGTTTGAACAATAAGTTTAGGAGCATCCTTACTTATTAATTGGCGTAATCTTTTAGTTCGTTTATGAATATTATTTTTATATTTATCAAATGGTGTTGGATCTATTTCATATGTTGTGTGAACTTGGCCGAAAAGATATTTTAATTGATCTTTTAAACTTGTTGAAAAATAAAGTGTAGGTCGGAAAGTTGCAAATTGTGTTAATTTACTTAAATTAGTTTTTTTTAATAACAGTTTATTGATGTTTTGTTTTAAAAAAGAGAAATTTTGAATATCAAAAAACCAATTTATTAAATGTTCAGTCACTAGAACAACACGTGAATTTAAATTAAGCTGAATATTTAATTGTGAGTTAACAATGGTTTTAGTATATACTCGAATAATTGTTTTAACTTGATTATCAGATAACTTTAAAATTTGTTTTGAATTTGATATTCCATCAAATGTTGAAAAATTTAATGATTTTTTATTAATGATTTGATATTTTGTTAAAATTTTCAATAAAAATTGAAAGTATTTTAATAAAGTAATTACATTATCATTAGTAAAATTAGTTTTAAGATTGGTCGATGTATATTCTTGTTTTAGCCATTTTAAAAACAATAAAATTACTTTAGAATTTGACTCAAATGTTACTGTTTGTGAAATTAAGATATAAAATTTAAAACATTGAAAGAATGAAAATGAAGATTCGTTTTTCGATTGTTTTAAAAACTCCAAAGAATAATAATATATTGGAATTGAATTGTGATCTGATAGCTTAGAATCAAATGTTTGATTTTCCCAATTTGTAAGAATCTTTTTGACTCTTTTATTTTTTAAAAAATCAACAATTTTGTCATCGGTATCAGTGAAATTTATTCTTGGTTGATCCAATTTAGGTTTTGAAAAAAATAAATCAAATTCGGAAATAAAAGTTTCACCAGATGGTAAAAATGTTCTTAGTTTATGAATATCAGCTGATAATTTTCTTTTGAACTGAGTTTGAACTTTTTGGTTTTTATTTTTTTCAAAGTAAATACCAGGACTTCTAATAATCTGACTTACAATAACTCGCTCACATCCATTAATAATAAATGTCGCATATGTAGTCATTAAAGGTAAGGTAATAATTGGAAATTGGTTTTGATAATGAACTTGGTTAAGTACTTTATTTCGTACTTCAATAGGAATAACTAATTGGGCTCGGTAATTTCCACTATATTTTTTTGCGATTACTAAGTTATACAAAGGTTTTATGAGTATATACTCTTCACTGAACATTAAATATTCAGTATTCTGACTGAAATCATAAATTTTTGAGAATAAAGCTAATTCTTCAGTTAAACCTTGTGTGATAAACCAACAAAAACTTACTCGTTGCATCGCAAGAAAATCGGGCAGAGCATTGATATAATTAATATTTTTGTGCATGGTTTTAGTTTATGCCATAAATAATTTATTAAAAGATAATTTTAATTTAATACAATAACATGATATAACTTCAATTATTTTCTCAAGATATTATTACATTTGAAATGCAATAATGTCTTGAGAAAATATTTTATTATAATAAAAACAGAACCTGATTGTTTTATCAATCAGTTTCTATTTTTAGTACACATCCTTTTACTTATGTTGTAGTTTTGCTATACGTAGCTAAGTGACTAGCAAGTCTAGCTTTTTGACGCGCTGCTGTATTTTTATGAAAAACATTTTTTTTAGTTCCTTTATCTAAAAAACTATAAATAGAATTTAAAATTGTTCTTAATTTTTCTTTAGATTCAGTAGTTTGATCCTCTTTAGATAGTTTTAGGTTTTTAAAAAAAAGTTTTGTTAAAGTTCGAACAGAAGTTTTATAGTAACGGTTGCTTATACGGTTTCGTTTATTAATTTTGATTCGTTTTACTGCAGATTTATTATTAGCCATATTTTTAAAAATAAGTTATCAAGTGATATGTTTTGTCATCTTTTGAGCTAGCATCTCAAAATTATCGTATTCAAACTCGAATACATGCTTAAATTATCATTACAATCAAATAAGATTCTTTCTTTATCATTAAAATATACATTTAATGTTGGTTCAGAAACGTTTATAAATAATAAATTCTCAAGTACTTTTAGCTGTCGTAACTTAAATAGATTCACATTATCTAAATTAGGATTCTTACTGTTTATACTAAAATTCTTAAATAAAGTTTCTTTTTGTGGAAAGTCTATGAAAATATTGTAATATCAAGATATATGTTTATAGTATAATAAGTATTTCCTTTTATTGCAAACTAATAAAGTGATAAATATCAAATATTAATCTATAACTTCAAATGATTATCTAATTTTACAATATTCAATTTTATTAGAACTATATTAATTCTATAAAATAAATTGATATTAGTATATTTACTAAATTACAAATTCAATACATAATGTAATTAAATTAATTGGACAAGTTAAGCGATTTCTAAATTCAGTTAAATTTTAGGAATTTTGGTTTTATTTTTAAATAATAAATTGTGTTTTGAAGCTTAGAACTTTAACGATACTTGACAATTCAATACTAATATGTTATAATTATTTGTTAGTGTTTTGTGTCGCGGAGTAGAGCAGTCTGGTTAGCTCGTTGGGCTCATAACCCGAAGGCCAGTGGTTCAAATCCACTCTCCGCTACACTCACAACTATGAAAGTATTTTAATAAAATAATTGAGTGTTCAATATATAATTTTAATAAAAACTTTTTTTTTATTAAAATTGTATATTGAACATTAAACATTTATAAAGTTTTACAAATGACATTAAACTTACAAACACCTTTTCCAACTTTTGGTGGAAGTACCGGAGGTTGGTTACGTTCAGCTGAAGTTGAAGAAAAATATGCTATTACTTGGACAAGTTCAAAAGAACAAATATTTGAAATGCCAACAGGTGGAGCAGCAATAATGCGTAACGGAGAGAATTTATTGTACTTAGCACGTAAAGAACAATGTTTAGCATTAGGTACTCAATTGAGAACGTTTAAGATTAATGATTATAAAATTTATCGAATTTTCCCAAGCGGTGAAGTTCAATATTTACATCCAAAAGATGGTGTTTCCCCGGAAAAAGTAAATCCAGGACGAGTTGCAGTAAATACTCGTGAATTTTCCATTGGAAAAAATCCAAACCCTGCTTCTATAAAATTTAGCGGGACAACTACATACGAAAGTTAGTATAATCAAGATTAGTTTTAAAACTAATCTTTTAGGCGAGATGGCAGAGTTGGTCGATTGCGTCTGATTTGAAATCAGATGAATCTTTACAGGTTCCGTGGGTTCGAATCCCACTCTCGCCTTTAAATTTAAGAAGTTTGCTTAACAGTGTTGAAGAATGTAAAAATTATATTATGAGTAAAGTTTATGATTGGTTTGAAGAACGATTAGAAGTTCAAGCAATTGCTGATGATATTTCAAGTAAATATGTTCCGCCACATGTTAATATTTTTTATTGTTTTGGTGGTCTTGTTCTTACTTGTTTTTTAATTCAAGTTGCAACTGGTTTTGCAATGACTTTCTATTATCGACCTAGTGTAGTTGATGCATTCGCATCAGTAGAATATATTATGACTAGTGTTAATTTTGGTTGGTTAATACGTTCATTACACCGTTGGTCTGCTGGTATGATGGTATTAATGTTAGTATTACATGTTTTCCGTGTATATTTAACAGGTGGTTTTAAGAAACCTCGTGAATTAACATGGGTAACTGGTGTTATTTTATCAGTTGTAACTGTTTCTTTTGGAGTAACAGGGTATTCATTACCATGGGATCAAGTTGGATTCTGGGCTTGTAAAATTGTAACAGGTGTACCTGCTGCAGTACCTATCGTTGGACCACCATTAGTTTTAATTTTACGTGGTGGTGAAAGCGTTGGTCAAGCAACATTAACAAGATTCTATAGTGCGCATACATTTGTTTTACCAGTGGCTGCAGCAGTATTAATGTTAATTCACTTTTTAATGATTCGTAAGCAAGGTATTTCAGGTCCTCTATAAAGTCAAAACAAAATAATTTAAATATTAAAAAATATTATGTCAGTAATTAAAAAACCCGATTTAACAGATCCAAAATTAAGAGCAAAATTGGCAAAAGGAATGGGTCATAACTATTATGGTGAGCCAGCATGGCCAAACGATATTTTATATATCTTTCCATTAACTATGTTAGGTATGTTTGCATGTTGTACAGGTTTAGCAACTTTAGCACCTACTCAAATGGGTGAACCTGCTGATCCTTTTAACACACCATTAGAAATTTTACCTGAGTGGTATTTTTTCCCAACATTCAACTTATTACGAGTATTACCTAATAAGTTATTAGGTGTATTAGCTATGGCAGCTGTTCCAGCTGGCCTTATTACTATACCATTTATCGAAAATGTTAATAAGTTCCAAAATCCATTCCGTCGTCCAATTGCTAGTTTAGCCTTTATTTTTGGTTTCATTACAGCAGTTTGGTTAGGAATTGGCGCTTGTTTACCTATTGATAAAGCAATTTCATTAGGTTTCTGGTAAATACTTATTTAAGTAAATAGATTAAAGAAAAGATTGATTATCTTATTATCTAAAATTTCAGTTGAAATTGTTTTTTAATACATACTCTCTCTCATACTTTTATCTTAAATTTTAAATATACTAATTTATATTAATTAGTATATTTAAAATTTACTGTTTTCAAACTAAATTATTAAAAATAAATGAACTTTTATTCTTATTTAATTTAAACTTATTTTAGAAATTAAGTTCAGCAGCTTGTACTTTTTCGAATTGTTTTTTCTTTAAAACTAAGAAGATTTGTGTTAATAAAGTAAAGAAACAGAAAACAAGATAGCCAATAATTCGTATTGGATTTTGTAAAACAATTTCAGATTCTTCTTGACCAAATCCACCTGCGTTAGGATCAATATTTAATCCTTGTTCATTCTGAACAATATCGCCTGTTTTAATAGTTAAAATTAATCCTTTTGGAATAACTTGTTCTGTTTTAGTACCTGTTGCGTTAAGAATTGTAACATTTGACTCACCTTTCTCTGAAGTTGTAATTTCAGTAATTTGACCAGCTTGGCTAGCACTAAAAACATTCATATTACTTCTTTCACCAGTAGGGTAAACTTGTCCACGTCCGCGATTTCCGCCGGCATAAAATGGATAGTTTAAATATTTAACATCAGAATTTTTTTCTGGATCCGGTGCAACCACTGGGAATATTAATTCTTGATGTTTTTTCCCTGAAATTGGACCCACTACAAACATATTATCTAATTCAGTACTATAAGGTGAAATGAAAACACCTTTATTTTTTGCTTTAACTTCGGCTGAAATCTGAGCTTTCGACGCTAATTTGAAGCCTTTTGGTAAAATTAAGATACCACCAACATTTAAATCAGCTTTTTTTCCATTTGCACCGATTTGTTGTTTAGTTACATCATATGGTACTTTTATTTCTACTTCAAAAACTGAATTTGGTAAAACCGATTGTGGTGCTTCAATTTCAATTGCTTTTTGATTTAAATGACAATTAGCACAAGCTAATTTTCCATTTGCTGCACGAGGATTTGAATAATTTTGTTGTGCAAAAACTGGATATGCTGATGAGTTTGGAACGGAAAATCCAAAAACATTTACAGCAATCGTCGAAGCAAATAAAAGACTTTTAAAAAACTTGTTAGTTGCCATAATTTAAATACTTGTTAAGTATAAATATTCTATGTATATATAAGTTAATTTTTTATTAAAAACAAGATTCCTAATCCAGAAATATACAATAATATTATTGCGAAAGATAACAATAATTGTGTTAATGGATCAGTTGAAGGGGTTAAAATTGCTCCTAGAATGGTTGAAACCAATATTACATATCGCCAAGCCCCTAACATTTGTTTTGGGGAAACGATATTTAGTAATCCGACTAAAATTTGAATAATAGGAATTTGAAACGCTAATCCTGTACTATAAAATAAAACAAGAATAAATTCAAAATATTGATCAAATGACCAAAGTGGTTCGAGAACTTCTTCACTATAATTTAAAAAAAAGTTTAATGCGGCTGGAACTAATGTATAATATGAAAAAGCCAATCCTAAACCAAATAAAATTAATGAACTGATTAATAGCGGAAGAATAATCTTTGTCTCTTTTTTTGTTAAACCTGGCAATAAAAATAAAATTAATTGACCAATGGCAAAAGGACTTGAAAAGAGTAAGCCAGTATAAAACGCTATTTTTATTGTTGAAATAAAATATTCTCCTGGCGATAGTTGAAAAAATTTCACGTTATTGATTGGAAGTTCTAAAAATTTAACTAGACTTTTTACGTCCACAAATGCAAGACATGTGAATAATAAAATTATCCCAACGATTAAAAAAATCCGTTGTCTTAATTCTTCCACATGCTCTGAAAAAGGTAATTCCAGTGTAACAACTGAATTATTTGTAAAATTAAAATTGAAATTGGTTGGCATATAGAAAGATAAATTTATAATATTTGATAATTCCTATTGTTTATCAATTTTACAAACTATAACTTTAATTATAATTTGTAAAATATGGGAAGATTATTTATGATAAATAATTCATAGCTTCCAATTTAGCTGTTGCTTTTTTTAATTCAACAGACGCATCCAATAAACTTTTATCGCTTTCTGCTTGTTCAACAGCAAGTGTTGCTTTTTCTAATTCTTGTGTTGCTGTACTTAATTCAATATCAATAAGTTCTTCAACATCATTTACTAAAACTGTTACACGATTTCGATCAATTTCTGCTAATCCACCACATAAAATAATAGGCGTCCATTTTTCATCTAATTTGATTCTTAATAGGCCTGTATCTAGCGCTGTAATTAATGCTGCATGACCATCCAATACCCCAACTTGGCCAGTTAAACCAGGTAACACTACTTCATCTGCTGTTGTCGAACAAATGACTCTATCTGGGGTAAGGACACGAATGTTCATAACCATATATTTTACTCCTTATTTTAGAGTTTCTGCTTTTTCAATTGCTTCGTCAATGTTTCCTACAAGATAGAATGCTTGCTCAGGTAAATCATCTAATTCACCACCTAAAACCATAGTGAAACCTTTGATTGTTTCTTCTAAGCTTACATACTTTCCTGGTGAACCTGTAAAGATTTCAGCAACAAAGAATGGTTGTGATAAGAATCTTTCAACTTTACGTGCACGTGCAACAGTTAAACGATCTTCTTCAGATAATTCATCAATTCCTAGAATTGCAATGATATCTTGTAATTCTTTATAACGTTGTAATGTTTCTTTTACTGTTTCAGCAATTTCATAATGAATCTCACTTACAATACCTGGTTGTAGCATTGTTGATGTAGAATCTAATGGATCTACCGCTGGGTAAATACCTTTAGCAGCTAAATTACGAGATAATACAGTTGTTGCATCTAAATGAGCAAAAGTTGTTGCTGGAGCTGGATCTGTTAAATCATCAGCCGGTACATAAACAGCTTGAATAGATGTAATTGAACCTTGTGTTGTTGATGTAATTCTTTCTTGTAAAGCACCCATTTCAGTTGCTAAAGTTGGTTGGTAACCTACTGCAGATGGCATACGACCTAATAATGCAGATACTTCAGAACCAGCTTGTGTGAAACGGAAAATGTTATCAATAAATAATAAAACATCTTGTTTATTTACATCACGGAAATATTCAGCCATTGTTAAAGCAGTTAAACCTACACGCATACGTGCTCCAGGAGGTTCATTCATTTGACCATATACTAATGCTACTTTAGACTCTGGGAAATTACTTTCATTAATTACACCAGATTCTTTCATTTCTTCGTATAAATCATTTCCTTCACGAGTACGTTCACCTACACCACCAAACACTGATACTCCACCGTGTGCTTTGGCAATATTATTAATTAATTCCATAATTAATACGGTTTTACCTACACCCGCACCACCGAATAAACCAATTTTACCACCACGACGATATGGTGCTAATAAATCAACTACCTTAATACCAGTTTCAAAAATTGATGGTTTAGTTTCTAATTCTGTAAATGCTGGTGCATCTCTGTGAATTGGTAATGTTTCATCATATGAAACGTCTCCCTGCTCATCAACTGGTTCACCAATTACATTAAAAATACGTCCTAATGTTGCAGTACCAACGGGAACCATAATAGGAGCACCTAAATCAGTTACTTCAACTCCACGTTTTAAACCATCAGTTGAACGCATTGAAACTGCACGAACTTTATTATCTCCCAATAATTGTTGAACTTCTACAATTGTTGACGTTCCATCTTCTAGTTCAATTTTAAGTGCACTATAGATAGGTGGTAACTGATCAGGAGGAAATGCAATATCTAATACAGGACCAATAATTTGAGTAACGAAACCTTTATTTAAATTAGTTTTTACCATTTTGATTTAACATATTAAAATATCTTCGAATAAATATACTTTCAAACCTTTATCTATCTTTTTTAATGATTACTAAACATAAGAATTATTTGTTATTGTACAACAAATTTAGGACAATTTTTGAATTGAATAACACTCAAAAAATCTAGACTAAAATAAATTATGAATTATTGTCTACAAATCGACCTGTTACTTTTAACCAATTTCGTGCACCTGGATAGTTATCAGGAGCTAATTTTAAAGCTTGAATCCAATATTCTGCAGCTTTATCAAATAATTCTTTTGACAGATCCATATATTCATTATCATCAAATGTTTGTGCTCGTAAAGCTTGAGAATGATAAATTACTGCAATATTATTTAATGCTTGGGGAAGATTAGAATTTAATGCCAATGCTTGATGGTAAAATTCTAATGCTTGTGTATATTTACCAGTATTTCCGTAAATTAATCCAATATTATAAAGTGTATAACTACGATCATATGGATCTTCTTCGACTTGTAATGCTTCATAATAATTTCGTAATGCTTCAGCATAACGTCCTTTTCCTTGAGCTGCCATTCCTGCACGATAATAAGAAAAAGCTTGTTTTTCTTGTTTACTAGCTGGTAAAACTTTCAATAGAATATCAGCAATTACTGTAAATGTTTTATCAATAAAATTTCCCATAAAGTAAATTTTTCCTTATAAATTAACCAAAAATTAGGGTGAGTTATTATTTTATGAAATAATAACTCAGAATATTTTAAACTGCATCTGATGCAACAAACGGAAGTAGAGATAATATACGTGCTCTTTTTATTGCTTTTGATAATTTACGTTGTTGTTGAACTGTAACTCCTGTAGCACGACGAGGAAGTATTTTTCCTTGGTCAGTAACAAATAACGTTAATAAATCGATATCTTTATAATCAATTTTTTGATTTAAACTAATTGGGGAAACTTTTTGTTTTTGTTTTGCCATAACTTATTTAATTTCTTTATGTATAGTAGTTTTATTACAATTCGGACAATATTTTTTTAACTCTAATCTTTCGGGATTGTTTCGACGGTTTTTCTGTGTCGAATATCTAGATACACCAGCTGAACGTTTATTTAAATTTGAACGACATTCAGTACATTCTAAAGTAATTAAAATTCGACTACCTTTATTTTTTGCCATAGAAATTTGAACTTAATAATTTTACTTATTATATTGCCTAAAAATTTTTATTTTATCAAGGTTTAATAATTTTTTACTTAATAATTTGATACTTCGCTTATGTTAATATTACTAATTTTAAATCAGATTTTTTTAACTTTTAATTTTATGACAAAATTATCTGTGAATTTTCAGACATATTATTTAATGTAATTAATATTCATCTTAATAATTAAAAATTTACTTCTAATCATTAAAATTATAATGTATTATAAAAATATGACAGAGTAAATTTTAAAATATTGAAAAAATAAAGATAAGTAATTAAGTTTATTTTATAACTATAATTTATTTTATAAAAAAATTTTCTATTTTTCATAAAAACTTGATACAATGTATATTGTAGTTAATTTTACTATTTTTAATTTTATTAGTATTAAAAAAAAAAGGAAATTTTATAAATGACACCTTCATTAGCAAATTTTGTATCTAGTTTAGTTGCAGGTCTATTTGTTGTACTTGCTATCGGAATTGCATTAGCAATTATTAGTAAAAGTGATAAAGTTACACGAGCATAAGAGTCTATCTAAAAAATTAGACATATTTAGTTATACTCTTTTTAGTTAATTATATCTTATAATATGTTAAAAATAAATAGTTTATGATAAATATTAGTTTTGGTCCAAATATTTTCTTAGGTATTCTTGTAAGTGTTGGCGTTCTAATTTTATATTTTCTTAGAAACGTTAAACCAGAAATTGCACGTGATGAAGATATTTTTTTTTCAACTATGGGTTTTCTCTATAGCTGTATTTTAATGGTTCATGGTTGGCGATTAGATCCGATTTTATTGTTTAGTCAAGTTTTAATCAGTATAACTGTTTTAGTAGCAGGATGGGAAAACATCCGTTTACGGGGTTTAATAGCTAATCTAGCAGAATCAAAGAAGAAAGATAAAAAAGAAAGTTAACTCTTAACTAAACTTTTTTAAAATCTTGGTTTCAAGTTTGTAAACAATTTTTTTAATTTATGCTTAAAAAGTATTCACAAATCGTTTCAATGTTATTTGTCGGTATTTTTGGTTTATTTGTAACTACCGCATCAGCAATTGATTTAGATGAAGCTACAAGAACAGTTGTTCAAGATAGCGCCGGTAAAACAACTGTTTTAACACCTGAACAAGTTAAACGTGGTAAACGTTTATTTAATGCAACTTGTGGTGCATGTCATTTAGGCGGAATCACAAAAACAAATCCAAACGTTGGTTTAGATCCTGAAGCTTTACAACTAGCAACACCACGTCGTGATAGTATCGATGGATTAGTAGATTTTTTAAAAAATCCAACATCATATGATGGATTAGAATCTATTGCAGAAGTACACCCAAGTATTAAGAGTGCTGATATATATCCACGAATGCGTTCTGTAACAGATGATGATTTAACAGCAATAGCTGGTCATATATTATTACAGCCAAAAATCATCACAGAGAAATGGGGTGGTGGAAAAATTTATTTCTAATTTTTTTAAAAAATTTCAAGAAGTGTAAAACTTTTTGAAATTTTTATATCATTTATATTTTACAAAAATTAAAAATATGTCTAAAATAGAAGCATGTAGCTCAGTGGATAGAGCATCAGATTCCGATTCTGAAAGTCAAGGGTTCGATTCCCTTCATGCTTAGAAGGTAAAGTTTAAAAATTCAAAAAGATGGGGCTGCTTTGGTTTCGACATCTAAATTTTATTAATATACGAATCAAGTCGAAGTTTATAATCTTCGAAAAAAAATATAAAAACTTAAAATAACTGCTAAAAATTTAATTTTATCCGTTTCAACTTTTATAAATTCTATTTATAAAACTAATCAGTCAAATTTATTAAAATTTGCTGTGTAATAATTATTTTGTTCCAATATTTTATCACTATTATTAGACATTTTATGTCATATAGTTTAGACTAAACTAAAAATCTATTTTGTTCTTCAGAACTATGCTTGTGAAAAAAGTATATTAAAAAAGTTTAAATGGACGTGGGTTCAATTCCCATCAGCTCCATATCTGCATTCGTGGCCGAGCGGTCGAAGGCACCGGACTCATAATCCGTTTTCCTTTGGAACATCACTGGTTCAAATCCAGTCGGATGCATTCTAATAATTTAAATATTGTTTTTTTTCAAATGTAGGTGTAAGCTTATTTATAAGAAATAACAACACTTAATAATTTAAACTTATGGCTAAATTACATACTCAACAAACAATAAGTCGAATAGAAGCAAATTTCCTTAAAAAAGAAGTACCATCTGTGCAAATTGGAGACAATGTTAAAGTTGGTGTTAAAATTATTGAAGGAAGTAAAGAGCGAGTTCAATTTTATGAAGGAACAATTATTGCAAAAAAAAATAGTTCAATAAATACTACAATTACAGTAAGAAAGATTTTACAAGGTATTGGAATTGAACGTATTTTTTTAATTCATTCACCTAAAATAGACTCAATTGTTGTTTTACGTTCATCAAAAGTACGACGTTCAAAATTATATTATTTAAGAAAATTAAAAGGAAAAGCGAGTCGTTTAAAGCAAACATTTAAATAAAATAAATTTTCTTTTCATATATCAAATTTAAGTAGTATAATATAAGATAGTAAAGTAATATTAAATGAATTTTAATATTTACTTTATAATTATTTAAAATAAGGAGTTATATGGTTACTTATAAAGTAGAACTAAAATCTGAAGAGCATGAAATTGATATCACGATCGATTGTAATGATGATGTATTTATTTTAGATGCAGCTGAAGAACAAGGCGTTGAATTACCATATTCATGTCGTGCAGGTGCATGTTCAACTTGTGCTGGTAAAGTATCTTCAGGTACAATTGATCAATCAGAACAAACGTTCTTAGATGATGATCAAACAGGAGAAGGCTTCGTATTAACATGTATTGCATATCCTAAATCAGATTGTTCGATTTTAGTACATATGGAAGACGAATTATACTAATTATTATCTTATTTTTGAAACAACAAATTTTATTGTTGTTTCAAAAATAGTATAAGTATCATATTAATTTTTTATTTTTATCTAATTATATTATTAAATAACTGAGATTAATTTTTTAATTTCATTACTCGATTTATTATATTTCACTTATAAAGCTAGTATTCTAACTTTATATTGATTTATGAGTGAATTATACCTACCCTCAAGAAAAAATCACAAATGATAAATGTTAAACAGTAAGCATAGAATATTTCAAAGAATAAAGTAGTTGTATCTTGAGCTAATAAAATTTAGATTTAGGTTTAAATTTCAATAAAATTAGATATAAATCTAATTTTATTGAAATTTAAAAATATAAGCCTAACATATCTGGGAAAAAACGGTTAATTTCGATTATAAAACCTGCGGTAAATGTCATCCAAATAGTTAGAAGAACAGGAGCCGTTGATAAATATTTTTGGAAGTCTTTCATAAAAAATTAAGTTAAAATAAATAATTTAGTATTATTAAAATAATAGTGAGTACATTAGTTATTAAAAAATTAACGAGGTGAAACTGTCACTTCATTATCAGGTGCTACTAAATCACCACTAATTAATTCTTGCCATGCAGAAATAGGCCAAATATAACCAGTAGTCATAATTTTTAAAGCTAATGGAACATTTATGATAATTTCATTTTCTGCTGGATTTTTTGTTGTACTTACTGCACGTACATATTTACGCCCAACCCAACCGATCCATCCTGAAATATAGATAAATCCAAAACCTGGTAAAATAAATTCGGCAGCATGACTCCATCTTCCATCAGCAATTAAATGTGGTAAACCATCTGCTCCACATAATAACTCTGATCTACTATATTTATCAAAACGAGCTTTAGTTCTATCAATTTGTTGCTGTAATGCTAGCGCTGGAGGTGAGTTTGTTTCATATTGGTTCATTCTTAATTCCAATTTTTTAACACTACCATTTAATCTTTTTGTGAACGCTGGAGAGTCAGCACATTTTTTTAATCCTCCAATATCTGCAAAAGCTTGATTTGGTGTAAAGATTAATAATAGAGCAAAAAAGAAAGCGATTATATTAAAACGTTTCATAATTAGTAACTAAACTAAAAGTTTAAATTAATTTTTTGGTAAAAGATTTTAAACAAAAGAACTGAAATTATTAATATATATATATATACATATTAATGTAGTTTAAAAAAAAAAATTTGTTTAATCTATAAGTTGATTTAGAATAAATAAAATTTAATGCTCGAACAATTTTTATATTAAAAAAGGTTCGAACATCTATAGATACTTTAAATTATTCGAAATCTTTACGATTTGGATTTCTTGATGGATCACCAGAAAGAAGTCCAAAAATAAATAAAGAAACAAAGAAGATAACCGTTGTATAAACCAAAATTTTTAAAGTTAGCATTTAATTTTTCTTAAAAGTTATTTTTAATAGTATGTATTATACTAAAATAAAATGATTCTGAATTATTTTTCGTTTTTCTTAAATAATAATAAAAATTGTAACTTTTACCAAATATTAACAAAGTCATTAATAATTTTATGGTCGACAAATTAAAGACATTTTGAAAACATTTAAATGATATTCTTTGGTTGACAAAGATGCTGTTTTCGTAATATCTGATTTTGATTGTTGTTTTTTAGAAATTTTCAAACGTCCTTGAACAAGAACATAGTCTCCTTTTTTATAATAAGTTTTAGCCTGAGTTCCTACTCTACCAAAAAAATATATTATAACTCGAGTTAATGGTTTCTGTTTTTGACTATTTGGTTGAGCTGGTGCTAAACGTGTTTCACAAAAAATAACATTGGTTTTTTTAGTTTGTACATAATATGTTTTGAAGTCTCCAGTTAATTTTACTAACCCTAGAAAATAACTTGTAGTACCAAATCTCATTTTTTAATTTAGATTATTAAATTTCTTTGTTTTTGAACATCTTCAAAATTAATATCACGTAAACGTTTTAATAATCGAACAAAATATTCTAAAAAGTAATCATCTAATTGAATAATTTCTTCGGAATCAATTTTAAACATTTTATATAAGTCAAAAGTTGACTTTGAAAAATTATTCTCAGTATTTAAAATTTCAACAAATGCTAACCGATCACTAATATTTTGACCCCATTCAAAAAAGCCAAAAAAAGTACTGATTGATTTTAGAACAAGCAATGGAACACGTTTAATATTTGCTGTTTGACCAGCTAGTTGTTCACATAACGCAATAATTTCAGATGAAACCCATCCTTTTAATCCACTTAAGAAAAACGTTTGGTTAATTGTTTGTGGGATTTGTAACGATCTCATAGTAAATTTTGCGATATCTTGCGTATCCATGTAAGCAATATAGGTATTTTCATTTGTTACCCATATTGGTAGATTTTCTAAAATCGGTATTGCATATTGTTCAATTAATCCTTGATAAAATCCTGTTAATCGAAAGATCGTATATGGAATTTGTGATTCTTTCAGTTTTTTTTCAATTCCATATTTTAATTTCATTAAAGGAATATTTTCAAACTGTTCCACATTTTGAGCTGAGAAAAAAATAAATCGTTGAATATTCGCGGCTTTAGCAGCTTCAATCAAAGCTATTTTTCCATCCCAATCAACTTCTTTTAAAGATTCAGATTCATCAGGGCGACTTGTTGAAGCATCGATAACAGCAGTAATTCCTTTAAAACAAGGTGGTAATGTCTCAGGGCGTGCTAAATCTCCATATACTAACTCAACTCCCCATTCTTTCAAAAAATTTGCTTTTCGAAAATTACGAACCATACAACGAACTTGATAGCCTTTCATTAGCGCTTGTAACACCATTTGACGGCCCAGTGTTCCTGTTCCCCCAATAATCAATAAACTCATATATTTTAAATTTTTTAAGTATTAAAAACTGTACTTTGTAAAATATCTTCTGCTTCAAGATTAACTAACTCTTTTTTTGTTAAGACTTGACCGCGACTATCGAAAATTCGATTTGCTTGACGCATACGTGCACGATCTAAAGCATTTTTCACACTTCTTGCATTCGCAAATAATGGTTGCTCTTTTCTTTTTTTAATATATTCAGATAACGCAAGTTCTGCTTGTGGAGTTAATTTATATTGTTGATCATCTAACATAATCTTTGCAATTTGTAGTAATTCATCAACACTATAATCAGGAAAATCAATATGATTGGCAATACGTGATGATAATCCTGGATTAGATTCATAAAATTTATCCATCGGTTCTTTATAACCAGCTAAAATAACAACTAATTCATCACGTTGATTTTCCATAACTTGTAATAAAATCTCGATAGCTTCTGCTCCATAATCTCTTTCATTATCTGGCTTATATAAATAGTAAGCTTCATCAATAAATAAAACTCCACCCATTGCTTTTTTAAGAACTTCTTTTGTTTTTGGAGCTGTGTGACCAATATATTGGCCTACTAAATCGTCACGTGTTACCGTTAAAAGATGACCTTTCGCAATATAGCCTAATTGGTATAAAATATCTGCCATTTTCAATCCAACAGTCGTTTTACCTGTTCCTGGACTACCAGTAAAAGACATATGTAATCCTGGATTAGATGAGGTAATACCTAAATTTCTTCGTAATTTATCAATTAATAACAATGCTGCAATTTCTCGGATTCGTGATTTTACTGGTGCTAAGCCTACTAATTCTTCATCTAACAAATTTAAAATTTTTGCGATTTCAGTTTTAGCGTACTCTTCTTGTAAATTAATGGGTGATGTGTTCATAAATGTGAGTAATAAAATTGAATAAATAATCGTTTATATGTAAAACTAGATAAAGTAACTAGTTTTACAAATTTATACTATTGTAGGAATTAATTAAATGTAAAAGTTGGTATACTAGATAAACAAATAAACGCAAAGCCTGCACTTCCACACGCTCCAACAAAAAATCCACCTTTAAATCGGTTCCAAGCTTTTCTAGTCTGAAGATCGTTTTCCGACATTTGTGATTTTTCTTGACTAAAGGTTGCTATACCATAAATAGTTAAGCCTAAAGTTAAGATAATAATTAGACCAATTGTTGATAAAAACCCTGCAAATAATGCAATGTCAGAATCACGTAATGGACCTAATTTAGCAAATGGACCAATTAAAAAATATCCATGTGCTAAACCGATTTCCAGACCACGTAATAAGGGTGTTAAACCAAACCGATATGCTGGTAGATTTTGTAAGATTGCACGTGTGACAGCAGATGATGTTATTGGTGTTGCTAAATGACCTACAAATGGATCATCATTATAAGGTTTAATAAAATTAGCCATAAAGTTAATTCAAAGATTAGTTAAATTAATAAGAAAATTGTTTAATTAAATTAAATATAAGATTAGTTAAAATTCTGTGAAAAATTTTACCAACCAAAATTTTTATATAGATTACTATATAATATATATTAATATACAGAAAAATTTTTATAAATTTCATTTAAATAAAATAAAAAAGGGTTTTATGACAGTTGCTATAGATTATTTTTTACTAATAGGATTTTGTTTTGCTCTTTCATCAGGCTTGTTTTTAGGATTAAAATCTATTAAGTTAATTTAATTAAAAAATAAGATCGAATGCAAAAAGAAATTCGTCGAGATGAAATTATGGGATCGCGACGGTTTAGTAATTATTTTTGGTCGTCTACTTTATTTTTAGGAGGAATAGGTTTTTTACTAGCAGGTATTTCTAGCTATTTTAAAATTAATTTATTACCTTTTACAAATTCGACAGAATTAGTTTTTATACCTCAAGGCTTAGTAATGATGTTTTATGGTACATTAAGTTCTGGAATAAGTCTTTATATTCTTACCACTGTTCTTTTGGATATAGGAAGTGGTTATAATGAATACAATCGTATTGAAAATTTAGTAAAGATTGTCCGAAAAGGATTTCCTGGTAAAAATCGTGAAATTCTTTTAACTTATCCTTTATCCAATGTTAAATCCATTGGTATTAAAATCACAGAAGGATTAAATCCAACACGAAGTATTTATTTGTGTTTAAAGGATGATCGTAAAATACCCTTAACACCAGTCCAAGAACCAACTTCAATTTCAAATTTAGAAGAAGAAGCAGCGAGTTTAGCAAAATTTCTTAATTTAAAATTAGAAAATCTTTAAGATTTTATTGCTTTTATGTCTGCATAATTGTATAATATTATTATGCGGGCATAGTTTAGTGGTAAAACCTTAGCCTTCCAAGCTAATGATGGGGGTTCGATTCCCCCTGCCCGCTTTAGTCTAGGAATTTGAATGAGCAACAATTTTTTTATAGAGGAATATATTATGTCTGGTGGATCTACAGGTGAACGTCCGTTCTCAGATATTATTACGAGTGTACGTTACTGGATTATACACAGTATTACAATCCCATCACTTTTTGTATCTGGATGGTTATTTGTTAGTACAGGGTTAGCATATGACGTATTTGGAACTCCACGTCCAAATGAATACTTTACACAAGATCGTCAACAAATTCCACTTGTAAATGACCGTTTTAGTGCAAAACAAGAATTAGAAGATTTAACGAAAGGTTTATAATTTTTAAAGGAAAAAATCATGACAAAAAATTTCAATCAACCTGTAGCTTATCCAATTTTTACTTTCCGTTGGTTAGCAGTACATGGCTTAGCAGTACCAACAGTATTCTTTTTAGGCGGAATTACAGCAATGCAATTCATTCAACGATAAATTAATAAATACGAGGTAATTTTTTATGACAGGTCCAAATCCAAATAAACAAGCAGTTGAGTTAAACCGAACGTCTCTTTTCTGGGGACTTTTATTAATTTTTGTTTTAGCAGTACTGTTCTCAAGTTATTTCTTCAATTAATCTTTATACACTAGGAGCTTTTTTTTATGGCAAATACAGGTAGAATTCCGTTATGGCTTGTAGGTTTAGTAGGTGGATTAGCAGTAATTACAATGCTTTCTTTATTCATTTATGGTGCATACTCAGGTTTAGGTTCATCATTATAATTTGAAACTAAATAGTATATTAATATTACCTATATATTTTATAACATTATGTTATAAAATATATAGGTAATAAATAAAAATTTTAGTTAATCTTGGTATAATTTTAGCATTTTTATCTTTAATAAGTTTTAAATTTGTATAGATTTTACTATAACTTATAAGAGTGATATAATAGACTTAAAACTTATTTTTAAGACGATACAATTTTTTATTTCCAATAGAAAGAACTTTAAAACTAATTAAACATGGGATTCGTATAATAAATTCAACAAATCTATCAATAGTCACAATAAATTTCACTTTAATCAATGTTAATTCATGCTCACCCTCAACGGCAAGATTAACCATTCATTATATAGCAGCCCCTCTATATTCTAACCCTTAGTACTTTTGTTATTGCACCCAAGCCATTAATTATTGGTTCGGTCTCGTTGGTAAAATTGATGAAATTTGTTAAAAGTTAACTTATTTATATAAATGAGTTAACTTTTAACAAATTTTAATTGGGTCTTGTTGACTTTAATCGAATTCAATTAAAATTATAGCCATTTTTTATTCTACTTACTATTAAACATAAATTACCTTTTAAAGAGACCTAGGAATTTTTTAATATTAGTTATTAAAAATTGCTTTAATGGACTAATAACCCAATTCTCGCTTGTTCCACTTCCAAACCAACCATACCATAGTTTAGTGAATTTACGTTCATAAGCATTAACTCTTTTTTCATCTTGCCAAGCTGTTTGACCACCACTATACACACTATTTTTTGTACGAGGACCTATATGTAATTCTGTATTTTCAACTAAGAATGGAAAGTAAAAATATTGGCCACAAACTGCATGAAATAAACCGAAAAGTATTGAACCTAAATGTAAGACAATAAAGAATATTAATACTACATTTAAAAAATTAAATTGCATTAATAACCCTGGGTCTGTAGGAACATTAACACTAACAGTACGATTTCCAGCAGCTTGAGTTACAACAGTATATACAAGCTTCGGTTCTATTACAGCTTGTTGGAAATACATAATTCTGAATAAGAAAAAGATTACGATTTGTTCTAAAAATCCAATTATTAATAAAAAAGTCCAATGCCAACGAACTAAATAAGGACAGTATCGTTTTCCAATCCGAGTAATTACAGCATAAGCTGCGACCCCAGATAATTGTTGCCAAAATTCACTTACAGTTTCAAGAAAGCGGGGAATAATAATATTATAAGTGTTATAATAATACGGTAATACCCTAGCCTGATTCTTTTCACTTAAATTTGAAATTGCCATTGAGATGGGGTCAATATAATATTGAAGTCCCGTATCTGGCTCAGTCTGAATGATTCCTTTTGTAAATGCATAATATAATAATTTACCAGGATTGTACCAATGAACCTCTGACCCGAGTGTTACGTCAGTATCTATAAGTGCTTCACTACTAGCCTCTAATTCAATTGCGTTAACTCCTAATTTTTGTAAGTATGGTATTTTAATTAACGCTTGGCTATACATAGTAATAAGATCAATTAAATGTCGATACCATAAATAACCTGCGAACATTCCGATAAATGTAATATACGTTGAAGTTTTTAAATTATAGCGGAAAATTAAAATAATAAACCTAACAAAGATAAGGAAAAATATAACATTCTCAATATCAGTTAGTTCCAATCCATCTTGAACCTTTTCCCATAAATTGTTTGTAAGTGACTTTATATATTCAATTGATTTATAAATTGAATCGTCTGAGTTAACATTTTGCGATGTGTCAAATATAGTTTCATTATTAAGATTAATGTTAAACCAATTTGAAACCGTTGTTTGATCGATATTAATTAGAAATAGTAAAAGTCTAAGCGAATATAACATATATTTATTTTATCAAGATTTTTATCTCAAAAGTATGAATTTTTAACAACTAAATATGATCTAATTATTTTATTAAAACATGAACTTCTTTATATTACATCTATAATTATATTTAAAGAAAGATTTGTCAAGTTTTAGATGAAAGTAACAAATTAAAAGTACCCCCAAGGGAATTCGAATCCCTGTCTGCTCCGTGAAAGGGAGCTGTCCTAGGCCTCTAGACGATGGGGGCATTATTTTCATCCATATCATAGATGAAAATCTTAAGCGGGCAACGCGATTCGAACGCGCGACATCAACCTTGGCAAGGTTGCGCTCTACCACTGAGCTATGCCCGCTTATATACAAATTATTAAAAACAAACTAACCTATTGTCTTTAAAATATACTATATAAGAGTTATTTAATTTTGTCAAGAGTTACAATAGCTCGAAATTATAGTTTATACTATAATTTCGAATTATTTAGATTGAAGAAGTAATACCATCAGCTAGTGCAATGATAAATACTAAACCAACCCAAACTTTAAAAATAGTCGTAAAATTATCTTTTGAACTTTCCCATTCACCGGGTGTTGCTAAAGCTACTGGAACTGTTACTACTAATCCTAATGAAACGAAGACGAATACAGCTGTTAATGCAGTTATCATAGATATTTTTTAAGTTTTTTTATAGATGATTGAAGTAAGATAAATATTAAATTACAGGTTGCCTTTTTTTAACGCTAATAAAACAATTACTGCGGGACCAGATAACATAATAACACCGGTTGCTAATAATTGTCCTAGAATTTGCCAATTAATCATTTTTTAAATCCTTATTATTAATTTTTTAATAAAATTTTAAGTAATATAATAACCACTAATATTAATTATAATTCTACTTAAAAATTAATAAAGTAAAAATATTCTTTTACTTTAGTTTCAAAAATTTTAATATTCCCTAAAAAATTAAAAATAAAACCTTTACTAGTTTGATATTTTTATGTTACTATTTAGGCAGGGTTGTTAACTCAATTGGTAGAGTACTCGACTTTTAATCGAATAGTTCTGGGTTCGAGTCCCAGACAACCCATATTAAAATTTATAGTGATGTAATCTTTTCAACGATTTTAAAAGTAGGCTTAAAATTACTTTTGTTAAGAGAATATAAAAAATAAAATTATTTGATGAGTTAATTGTATTTGAGTTCCATCGTAATTGTAAAATTAAAAAATATCAGAATTTTTTAGTTAGATATAAGCAAAAGTAAGTGTATCCGTTCTTTAACTATTATTTTATTTCGCTCAAATTTCAATAAAAGGAAATCTTAGAAGCCTTTTCTATTAACAAACTGTATTTAGTTATCTAAATACTAGTCATAATACAATAATGTGCCCAGAATCAGATTCGAACTGATGACACGAGGATCTTCAATCCACTGCTCTACCAACTGAGCTATCCGGGCATATGTTTAATATAAACAAATTATACAACAAATATTTAATAATAACAAGGTTAAATATTTTTTGTACATTGAATAAGTTTAAGGAGTTAAATGATAGATTCATTATATGATAAAAATAGTGAGTTTTAATTCTATAATAAAGATAAATAAAAAAACTACTAGATACTATTAATTTATTATTTAATTTAACTAGCCTAATAAATTTATATTAATAAATAAATTAATTAATGTATTTATTATTGAAATTTACATAAATTCTTTGTTCTTTACTATTAACACTTTTTAAAAAAATTTCATTATGCCTAATAACGGTTATTAATCAAAACCTAGGTATTTATTTATTTATACATCTTAAAAAGATGTATAAATAAATACTGAACAACGTAGTTTTTATAATTAAATAAAATTAATTAATTAATTAGTAACGACCACCTTCAGGATTAGCTTGAACACTATAAGATTTAATAGTATACGTAATGAAACGGCCTTGACCTTCAGTACGTTCTAAGTAGAATCCTGGTTCACTTGCTGGACGATTTACGATAAATGACATAACACAACTTTCAGTACCGTAGCTTGCATCAAATGCATTCATACGGATATAGCCAGCTGCACATGATTTACGAGCTTCTTGTAATTCGAACATTACAGATGCAGTATCTTTAATGTCAAATAAAGGTAAACCCCATAATTCCCAGTAACTATTACGAGGATGTGGATCATCTGTCCATTCTACATTCATCGCTAAACCGCGATTAATTGCGTAAGTTACTTGCTTTTCAATTTGTTGATCAGTTAAATCTGGTAAGAACGAGAAACAACCTTGTGTAAGTCTCACTATTCAAATACTCCTTTAATTTTTTAAAAGTAATTTATTATACGTTTGCAGTTGGTGTTACAGCGAAATCAGCTGTATCGGTAGATGTATAGTTAAAACTAATATCTTTCCATAAATCTAATGCTGTTTGTAATGGACCACATGTTTTAGCAGCGTTACGTAAAATTTGTGGACCAACTTCATTATTGAAGTAATCAGCACCTTCGTTACGTGCCATAACCATTGCTTCTAAAGCAACACGGTTAGCTGTAGCACCTGCTTGGATACCATCGGGGTGACCAATTGTACCACCACCAAATTGTAATACTACATCATCACCTAAATAGTGAATTAATTGATGCATTTGACCACAATGGATACCACCTGAAGCAACAGGCATACAACGACGTAAACTAGCCCAAGACATTTCGAAGAAAATACCGTAAGGTAAGTTAACATCTAAAGTCGTTAAACGTAAAACATCGTAGAAACCTTTAATCATTAAAGGATCACCTTCTAATTTACCTACAACTGTACCAGCGTGGATATGATCTACACCAGACATACGCATCCACTTACAAATAACACGGAAGTTAATACCATGATTTTTTTGACGTGCATATGTAGAGTTACCAGCACGGTGTAAATGTAAAAGCATATCGTTTTCACGAGCCCAGATTGCAGCACTTTGAATTGCTGTATAACCCATAACTAAATCGATCATAACAACGATAGAACCTACTTGTTTTGCATACTCACAACGCTTAAGTACTTCTTCCCAAGTAGCAGCTGTAACGTTTAAGTAAGAACCTTTTACTTCTCCTGTAGCAGCAGATGCACGGTTAATACCTTCCATACAGTTTAAGAAACGTTCTCTCCAACGCATAAATGGTTGTGAGTTAATGTTCTCATCATCTTTTAAGAAATCTAAACCACCTTTTAAACCTTCATATACAACACGACCATAGTTCTTACCAGATAAACCTAATTTCGGTTTTACTGTAGCACCTAATAATGGAGTACCATATTTGTTTAAACGTTCACGTTCTACAACGATACCTGTTGCAGGACCTTGGAATGTTTTTAAATATGAGTGAGGAATACGCATATCTTCTAAACGTAAAGCTGATACAGCTTTAAAACCAAAAACGTTACCAATGATAGATGCTGTTAAATTCGATAAAGAACCTTCTTCGAATAAATCACATTCATATGCGATAAAAGCAAAATATACATCTGTTGAATTTGGAACTGGATCTACACGGTAAGCTTTAGCACGGTAACGATCACACGCTGTTAATAAATCAGTCCATACAACTGTCCAAGTTGCTGTAGAAGATTCACCAGCTACTGCAGCAGCAGCTTCAACAGGATCTACGCCTGGTTGTGGTGTGATACGGAATAAAGCAAGAATATCCGTAGTTTTTACTGCGTACGAAGCATCCCAGTAACCCATTTTAGCGTAAGGGATTACACCAGATTCGTAACGGTCACTTTTAATTCGAGTCCGTTCTGATACAGATTGAGACATTGATTTCTCCTTAGAATAAAAGGCAATATATAATAGATAGTTAACTAATTTAGTTAGAAACTAGTTCTGTCAGTTGGCCGTTAATAATATTAATCTATTAAATAGCAACCTTAATATGCAATTATAATCTGGGTTCAATAAAGATTAATAATTATCATTTATTAACAATTATATAACTTTATAGAATGTATTTTATTTAAATTAAAGTATAGTTATGAGTATTAAAAGAATTATTTTACGATAATCTCTATAATGTATAATAATCAATTTATATTAAATTATTTATATATCTTATATTTTAGTTGCTATGATTAACCAATCAAATAAAGTTTTAGATACCAATATTACAAAGTTGGTTAATAAAACTTACCAATATGGATTTTCAACAAATATTGAAAAAGATATTATTAAGAAAGGATTAAACGAACAAACTGTCACTTTAATTTCAAAAAAAAAGCAAGAACCAAATTTTTTATTAGAATTTCGATTAAAGGCCTACAAAAAATGGAAAAATATGTCGGAACCTGAATGGGCTTATTTAAAGTTTCCACAAATAAATTACCAAGAAATAATTTATTATTCAGCTCCTAAGGTTAAAAAAAAATTAAAAGATTTAAATGAAGTTGATCCTGAATTACTTAAAACTTTTGAAAAATTAGGAATTTCATTAACTGAGCAAAAGCGATTAGCTAATGTAGCTGTTGATGTTGTATTTGATAGTGTTTCAATCGGAACAACTTTTCAAGATGAATTAAGTCAATATGGAATTATTTTTTCATCTATTTCGGAAGCTATGCACCATTCGTCAGAATTAATTCAGAAATATTTAGGTTCAATTGTCCCAATTGGAGATAATTATTTCTCTGCTTTAAATTCAGCAGTCTTTACTGATGGATCATTTTGTTATATCCCCCGTGATACAATTTGTCCATTAGATATTTCAACATATTTCAGAATTAATGACGAAAATTCAGGTCAATTTGAAAGAACATTAGTAATCGCTGAAGAAAATAGTCGAGTTAATTACTTAGAAGGATGTACAGCTCCTCAATATGATACAAATCAACTTCATGCTGCTATTGTTGAATTGGTAGCTTTAGAAAATGCTACTATTAAATATTCAACCGTTCAAAATTGGTATTCAGGAAATGAATCTGGTAAAGGTGGTATTTATAATTTTGTTACTAAGCGTGGATTATGTGCAGGAAAAAATGCAAAAATTTCTTGGACACAAGTTGAAACTGGTTCAGCAATTACATGGAAATACCCAAGTTGTATATTAATGGGTGATAATTCACAAGGTGAATTCTATTCCGTTGCATTAACAAATAATTATCAACAAGCTGATACAGGAACAAAAATGATTCATATTGGTAAAAATTCACGAAGTCGAATTATATCAAAAGGAATTTCTGCCGGTAAATCTAAAAATAGTTACCGTGGCTCTGTAAATACAATGAATAAAGCACATGGAGCTCGTAATTATTCTCAATGTGACTCATTATTGATTGGTCATTCATCAAATGCCAATACTTTTCCATTTATTTCTGTTCATAATTCTACTACAAAAATCGAACATGAAGCTTCAACTTCAAAAATTGGTGAAGAACAAATTTTCTATTTTTTACAGCGTGGAATTGAATTAGAGAAAGCTGTTGAATTAATGATAAGCGGATTTTGTCGTGAAATTTTTACTGAATTACCACTCGAATTTGCTGCAGAAGCAGATAACTTATTAACTTTAAAATTAGAAGGAAGCGTTGGCTAATGAATTCAAATTTACCTCTTTTAGAAGTCGAAAATCTACATGTTTCTATTAATGACAATGAAATTTTGAAAAATTTTAACCTAAAAATTAATCAAGGTGAAATTCATGCAATTATGGGACCAAATGGTTCTGGTAAAAGTACTTTTTCAAAAGTTTTAGCTGGACATCCCGCTTATTCAGTTATGGATGGAAATATTCTTTTCAAAGGATTAAGTATTTTAGATCTTGAACCTGAACAAAGATCACATTTAGGAATATTTTTAGCTTTTCAATATCCAATTGAAATTCCTGGTGTAAGTAACGAAGATTTTCTTCGCTTAGCCTACAATTCTAAACAGAAATTTTACAATAAACCAGAAGTTGATCCAATTGAATTTTTTACAATTATTAATGAAAAATTGAAACTTGTTAATATGTCACCTGTCTTTTTAAGTCGAAATGTTAATGAAGGATTTTCGGGTGGTGAAAAAAAACGAAATGAAATTCTACAAATGATTCTATTAGATTCCGAATTAGCAATTTTAGATGAAACTGATTCAGGGTTAGACATTGATGCTCTAAAAACAATTTCAATAGGAATCAATAATTTTATGAATCCTTCAAAAGCAATTTTACTTATTACACACTACCAACGTTTACTAGATTATATTAACCCAACATATGTTCATGTTATGCAAGATGGGAAAATTGTAAAAACTGGTCCAGCAAGTTTAGCTCTAGAATTAGAAGCTAAAGGCTATGAATGGTTGTCATAAAAAGCTTTTTTATAAAACTATCCCTAAATTATTGCAAATTATTTTATAATTGCTGTTGTTCCTATATATTTTTTAATATTGGGTAATTTACTAAATTAGTTAAATTTTTTATCCCCAGAAATGTTTGATTCAAATATGTTTACACTATTAGCGGAAGCAGAAGTTGGAAAACATTTTTACTGGAATCTTGCAGGATTTTTAGTACATGGTCAAGTTCTTGTGGTTATCTGGTTTGTTGTAGTATTATTATTAATATTCTCATTCTTAGGTACTTCAAATGCAGATCGTATTCCACACGGTTGGCAAAACTTTATGGAAGCATCAGTTGAATTTGTAACTGATATTGCTAAAGATCAATTAGGTGAAAGTTTTTATAAAGAATGGATTCCATTTGTTGGAACTTTATTCTTCTTTATTTTTGGATGTAACTGGGCAGGAGCAATTATTCCTTGGAAATTAATTCAATTACCAGAAGGAGAATTTGCTGCTCCAACAAATGATATTAATACCACAGTTGCATTAGCATTATTAACTTCATTTGCCTATTTCTATGCAGGTTTAAGTAAAAAAGGGTTTGGATATTTTAAACGTTATATTCAACCAATTCCACTTCTTTTACCAATTAATATTCTAGAAGATTTTACAAAACCGTTATCATTAAGTTTCCGATTATTTGGAAATGTTTTAGCTGATGAATTAACAATTACTGTATTAACTTCATTAGTTCCATTGGTAATTCCGTTACCAATCATGTTATTAGGTATTTTTGCTGGTTCAGTACAAGCTTTAATTTTTTCAACATTAGCCGCTGCATATATTGCAGAAGCTCTTGAATAAATTTTGACTGACCAAGATTAGATTTTTTAAAATATATATATATAATTAAAATTTTATTATGGATTCTATTATTTCTGCTGCTTCTGTTATTGCTGCTGGTTTAGCTATTGGTTTAGCTGCTATTGGACCTGGTATTGGACAAGGTAACGCTGCTGGTCAAGCTGTTGAAGGTATTGCTCGTCAACCAGAAGCAGAAAACAAAATTCGTGGTACACTGTTATTAAGTTTAGCGTTTATGGAAGCGTTAACTATTTACGGTTTAGTTGTAGCTTTAGCATTATTATTTGCTAACCCATTCAACGTTTAATTAAAAAAAGTAAAAAATTCTCACAAAAAAATAAAAACCTCATAAAAAGGTTTTTATTCACAAAACTTTAATTCTATAGTATATAGATTTTATATGATTAATTTTTCAATTTTAATCTCAAGTTCAGAAGTTAGTGGACCTGGTGGGTTATTTGATTTAAATGCAACATTACCATTAGTAGCAATTCAATTTGTGTTACTTATGTTTATTTTAAATATAGTTCTATATAACCCATTGTTAACAATTATTGAAGAGCGAAAAGACTATATTCTAACAAATCTTAGTGAAGCTTCAAAAATATTAGCAGAAGCTAATAAGTTAACAACACAATACGAACAAGAGTTAGATGACGTACGTAAACAAGCTCAATTAGAAATTACAAAATCACAAAAAATTCATAAAGAAATCTTAGAAGTAGAAGTAAATATTTCTCAAAAATATATTGATAATTTATTAGATACTATTAGCAGAGATCTTCTTACTAAAAAAGAAATTGCACTTAATAATTTAGATGAAATTGTTCAATCATTAGCAACTAATATTGAAACTAGATTAGCAATTTAAATTTTTTGTTGACTGTAATTTTTCTTTCTATAAGTGAACAGTTTAGATAAAAAATCGAAAACATGGAAAATTTTGATCAGATTTTTACACTACTTGCCAACGAAGGCATTGGTTTAAATACCGATATTCTAGAAACAGGTTTAATTAATATTGTAGTTTTACTTGCAATTTTAGTTTATGCCGGTCGAGACTTTTTAGGATCAGCATTAGAAGAACGAAGAACAACAATTGTAAAAGGTGTTCAAGATGCTGAAGATCGATTAAATGAATCTAAAAAACGTTTAATCGAAGCTCAAAAGCAATTAAATCAAGCAAATATTGTTATTAGTGAAATTAAAAATGAAACAATAACAACTAAAAAAGCATTACTTAAGTCAGATGCTTTTCAAGCTAAAAAAGATTTAACAGTTCGCTTTGACCGTGCATTATCATCTTTTCGTTCAAAAGAACGTCAAATATTTGTTGAAATTAAACAACAAATCATTTCTCTAGTATTACAACGAACAGTAAGTCGTGTTCAAGAGACCTTTAAGTCAAAAGAACGTTCAAATGCATTAATTAATGAGACTATTGATAAATTAAAAGGAGATTTACTATGAGTGCAAATCCCTTAACATCGAAAATCGCAGCTCCTTATGCGCGTGCTTTATTTGACTTTTCCGTTGAAAAGAATATTATGCATCAAATTACAGCAGATTTTCAAAATTTAGATATTTTTTTAAGTGAAACTCCAGAATTGTTAGAATGTCTAAACAATCCTATTGTAAACCAAAAAGTAAAAAGTGCGATTTTAACTAAAACACTAAAATCACAACTTAATACTGAAACTTTTAACTTCTTAATGGTTCTAGTAGAACGTAAGCGAATTAATTTATTAACTACAATAATTGATAGTTATTTAGCATTAATTTATCAAACTGCGTCAATTAAAATGATTGAAGTTTCAACAGCATCTGCTTTTACAAATGTACAAAAAGATACGTTGATTCAAAAATTGAAAGAATTGACAAATGCTCGCGAAATTCGATTAGTAATTAATGTCGACTCTAGTTTAATTGGTGGATTTTTAATTAAGACAGAATCAAAGGTTATTGATTTTACAGTAAAAAATCAATTACAAAAATTAGCTAAACATTTAGATACTGTTTTAGAAATTTAACCCAAATAAACTTTATTAACTTTTTATCTTAGAAAAGAATACAATATGATAAATATTCGTCCAGACGAAATTAGTAGTATTATCCGTGAACAAATTGAACAGTATGATCAAGATGTTAAAGTAGATAACATTGGTACTGTCTTACAAGTTGGTGATGGTATTGCACGTGTTTATGGTCTTGATCAAGTAATGAGTGGGGAACTTTTAGAATTTTCCGATAAAACAATTGGAATTGCTTTAAATTTAGAGAATGACAACGTTGGTGTTGTATTAATGGGTACTGGCCGTGCAATTTTAGAAGGTAGTACTGTAAAATCAACGGGTCAAATTGCTCAAATTCCTGTTGGAGACGCTTTCTTAGGACGTGTTGTAAATGCGTTAGGAGCTCCAATTGATGGAAAAGGTGAAATTCCTTCTTCTCAAAGTCAATTACTTGAAGCAATGGCTCCTGGTATTATTGCTCGTAAATCGGTTTGTGAACCATTACAAACTGGTATTACATCAATTGATGCAATGATTCCAATTGGTCGTGGTCAACGAGAATTAATTATTGGTGATCGTCAAACAGGTAAAACTGCAATTGCCGTTGATACAATTATTAACCAATCAACAGAAGATGTTGTTTGTGTTTATGTTGGTGTTGGTCAAAAAGCTTCAACAATTGCTCAAGTAGTAAATGTTCTAGAAGAAAAAGGTGCAATGAAATATACAATTATTGTAGCAGCAAGTGCAAATGATCCAGCTACATTACAATATATTGCTCCATATGCGGGTGCTGCATTAGCTGAATACTTTATGTATAAAGGTAAAGCAACATTAGTTGTTTATGATGATTTAACTAAACAAGCAATGGCGTACCGTCAGATGTCGTTATTATTACGTCGTCCTCCAGGACGTGAGGCATATCCAGGTGATGTATTCTACTTACACTCACGTTTATTAGAACGTGCAGCAAAATTAAGTGATGCATTAGGTGGTGGAAGTATGACTGCACTTCCAGTTATTGAAACTCAAGCTAGTGATGTTTCAGCGTATATTCCTACAAACGTAATTTCAATTACTGATGGTCAAATCTTCTTATCGAATGATTTGTTTAATTCAGGGATTCGACCAGCAATCAACGTTGGTATTTCAGTATCTCGAGTAGGTTCAGCAGCACAAACTAAAGCAATGAAAAAAGTTGCAGGTAAATTAAAATTAGAGCTAGCTCAGTTTGCAGAATTAGAAGCTTTCTCGCAGTTCGCTTCTGATTTAGACGATGCAACACAAAAACAACTAGCACGTGGAACAAGATTACGTGAACTTTTAAAACAACCACAAAATTCACCATTATCTGTTGCTCAACAAGTTGCTTTAATTTATACTGGAATTAATGGATTTTTAGATGAGTTAGAAGTTTCAGATGTGAAAAATTACTGTGCAAGTTTAGTTTCATATTTAACAACATCACAAAAACCATATTTAAGTATTGTTACATCAACAAATCAATTCACAGAAGAAGCAGAAGCATCTTTAAAAGAAGCGATTGCAGAATCAAAAGAATTATTTTTAAAAAATAAATAATAATTTTCATTCTTATTACAATTAATTAGTAATAAGAATGAAAGTTTTTCATATAGCTTTTAATTTCTAAGCCATGTTTTTTGGTGGAATAGTGTATTGTTCAACTAACTCACGGAACTCATCACCATTTAATGTTTCAGAGTCTAATAAACGTTCTACAATTAAGTCAATAACAACACGATTATCTCGAATAATTCGTGTAGCTAACTGTTCACAATGACTTACAATTCTACAAACTTCAGCGTCAATACGGTTTGACATCTCACCTTTGAAAATTAGTTCGTTATTATCTGTTTCTAGTGCAATTGGACCAAGAATTGACATTCCATAACGTGTTACCATTTGTCGAGCAATACGTGTTACTGTTTGTAAATCACTACTTGCTCCTGTTGTTATTTCTGTTTCACCAAAGATAACTCTTTCTGCTACTCGTCCACCTAATGTAGTCGTAATTCGAGCTAATAATTGTGCACGTGAAATTAACATTTGATCTTCGTCAGGTGCAAACCAAGTTAACCCTTTAGCGCTACCTCGTGGAATTAATGTTACTTTTTCAACACTATCATGATTTTGTAATAATGAGCCAATGATTGCATGACCAACTTCATGATAAGCAATTAACTTTTTATTTTTAGTATCTTCCATAGCTGAACCGGCGATTCCACCAATAATTCGATCAACTGCTTCATTTACTTCATTTTTTGTAATTACATTTTTTTTATAGCGAGTTGCTAAAATTGCTGATTCATTTAGTAAATTTGCTAAATCTGCTCCTGAGAAACCTGGCGTTCGATTTGCAATTTGAATTAATGAAACATCTTTGTCTAAAGGTTTATTTCGAGCATGAACTTTTAAAATCCCAAGTCGTCCTAATCGATCTGGTAATCCAACTGTAATCTGACGATCAAAACGTCCTGGACGTAATAATGCAGCATCTAAAATATCAACACGGTTTGTAGCTCCAACTACAATAACACCTTTATTTTCTTTAAATCCATCCATTTCAGTTAATAACTGATTTAATGTTTGTTCACGTTCATCATTACCTCCTCCAACACCAGATCCACGTTCACGACCAACAGCATCAATCTCATCAATAAAAACAATACAAGGTGTATTTTCAGAAGCTTTTTTAAATAGATCACGAATTCGAGCTGCACCAATACCAATAAACATTTCAACAAACTCTGATCCCGCAACATTGTAAAATGGAACATTAGCCTCACTAGCAATAGCTTTTGCTAATAAAGTTTTACCTGTTCCTGGAGGGCCAATTAATAAAACACCTTTTGGAATTTTTGCTCCAACTAAAGTATATCGTTCAGGTTCTTTTAAAAATGAAACAATTTCTTCAAATTCAGCTTTTGCTTCATCAATTCCAGCAATATCATCAAACGAAATACCTGTTTCTGGTCGTTGATCATAACGTGCTGTTGATTTACCTAAATTCATTGGAGACATCCCATTTTGAGATTGATCTGAATTTTGGAAAAAGAATATTAAACCAGCAATAAAAACTAATGGTAAAATTAAATTACTAGCAATAGTAACTAAAAGACTTTTTTGTGGAAGCGGATGAGCATCAAAGTCAATATTATATTCTTTTAACTTTTGAATTAATTGAGAAGCGCCAACAGGTATTTCAACACGAATTGCTTGTGGTCGATTTCCTAATTCAGGACTTGAAGCTAAAACAATTGCATTTCGATTATTGTCATATAAATCTACTTGTTTAACCCAACCAAGTTCTAAATATTCTAAAAATCTTCCGTATGTCATGCGAGAACCACTAGACGCGGCTGTTATTTCTGTTTTTGGTGCATTTTCTAAAACATTATTTGTATCAACAACTTGAATTCCTAAAAATATACAAGCTGTAACAAATAATCCAATAAGAATTTTTTGTATTGTATCACGATTCATTTGATTTTTTTCCTTATTAACTTATATTTATTTATTTTTAATAGCATCATAACAAACATTATAAGTTCAGACCAACTTTTTTCTAAATAATAAATTTTTATTGATAATTTATTACTTTTCGATTATTATATAAATAAATAAGAAGATAAGATTTTGTAATATACTTTCTTTTTTTAAGTACTATTCATATTATTCTAATTGAAAAAATTTATGATAAAACGTGGTGATGAAGTTCGTATTCTTAGAAAAGAATCGTATTGGTTTAATGAAATTGGAACTATTGCAACAGTAGATCAAAGTGGTATTCGCTATCCAGCTGTTGTACGCTTTGAAAAAGTTAACTATAGTGGCACAAATACAAATAATTTTGCACTAGAAGAATTAGTTGCAGTAGAAAGTGAAGCATAATTCCTTTCGTTAATTATAAATTTAAAAATAAACAAAATATAAAAATTATGTTAAAAATTGCTATACTTTGTTTATTTCATTATTATTTTTTAGTTTATATTTTTGCATTGAAATTTTTTGTTTATGAATAATTTACTACAAATCGGACAAATAGCACCAAATTTTTTAACTGTTGGAATTTACAAAAATAGGTTAGGAAAAATTAGGTTATCTGATTACCATGGAAAAAAATATGTTCTTTTAGTATTCTACCCAGCAAATTTTACTTCAGTTTCTCCAACAGAATTAATTCAATTAAGTGATAGAATTAATGAGTTTAGACAATTATCTACACAGATTCTGGCAATTTCAGTAGATAGTCCCTTCTCACATTTACATTATTCATTGTCAAATCGGAGTCAAGGGGGAGTAGGTAAGTTAAACTATCCTTTAGTTTCTGATTTAAACCAAACAATAACAAAAAAATATCATTTACTAACAAATGATGGGCTTTCATTTCCAGGGATATTTATTATTGACAAGGAAGGAATTATTCAATACTATACGGTTAATAATTTATTATGTGGAAGAAATATAGATGAATTGCTAAGAGTTTTAAAATCAATTCAATATGTAAAAGAAAATCCTGGTCAAGCATGCCCAGTTAATTGGAAAAATGGTGATCAAATTTTATATTCTCATCCTTTAAAATCAAAAATCTATTTTAAAAAATTGTATTCTGACAAATATAAATAAATTTTATGCCAAAATTAAAAACACGAAAAGCTGCAGCAAAAAGATATAAAATTACTGGAACAAATAATTTTTTGCGTCGTCATGCTTATAGAGGTCATTTATTAATGAAAAAATCCAATAAACAAAAACGAAAGTTATCACAAGTTTTATGTGTTAATAAAAGTGATAAAGCGCCGATTAAATTAATGTTACCTTATTAGATTACTAAAAAGAAAAATACAAATGGTAAGAGTCAAACGTGGTAATGTAGCTCGTAAACGTAGAAAAAAAATCCTAGCACTTGCAAGTGGTTATAGAGGTGCACATTCTATCTTATTTAGAGTTGCAAATCAACAAGTTATGAAAGCTTTACGATACTCATATGTTGGGCGTAAACAAAAGAAACGAATTTTCCGAAAAATCTGGATTAAAAGAATTAACGCAGCGTCCAGAGTAAATGGAATCTCATACAGTCAAGTAATTCACAAATTTAAAAAATCAAATATTGATTTAAACCGTAAAATGTTATCACAAATTGCGATTTTAGATACTGCAACGTTTAAATCTTTATTAACTAGTACTAATTAAACCAAACTAATTTAAATTACTCTTTAACGATTGAGAGAAATTTAAATTACAAATTTATTAATATTCTTTTGTTCATGAATTTAAACAATGATTTCGAAAAATTAATTGAAAATTTACCTTTTTTTCTTCAACAAAACCTAAGACGGCATCGTTATCAAGATCAAATGATTGAAATTATTCTTGACTTAGGACGACGGCCTGAGGCTCGATTTACATATGGTCCTGAGTACTTATCACAAAAAATAATCTCATGGCAAGATATTGATTATGTTACAAAACATCTTAGTAAATTTAGTAATGAAAATCGAGCTGGTATTGAACGAACACTTCATAGAATAAGTTGTATTAGAAATCGACAATTTTTAATAAACGGTCTTACTTGTCGAATTGGACGTTCAATATTTGGAACTGTTTCCGTTATTCGTGATTTATTAGAATCAGAAAAATCTATATTAATTTTAGGAAAACCTGGTGTAGGAAAAACAACGATTATTAGAGAAATAGCACGAGTTTTAGCTAATGAAATGGAAAAAAGAGTTATTATTATTGATACCTCTAATGAAATTGCTGGTGATAGTGATATTCCACATTTTGGTATTGGACGTGCACGAAGGATGCAAGTTTTTAAAACTGAATTACAACATCAAGTAATGATTGAAGCAGTTGAAAATCATATGCCTCAAGTAATCATTATTGATGAAATTGGAACAGAATTAGAAGTTTTAGCCGCACGAACAATTGCAGAAAAAGGTGTTCAATTAATTGGAACAACTCATGGTAATTGTTTAGAAAATTTAATTAAAAATCCTCCATTATCAGATTTAATTGGTGGAATTCAATATGTTACTTTAAGCGATGAAGAAGCTAAGCGACGTGGTACACAAAAAAGTGTATTAGAACGAAAATCTTACCCAGCATTTGAAATTATAATTGAAATTAATCACTCTCATATTTGGACTATTCATGAAGATGTTGCAACATCTGCAGATTCATTTTTACGACGAAATTCATTAATCTATCAAATACGCCAGTTTAAACTAGATGAAAAAATCCAAATACAATGTGATCAATTTTCACCTTCTCAAAACTCATTAATCAAGAGTATTTGTTTAACAGAAGAAGTCCCATTAAATATTACTAAATATTGGGTACAGGTTAATGTTGTAAAAACCAATAAATTATTAAATGGGTTTAAAAAAAACGTCGTTATATATTCTTATTCAATATCAAATAATTTTCTCAAAGAAGTATTTTCAAAAATTGATACGAAATTTACTTTAACAAATGATTTTCGAAAGGCAAGTTTAATAATTGGATTAACGAAAAATTTACAACAAAATCTGAAATTGAATCAATTTGCTAAGGAAAAAAAAATTCCAATTTATGCATTTCAGCAGATTAGTATATATCAATTAATAAAATTTATTAAAATCATAACGTAGTTAGGATTGTACGTCATCATTCTTAAATTTTTAACCACTGTAACAATGTTCTGTGACTTATCAAGAATATTAAATTTTAGAATGAAATAAAATCAAAAAATCGAACAAGTAACAAGAAGATAATAGAATAGAATAAAATTATTTAACTTCCAGTATCACAATTTAATTGTTGACTACAGTTTTTTCAACATTCAAGAATTTGTTGACACAAAAAAGTTAGAAGAAGCAAAAATTAATAGATCTAGTAACGAATTCATCAAAATTTTTAAAATATAAAAGAGAAGTGGATACTGTTACGTTAATAGTGTATCGATCTGCCAATAAATGTTTTGAGAGACTCTAAATCGGTTTAGATTTTATAATTTTTAGCGAGTATATTTGGTAGTCTCATGCTGATGATTACTATCTATTTTCAAACATTACTAATGATGTCATCTATAGAATTATATAATCTGAAGAATAATTATTATACATATACCACAATTATTTTTCTCGACATAAAATTTAGATCTTGTAAAAAACTATATTAAAATAAGCTAGCAAGAGGATTTGAACCTCCAACCTACGGATTACAAAACCGTTGCTCTACCGTTGAGCTATGCCAGCAAATCAAATTACATCAGCCACATTTTATCACTAATAATTTCTCAATACTAAATCATTCAAGAATATTCAGTTTCGATCATAAATTAGTTTTTTATAAGTATCAATTAGGCCCAGTAGGAATCGAACCTACATTGGAAAATTAGAAGTTTTCTGTCCTAATCCGTTAGACGATAGGCCCTCTATTTAACTTATATGGGTAATACAGGATTTGAACCTGTGACCTTCTGCTTGTAAGGCAGACACTCTACCGCTGAGTTAATCACCCATTTATCTTTAAAAGAGTTGAATTCTAATAATACTATATAAAAAAATTAATAGAATGTCAATAAGTTAAATTTTAACTTTAATTTAGGTTTTAAAAGATATCATTATAACTTCTTCATCAAAATAAATTTCACATTAACGCACATATGTTCTTTCTGTATAAAATTTTAGTTAATTTCAAATAATATTATTTGAAATTAACTAAAAGAAGTACACATAATTAATTTGATAAACTTTAGCAAGTATTCTTTAAAATATTTTTAATTTAAGAAACTTGGACTAATTTTAACAATTAATTTGTTAAACTTATTTTAAAGATACTTTACCACCTACATCTTCAATTTGTTTTTTTGCAGCTTCAGCTGCATCTTTTGCAATACCTTGTTGAACTACTTTTGGTGCCGACTCTACTAATTCTTTAGCTTCTTTTAAGCCAAGACCTGTAATAGAACGTACAATTTTTAGAATAGCGATTTTCTTATCAGCTGGAACTTCCTCTAACATTAAATCAAATTCAGTTTTTTCTTCAACTTCTTCAGCTGGTGCAGCAGCGGCCATAACCATACCACCACCTGCAGAAGCAGATGCATCTACGCCAAACGTTTCTTCAATTTGTGATACTAATTCTGATGCTTCTAATAAAGTTAAAGTTTTTAATTCTTCAACGATTTGATTGATTTTTTCTGACATAATAATTTTTAAATATATTGTATATTAAAGTTTTTAAGTTAATATAGTTTGAAAACATTTACGCAAAACTATTTGAATCTAGTTTTATAGATGGACCCATTGTGCAACAAATAGATAAACTTTTGAAATATTTACCTTTAACACCAGAAGGGCGATTCTTTTCAATTGAATCATAGAAAGATTGTAAATTTTCAACTAACTGAATTTCAGTAAAATTAATTTTTCCAATTGTTACATGAACAATTCCTGTTTTATCAGCTTTATACTCAAATTTACCTTTTTTGAAATCTGTTAAAGTTTCAGTTAAAGTACTACTTACCGTTCCTGATTTTGGTGAAGGCATTAAGCCTTTTGGACCAAGTACACGACCAAGTTTGGCTAATTTGGGCATCATATTAGGAGTTGCAATTAGTAAATCAAAATCAATATTTCCTTTCGTAATATTTTCAATTAATTCATCATTTCCAACAATATCAGCTCCTGATTTTGTTGCTTCATCAAAATTTTCTTCGTTTGTTAAAACAGCTATTTTGATTTGTTTTCCAATACCATGAGGTAATGTTACTGTTGTTCGTAACTGTTGATCTGCATATTTTGGATCAATATTTAAATTGGCATGCAATTCTACACTTTCTACAAATTTAGCTGTTGCTGTTTCTTTTAAAATTTGAACCGCTTCGTCTAAATTTGTATAAATTTTATTTTTAGTTTTCTCAACATTTTCTGTGTGACGCCGTGATAGTTTTCCCATACCTTTCTCCACTAAAAATTTATCTAAGTTTAATTTAATCTACAATGGAGATTCCCATATTACGGGCCGTTCCTTCAACAATCTTCATTGCACTATCGAGTTTAGTAGTATTTAAATCGGGTAGTTTTATAGTAGCAATTTCTTCTAATTGCACTTTTGTAATTGACCCAACATTCATTAAGTTTGGTTTGGCAGAACCTTTTTTAATCTTTGCTGCATTAACTAATAAGACAGATGCAGGAGGTGTTTTTAAAATAAACGTATAGCTTCTATCTTCATAAACAGAAATCTCAACTGGAATAATCAAACCTGCTTTATCATTTGTTTTAGCATTGTAATCTTTACAAAATGCTGCAATATTTACACCATGTTGTCCTAATGCAGGCCCAACAGGTGGTGCTGGTGTCGCTTTTCCAGCTGGTAATGCAAGTTTAATTAATGCAGTAATTTTTTTAGCCATAATAATATAATAATATAATGTGCAAAAGATATTCTAAATTTTTGGATTATAATTTGTTAAAATTGTAAGACTGAGGTACAATAACAATAATCTCAAAGTAGATAAAATATTTTAATTTAAAAAATTCTATTTAACAATATTAATTTTTGAATTAGAACCTCTTTTTTAAAAGAGAAACGCGTCCTGAAGGACTTGAACCCTCGACATCTAATTTTGGAGACTAGCGTTCTACCAACTGAACTAAGGACGCGTATTTAATAATAGTATAAAAATAATCACTGGAAATTACAAGATTTTTTATTCAGAATAAAAATTACAATATAAAAAAAACTTTTTCATGAAAAAAAAATCCCCTACTACTCAGAAAAATGGTTTAGATTCTTTAAAAATAATAACGAAAGAAAAATTAAAAAGTGAAAAACAACCACTTTTTATTTATGATGAGAATGAAAATATATTAAATTTAACAGCTCAACTTCCTCATAGTTTTATATTAGAAAAAACCTTGTTAACTTGTATATTAGTTAATTGTGATACATCTTTTCAAACTCTCGAGATTATTATGGAGCATTTACCAGTCGATGCATTTTATTTTAAAAACCATCAACGGTTATATGAGATATTTATTAATATGTATCATCAAGATCTTTCAATTGATTTTTTAACAACAACAGATTATATTCAATGTCATGGGTTAATCAATGATATAGGAGGTTTACAAGTTATCAGTGAACTTCTTAAAGAAATTCCTACTTTAGTTTATTTAATGGATTATATACGTTTAATTAAACAAAAATACATACGTCGTTGTATAATTAAGATTGGTTTAAAAACTATTGATAATGGATTTATAATGAATTTTCCTATTTATGAACAACTATTAGGACTTGATTCTGAAATAAGAAAATTAACTGCGGATCTTCAATTAAAAGAAAAAGATTTTAGTAGCGCTGAATTATTACGATCAATTATCGACGATCTGTGGAAAAAAGTCTGTCAACCAGGTCGTTTATCAGGTACTCCATCAGGATTTATTAGTCTTGATTCATATACAGATGGATTTCAAAAATCAGAACTAATCATCATTGCTGGAAGGCCTTCAGTCGGAAAAACAGCTTTTGGATTAAATATTGCCTTAAACGTTTTAAAAAAAAGTCGTTTACCTGTGATTTTTTTTAGTTTAGAAATGTCTGCGCAACAATTAATGTATCGATTACTTTCAATGGAAACACGTTTAGATCAAATGAAATTTAAAACTGGTTTACTAAACCACGAAGATTGGAAAAAAATTGATTTAGTTATGCGAATTTTAGGAAAAATTCCTATACATTTATATGATACACCACATTTAAGTTCTTTAGATGTTCGACGAGTATTAAAAAACTTTTCTAAAACTTACCCACAAATTGGATTAGTTATTATTGATTATTTACAATTAATGCATGAACCTTCATCAAATAATATAAATCGATCTCAAGAGATTTCTATAATTACTCGTGAATTAAAGAATATTGCTCGTGAATTTACAGTTCCAATAATTGCATTATCACAATTAAGTCGAACTATAGATGGTCGAATTGACCCTACACCAATGCTATCTGATTTACGAGATAGTGGATCTATAGAACAGGATGCTGATCTTGTATTAATGTTATACAGAAATAAGCAAAAATCTGTTCAAAATTTAACTCCAGGTTCAACAATCATCGATCTTTCAATTGCTAAACAAAGAAATGGTCCAATTGGAAACACTCGACTTTTATTTAACAAATATCTAACAAAATTTGAAGATTACGATGAGAATGAAAAATATAACCCAACTTAAAATATTTAAAATTAAAAAAGTAATTAAACATTTTTCAATAATTAAATAATGATACTAAATAAAAATTAATTAATTAATTAATTAATTTGAAATAATCCCAACATAATGAATGTAAAAATGAAATTACGAAAGATGTTACTAAAAGTTAATATTTTACATCTTTTTTGTACTAGTTAAAATAAAAAATACTAATCGAATAACGAAATAAATCTTAAAAAAATATAAGTAATGTGGGATTTTCTACAATACAAAATTGAATTTAACTCTGACTTTGTTTGCAATGATTGTAAGTTTTTTTATCCGATCATAGTATTAATTTTTTAAATCTAAAAATTACAAATTTCATCTTTCATAAATTTCAATTGGAAATTGTATTATTAACTTTAAAAAAGAATCTAATAGGCACGTAAATATTTAGTATTCATATTTATTTATGTATTGACATTTAATTTTCAATGTGATATATTATATAGTATAAAGGGGTCGGTGTCCGAGTGGTTAAAGGAGGCGGATTGTAAATCCGCTGCAGTATTGCTACGTTGGTTCAAATCCAACTCGGCCCAATAAAATTAGAAATTTTTATTAATATTTTATTTTTTTATATACCAGCCATACTTCTAAGAACAGCATATAGACCTCCAATTATTCCAAAAATTAGAATTACTAAAAAAATTCGTAATTTAGGAACTTTAAATAAGTTTCGAAAAGGAGCAATGATAACTAAAGCTGATCCAATTACACTAGTAATAAAAAACCGTGGGTAGCGAGAAACATTATTCCAAAAATCACTCATAATATCATTATATAATCATTAAGTATAGAGTTACTATAATTATATACTTAATAATTATAAAATTTATTTAATTTTACTAACATTATTTTCACTACATAAAGTTTTAATATAAAAATTATAACATAATTGTATGTAATTATGTTATAATTTTTATATTAAAACTAGTACAAGGCTCTGTAGCTCAGTGGTTAGAGCGGGGGATTCATAAGCCCTAGGTCGTAGGTTCAAATCCCACCAGAGCCACCTACTTATGAAATATTTCTTTAGGAGAAATGGCTGAGTGGTCGAAAGCAGTAGATTGCTAATCTACCGTACATTCATTGTACCCAGGGTTCGAATCCCTGTTTCTCCTTTGTTAATAAAATTGAATTAAAAAATTGACATTTAAAATAAATTAAACTAGTATTTGTGTAAGATAATAGAAATTTTTGGGATTGTAGTTCAATTGGTTAGAGCACCGCCCTGTCACGGCGGACGTTGCGAGTTCGAGTCTCGTCAGTCCCGTATTTAGAAATATAGCTTCATCGGCCAACATAGATTTAAAATTTTAAGATTAAATTTAACATACTTTCATTATTTTAAAAATCAGTAAAATTTATCATTATTTTCCGTGGATTTTAATTATCAATGAAAATAAGTTAGTTAAATATTGCCACATCAAGATGTGAAATTTTTTTTTATTTTCGTAGCATTCAATTTCAAATAAAATTCTAGTAGTAGTTCCAGTCATTCTAATCAAGTTTGTAATAAAAATTATCACTAAACCAAATAAAGAGTAAGTAGTAAATAAACCAACTCAATACTATTTTAGACCTATTATAATTAGTTAAAAAACTATTTCTTTTAAAAGAAAGAAATAGTTTTTTAACTTACGAAAAAACCAATATTATTAAATTATTTTACAAATTAATAATTAATCAATAGGACGCATTGATAATACAGGTTCGTTGGCACGATTAATACCTTTTTCGAAACCAGCTGCAGCCGCACGAGCACGGCCTGAATGCCACCAGTGACCAACTAAGAAGAAGAAACCTAAAATAAAATGTGAACAACATAACCATGAACGTGGTGATACGTAATTAACAGAGTTAATTTCAGTAGCTACACCACCTACAGAGTTAAGTGACCCTAATGGAGCATGTGTCATATATTCAGCAGCACGACGTTCTTGCCATGGTTGAATATCATTTTTAATTTTATTAATATCTAAACCGTTTGGACCACGTAATGGTTCAACCCATGGTGCACGTAAATCCCAGAAACGCATTGTCTCACCACCGAAGATAATCTCTCCACTTGGCGAACGCATTAAGTATTTACCTAAACCAGTTGGACCTTGTGCTGATGAAACATTAGCACCTAATCGTTGATCACGAACTAAGAATGTGAATGCTTGTGATTGTGAAGCTTCTGGACCAGTTGGTCCATATAATTCACTTGGGTAAGCTGTATTATTATACCAAGAGTATAAAGAAGCTGTAAAACCCATAAGAGAAAGTGCAGCTAAACTGTATGAAAGGTAAGCTTCACCAGACCATACAAAAGCACGACGTGCCCAAGCAAATGGCTTTGTGAAGATATGCCAGATTCCACCAGTAATACATAAAATTCCAACCCAAATATGACCACCAATAACATCTTCCATATTATTTACAGAAACAACCCAACCGTCACCACCAAATGGCGAACGGAAAACGTAACCAAAAATAACAATTGGATTTAATGTTGGTGTCGTAATATAACGAACATCTCCACCACCCGGAGCCCAAGTATCGTATACACCACCAATATACATTGCTTTAGCAACTAATAAGAAAGCACCAAGCCCTAAAAGACATAAGTGAATACCTAAAATTGTTGTCATTTTATTTTTATCACGCCAATCATAACCAAAGAATGGGAATGATTCTTCTAATGTATCAGGACCTAATAATGCGTGGTAGATTCCACCAAAACCAAGTACTGCTGATGATATTAAATGAATTACACCAACTGCAAAGTAAGGTACAGTTGAAGTGATCTCACCACCTGGACCGATTCCATAGCCTAATGTAGCTAAATGTTGCATACAAATAAAACCTTGCTCATATAAAGGTTTTTCTGGTACAAAATGTGACACTTCAAATAAAATCATTGCACCAGCCCAAAATACCATTAGACCAGCATGTGCTACGTGAGCACCTAATAATTTACCTGAAACATTGATTAAACGAGCGTTTCCACTCCACCAAGCAAATCCTGTAGATTCAATGTCGCGACCTGCTATACTACTATTAAAGGGCGTTTCCACGTGGTAATACCTCCTCAGGGAATACGAAGTTCTCATGTGGTTGATCTTGTGCAGCCATCCACGAACGAATACCTTCGTTTAATAAAATATTTTTTGTATAGAATGTTTCAAATTCTGGATCTTCTGCTGCACGTAATTCTTGTGAAACAAAATCATAAGCACGTAAATTTAATGCTAATCCAACAATACCAATTGAACTAGTCCATAGACCAGTTACGGGTACGAATAACATAAAGAAATGTAACCAACGTTTATTTGAGAATGCTACCCCAAAAATTTGTGACCAAAAACGGTTAGCAGTAACCATTGAGTAAGTTTCTTCTGATTGAGTTGGTGTGAATGCACGGAATGTATTTGCAGCATCACCATCTTCAAATAATGTATTTTCTACTGTTGCACCATGAATAGCACAAAGTAATGCACCACCTAAGATACCAGCAACACCCATCATATGGAATGGGTTTAATGTCCAATTATGGAAACCTTGTAAGAATAATAAGAAACGGAAGATTGCCGCTACACCAAAACTTGGTGCGAAGAACCAACTTGCTTGTCCTAAAGGGTATAATAAGAATACTGAAATAAATACAGCAATTGGACCTGAAAAAGCAATAGCGTTATATGGACGGATACCAACTAAACGAGCAATTTCAAATTGACGTAAACAGAATCCGATAAGACCAAATGCACCATGTAAAGCTACAAATGCCCATAAACCACCAATTTGACACCATCGAGTGAAATCACCTTGTGCTTCAGGACCCCATAAAAGTAATAATGAATGACCCATACTGTTAGCTGGAGTTGATACAGCTGCTGTTAGGAAATTACATCCTTCAAGATATGAAGTTGCTAAACCATGTGTGTACCATGATGTTACAAATGTTGTACCTGTTAACCATCCACCAGTTGCTAAATAAGCACAAGGGAATAATAATAAACCAGACCAACCAACGAATACAAAACGATCTTTCTTTAACCAATCATCAACCAGATCAAATAAGCCACGTTCTTGGTTTTGCCCAATAGCAATGGTCATATTTTAATAATCCTTTAATTTAATTATTAAGAGAGTAAACACTTATTTAAGCTTTTACTCGAAACTTTATAACCTTATCTTATTATTATACGTTAACAATTTAAAAAGCAGACAAAATTAATTATTAAAATATTTAATTGAAAAAATTACTAAATATTTAAACGATCAATATCTATACTGTTAGCGAATAAAAATTCTAATAATTTAGCATAGTCTAATAAAATTTACTAGTAATTTATATTTATGAATAATAAACATAAATTCTTTATTAAAATTTGATAAAATTAAGTGCTAATATAAATAAATAAAATTTTGATTTTATAGTAGAATTGTTATTATTAAATCTAATACTATTAATTAGCTTTAAAAAAATTTTAAAGATATATTATTATTTATGGAAACTTTATTATTATCTCGTTTACCAGAAGCATACGTTATTTTTAGTCCCATTGTTGATGTATTACCAATTATTCCAGTTTTCTTTTTATTATTAGCATTTGTATGGCAAGCTGCTATTGGATTTAGATAATTTAATTTTAAACGTATAAATTAATTAAATCATTGTATAATATTATTTTGAAGATAGATATACATACGTTCATAATAAAAAAAAATAAAATATGGTAGAACCTTTATTATCTGGGATAGTTTTAGGAATGATTACGGTAACAGGAATGGGTCTTTTTGTTGCAGCATTTTTACAATATCGACGAGGAAGTCAATTTGAAGTTTAGATTTTTAAACTTCAAATATTTTCAGTAATGATGTGGCAAAAACAATGAAGCTTAGAACAACTCCAAAAAAACGTGCATTATTAGCATACACGATCTTGCTTGGTGCGCGGCCAAGTCCAGCCCGATTTAAGTTTGATTGTTATTTTTTCGACAAAATGTGAAAATATTAATATTTTTACACTTTATCCAGAAGATGACTTTAAAAATTATTAACCAATTTTTTTTTTTTTAATATTAATATTTATTGTTGTATAACGTGATAATATTTAATATGCACTATTCTTGGTAATTTGTGTTTAGTGAAATTAATATCAATTAAATTTTTCGTTTGGATATAAGCCAAGCTAAAAAATAATATTAAGACGCTTTTACACAAAAATTTAATTTAATAATAATATAAATAATATTATTATTAAATAAACGATTATTCACCTTGTACTTTTAGTAAAGCAAAACCTAAAGAAAGACCAAATAAAGTTATTGAGAAGCAAATAGCTGCTGTAGTAACAATTTCTGGACTTGCATACGGAAAAATTAATCTGATCAATTCCATAATATCCTACAAAGAATTTAAATAATTAGAAACCATTTCGAGCCCAAACAGTCAATGCTAATGAAAACGTAAACATTGTCATTAAGCCGGCCCAACCTAGACTGATAATATCCATAGATATATATATATATATTTAATGTGTGCGATTTTTATAATTTAGAAAAACAATTTTGTTTTTCTAAATTATTTTTAGTATAACTATTATACAATACCGTTTGCCCAATCTACGTCAACATTTTCAATGATCAGTGATGAGTTATAAATTTGTAAAATAATTAATAAAAAAACTAAGAATGCAGCCATTACTACACCCATAATTGGAGTCGTACCCCAACCTGGTGCAACTTTACCATATTCAGCATTTAATGGACGTAAAATTTCACCTAATCTTGTTCGTAATGCCATATTTAAATTTTAATAAGTTAATTTTTCTATTATATGATATATAATATTAAGACGTTAATCATAATCAATATATATCATGGAAACAGCAACTATTATTGTAATTTTTGTATCAAGTTTACTTCTAGGAATTACTACATATTCTATTTACACTGCTTTTGGACCTACGTCGAAAAATTTACGTGATCCATTTGAAGAACATGAAGACTAAAAAAGTAAAACCAATTTTCTTGGTTTTATTTTCTAAGAATTCTCGGCGTATCCCGGAAAAATACGGCAAAGAAGATTACCGTTAAAGTACCAATAAGTAAAAATGTATAAACTAAAGCTTCCATTGTTTATGATCCTATATAAATATGAAGAAATTTAAAATACCGGTTATGAAAATTTTTTAAACAGCACCTTGTTTTTTAGTTGACTTATCACCTAGTTTTTGGAAAGCACCAAATTCAACTTGTTCTGTAACTTCAGCACCAATACCTGTAAACACATCACGGAAAATTGTTCGACCACCATGCCATAAATGTCCTAAGAAGAATAATAAAGCAAAGTTTGCATGACCAAACGTATACCAACCACGTGGACTACTTCTAAATACACCATCTGATGATAAACTTGTTCTATCAAATTCAAAAACTTCACCTAGTTGAGCTTTACGGGCAAATTTCTTAACGGTTGGTGCATCTTTAAATGTTTGACCATTTAATTTACCACCATAGAAATCAACAGTTACACCTACTTGCTCGATACTATATTTTGATTCTGCTCGACGGAAAGGAATATCAGCACGGATAATACCATCTTTATCAACTAAAATAACTGGGAATGTTTCGAAGAAAGCAGGCATACGTCTTACAGTTAATTCGCGACCTTCTTTGTCACGGAAAATTGGATGACCTAACCACGCTTCAGCAACTCCATCACCTTTATTCATTGGTCCAGCACGGAATAAACCACCTTTAGCAGGATTGTTTCCAATATAGTCATAGAATGCTAATTTATCTGGAATTCTTGACCATGCTTGACTTTCAGATAAACCTTCACTTACAGAAGTTTCAACTTGTCGCTCAATTTCTTGTTGGAAATAACCACTATCCCATTGATAACGAGTTGGTCCAAATAATTCAATTGGTGTTGCTGCTGCTCCATACCACATTGTACCTGATGTAATAAATGCTGCAAAGAAAACTGCTGCAATACTACTTGATAAAACAGTTTCAATATTTCCCATTCGTAATGCACGATATAAACGTTGTGGTGGACGCACTGTTAAATGGAAAACACCTGCAAAAATACCAAAGATACCTGCAGCAATATGATGTGCAGCAATACCACCTGGATTAAATGGATTAAAACCGTCTGCACCCCAAGATGGAGCTACTGGTTGTACTTTTCCTGTGATTCCATAGGCATCTGAAACCCAAATACCAGGCCCAAATAAGCCAGTTACATGGAATGCTCCAAACCCAAAACATGCTAATCCGGATAGGAATAAGTGAATTCCGAAGATTTTTGGTAAATCTAAGGCTGGTTCTCCAGTTCGTGGATCACGGAATAATTCTAAATCCCAGTAAACCCAATGCCAAATTGCAGCTAAGAAACACATACCTGATAAAATAATATGTGATAATGCTACACCTTCAAAACTCCAAATACCAGGATTTGAAACACTTTCACCAGTAATACTCCAACCACCCCAAGAATCTGTAACTCCTAAACGTGTCATGAAAGGCATAACAAACATACCTTGACGCCACATAGGGTTTAAAACAGGATCAGATGGATCAAAAACAGCTAACTCATATAGTGCCATTGATCCAGCCCAACCAGCAACTAAAGCTGTATGCATTAAATGTACGGCAATTAATCTTCCCGGATCATTTAAAACAACAGTGTGAACACGATACCATGGTAATGCCATAGTAATACATTCCTCAATATAAATAATGGTTTTTGACTTTCTTACAACTAAACTACGTAAAGATTAGCTATTATAATATTATAAGTAAAGATTAAAAAAATTACTCAATTTTAATTGAAATGACAAATAAAAACAATTTGAATTTGTTAAAAGTATATTAGTTTCTTGACTTTTCAAAAATTTAAAAGTAATCTAGCTTGTTAAAAGTTAAGTAAATTTAATAAGCAAATTCCGTATTAACAATTTAAGAATCTATTTTTGAAACAATTTTAGAATTAATTGTTAACCTAAGTTTTTTATCATTATTGAAGAAGTAATAAAATATTCTAAATTCTTTTTTAATCAAAGTTCTTTTTAATTTTGTAAAATACTTAACCCTTTAGATAAATTATTAATCAAATAAAATTTTTATGGCAAAAAAAAGTATGATTGAACGCGAAAAAAAGCGTATCCGTCTTGAAAAAAAATATGCTCTAAAACGAACAAATTTACTGAACGACTACAGGAATGAAAAAAGTTTCAACGAGAAACTTGAAATACATTCACAAATACAACAGTTACCACGTAACAGTGCTAAAACAAGAATTCGTAATCGATGTTGGAAGACAGGTCGTCCACGAGGAGTTTATCGTGATTTTGGACTATCTCGTCATGTTTTACGTGAAATGGCACATCAATGTTTATTACCAGGTGTAACAAAATCTAGTTGGTAATAAAACTTATATTGATTTTTATTAATTTCATTTATAATTAGATGTATATTTGAATAGAAATGTTTGTGTTATAGTTTAACACGAAGTTTTTTTTAGAATTACACTGATTTATTTTTAACCATTAAAAGTTTTTATGATTTCTGATTCACAAGTTTATACAGCATTATGTATTGCATTATTAGCATCAATTTTAGCAATTAGTTTAGGAACTTCACTTTATAAATAATAAATCTTAACGTTTATCGTTAATTACTCAAAATATAAAAGTTTAATATTTAATAATATAGTTTTAAAATTATGGTACAAGAAAACTCAAAAGAGTTTACGACTCCAATTTTTCCGTTCACAGCAATTGTTGGTCAAGATGAAATGAAACTTGCTTTACAATTAAATGTTATTGATCCCAAAATTGGTGGAGTTTTAATTATGGGTGATCGTGGAACTGGTAAATCCACAACGATTCGAGCTATTGCAGATTTACTTCCTGAGATTGAAGCCGTAGCAGAAGACCCATTTAATTCTCATCCAACTAATTTAGAATTAATGAGTAGTGAAGTAAAATCTAAAATCCAAAATAATTCAGGTGATATTCAAACGGAATTTATAAAAGTTCCAATGATCGATTTACCTTTAGGAGCAACAGAAGATCGTGTTTGTGGAACAATTGATATTGAAAAAGCATTAACAGAAGGAATAAAATCTTTTGAACCTGGGTTACTTGCAAAAGCCAATCGAGGGATTCTTTACGTAGATGAAATAAATTTATTAGATGATCATTTAGTTGATATTCTATTAGATTCAGCAGCATCTGGTTGGAATACTGTTGAACGTGAAGGAATTTCAATTCGTCACCCAGCTCGTTTTGTTCTTGTAGGGTCAGGAAACCCAGAAGAAGGTGAATTACGACCTCAATTATTAGATAGATTTGGAATGCAGGCTGAAATTGCAACTGAAAAAGATCCAACTTTACGTGTTAAAATTGTTGAAGAACGAACATCATTTGATCAATCACCAAAAATTTGGCTTGATAAATATGAAGAAGAACAACAAGAATTACGCGACCGTATTGTTGCAGCTCAAAAATTATTACCAAACGTTAAAATTGAGTATGACTTCCGAATTAAAATTTCAGAAGTTTGTAGCCGTCTAGATGTAGATGGATTAAGAGGAGATATTGTAACAACACGTGCAGCTCAAGCTTATGCTGCTTACGATAAGCGTGATAAAGTAACAATCGATGATATTTCACAAGTTATTGTATTGTGTTTACGTCACCGATTACGTAAAGATCCTTTAGATTATACAGTTGAAAGTTATAAAGTAGAGAAAATTTTTAAAGAAATCTTTGAAATCGAAGAATAATTTATTATTTTTACACACTTAAATTTATGTTAACGATACTTGGACTTTTTATAAGTTTGGTTTTAATTGTACTTATTCTAGTACGAATCCCTCAAGAAAATGTGGGTCTTTCAAGCTTTGCAAATAGTAGTAATTTCTTAGGTTCTCCTGGTTCAGCTCAACGTTTTTTGGATATTTTAACAGTTAGTTTGATTGTAATGTATTTTTTAATTGCTTTTAAATTAAATACGCGGATTAATTAAATAAAAAATAATTTTTAAAATGTTCAGTCAATTTTAATACAAAAGATAGTTCTCTTGCAATAGCAAAGGAACTATCTTTTCGACGTTATATATTAATTTCCTACTTTTTTAGTTAATGTTTTTATAAATTTTATAACAAAACTTAATTTAAATAAATGAACGTTATAAACGAAAGTAGATAAAGTATATTAAATATATAGTTTAAAAAAGTTGTATTTTTTTATCAAATTTGCTATTATAAATGATATAACTAGTTTTAGTTCGTAATTTTATCGGGATATAGCTCAGCTTGGTAGAGCACCTGCTTTGGGAGCAGGGGGTCCTAGGTTCAAATCCTAGTATCCCGAGTTCAACATACAAATAAAGTGAGAATTTTTTAATCCTGTAATCCTTTGCGCCCCCCCAATCAAGCTCCAAGAAAGACTGGAATGAAAATTTTCTTGTTTCCAGAAATCCTCATCCTAAATTAACCGGACTTTCTTATTTTTTTTATTTTCTAGTACATTTTCTTTTATGAAATCTTTTTTTTAATTGTGTATAATCATAAATTAGAAAACTCATATGAACAAACAGAAATGTTTTTCTAACTTATGAGAGTTTCATAGATTTTCATCTCCCAACAAGGAGAAATATTAATGGCAATAAGCTCAACCGACCGTCGTACAAATAATGTGCAAGTCTTTGTTGAAAAAGACGCAGTCGAAACTAGTTTCGCTAAATGGGCCCAACCAGGTCACTTTTCTCGAACTTTAGCGAAAGGTCCAAAAACAACTACTTGGATTTGGAATTTACACGCTGACGCTCATGATTTTGATAGCCAAACAAGTTCTTTAGAAGAAGTTTCTCGTAAAATTTTTAGTGCCCATTTTGGACAGTTATCAATTATTTTCTTATGGATTAGTGGAATGCATTTCCATGGTGCATATTTCTCTAACTACTCAGCTTGGTTAAATGACCCTATTAATATCAAACAAAGTTCTCAAGTTGTTTGGCCAATTGTTGGTCAAGAGATCTTAAATGGTGATGTTGGAGGTAACTTCCAAGGTGTTCAAACAACTTCAGGCTGGTTCCAAATGTGGCGTGCTGAAGGGATTACAAGTGAAGTTGAATTATATTGGATTGCAATTGGCGGACTTGCTATGTCAGCAATTATGTTATTTGCAGGTTGGTTCCATTTCCATAAAGCTGCACCTAAATTAGAATGGTTCCAAAATGCGGAATCAATGATGAATCATCATTTAGCTGGTTTATTAGGTTTAGGATGTTTATCTTGGTCTGGACATCAAATTCATATTGCTTTACCAATTAATAAATTGTTAGATGCTGGTGTATCACCACAGGAAATTCCATTACCTCACGAATTTTTAATTAATCGTGAATTAATGAGTCAACTATATCCTAGTTTTTCAAAAGGATTAGCTCCATTTTTTAGTGGTCATTGGGGTGAATACTCTGATTTCTTAACATTTAAAGGTGGTTTAAATCCTGTAACAGGAGGCTTATGGTTAAGTGATATTGCTCATCACCATTTAGCTTTAGCTGTTTTATTTATTGTTGCTGGCCATATGTACCGTACAAATTGGGGTATTGGTCACAGTATGAAAGAAATTTTAGAAGCTCATAAAGGTCCTTTTACTGGTGAAGGTCATAAAGGGATATACGAAATTTTAACAACTTCATGGCATGCTCAATTAGCAATTAATTTAGCTATGGTTGGTTCATTAAGTATCATTGTTGCTCATCATATGTATGCAATGCCACCATATCCTTATATTGCAACTGACTATGCTACACAACTTTCTTTATTCACTCATCACATGTGGATTGGTGGATTTTGTGTTGTAGGTGGTGCAGCTCATGCAGCAATTTTTATGGTTCGTGATTACACACCTGCTAATAATTATAATAATTTATTAGACAGAGTTTTACGACACCGTGATTCAATTATTGCACATTTAAATTGGGTTTGTATCTTTTTAGGTACTCATGCGTTTGGATTTTATATTCACAACGATACAATGCGAGCATTAGGACGTCCACAAGATATGTTCTCAGATAAAGCAATTCAATTACAACCAATTTTTGCACAATGGATTCAAAATATTCATTTATTAGCACCGGGTACAACAGCTCCGAATGCATTAGCTACAACTAGTTATGCTTTTGGTGGTGAAGTAGTTGAAGTTGGTGGTAAAATTGCAATGATGCCTATTCAATTAGGTACGGCTGATTTCATGGTACATCATATTCATGCTTTTACAATTCATGTTACTGTTTTAATTTTACTAAAAGGTGTATTATATGCACGAAGTTCTAAATTAATTCCAGATAAAGCAAACTTAGGGTTCCGTTTCCCTTGTGATGGTCCAGGACGTGGTGGTACATGTCAAAGTTCAAGTTGGGATCATGTATTTTTAGGTTTATTCTGGATGTATAACTCAATCTCAGTAGTAATTTTCCATTTCAGTTGGAAAATGCAATCAGATGTTTGGGGCACAATTTCACCCGATGGTAGTATTTCACATATTACTGGTGGGAATTTTGCAAAAAGTGCTATTACAATTAACGGTTGGTTACGTGATTTCTTATGGTCACAAGCTTCACAAGTAATTCAATCATATGGATCTGCTTCGTCAGCATATGGTTTAATCTTCTTAGGAGCTCATTTTATTTGGGCATTTAGTTTAATGTTCTTATTTAGTGGTCGTGGTTACTGGCAAGAATTAATCGAATCAATTGTTTGGGCACATAATAAATTAAACTTTGCACCAGCAATTCAACCACGTGCGTTAAGTATTACTCAAGGACGTGCTGTTGGATTAGCTCATTATTTACTAGGTGGTATTGGAACGACTTGGTCATTCTTCTTAGCACGTGCAATATCAATTAGTTAAATTTTTACGCAAAGCTTATTACATTCATCATACATAAAAAATAAAATATTAAGAACATTAATTAATATTTTATTAATAACTAAAATTTATATAAATAAGGTATTTTATAATTATGGCAACTAAATTCCCAAAATTTAGCCAAGCCCTAGCACAAGATCCAGCAACGCGACGAATCTGGTATGGTATCGCAACTGCTCATGATTTAGAAGCTCATGATGGCATGACAGAAGAAAACTTGTACCAAAAGATTTTTGCATCACATTTTGGTCACTTAGCCATTATCTTTTTATGGACTGCTGGAAATCTTTTTCATGTTGCTTGGCAAGGAAACTTCGAAAAATGGGTTGGTAATCCTTTAAAAGTTAAACCAATTGCACATGCAATTTGGGATCCACACTTTGGTGATTCAGCTTTAAAAGCATTCAGTAAAGGAAATACTTATCCAGTTAATATTGCATATTCAGGTGTATATCAATGGTGGTACACAATTGGTTTCCGCACAAATCAAGAATTATATGCAGGATCAATTGGATTATTATTACTTTCATCTGCATTATTATTTGCAGGTTGGTTACATTTACAACCAAAATTCCGACCAAGTTTATCATGGTTTAAAAATAATGAATCACGTTTAAATCATCACCTATCAGGTTTATTAGGTGTTAGTTCATTAGCTTGGACTGGACATATTGTTCACGTAGCAATTCCTGTATCACGTGGTGTTCATGTTGGTTGGGATAATTTCTTAACAACTCCACCACATCCTGCTGGTTTAACTCCATTTTTTACTGGTAATTGGACAGTTTATGCTGAAAATCCTGATAGTGCTGCACATGTTTATGGAACTAGTGAAGGAGCAGGAACTGCAATTTTAACATTCTTAGGTGGTTTCCATCCACAAACACAAGCATTATGGTTAAGTGATATCGCACACCACCAATTAGCAATTGCTGTTGTATTTATCGTGGCTGGTCATATGTACCGAACTAACTTTGGTATTGGACATAATATGAAAGAAATCTTAGATGCTCACCGACCTCCTGGAGGCCGATTAGGTGCAGGTCATGTAGGATTATTCGAAACAATCACAAATTCTTTACACATGCAATTAGGTTTAGCATTAGCCAGTTTAGGTGTTGCTACATCATTAACAGCACAACATATGTATGCATTAACTCCGTATGCATTCTTATCAAAAGATTTTACAACAGAAGCAGCGCTATATACTCATCATCAATATATTGCTGGTTTCTTAATGGTTGGAGCTTTTGCACACGGTGCTATATTCTTCGTTCGTGATTATGATCCTGAATTAAATAAGAATAATGTTTTAGCACGAATGTTAGAACATAAAGAAGCTATTATTTCACATTTAAGCTGGGTATCTTTATTCTTAGGTTTCCATACATTAGGCTTATACATTCACAATGATACAGTAGTTGCATTCGGTCAACCAGAAAAACAAATTTTATTTGAACCTGTCTTTGCCGAATATATCCAAGCAGCATCTGGTAAAGCAGTCTATGAATTTAATGTTTTACTTTCATCATCAACTAGTCCTGCTACAGTTGCCGGTAATCAAGTTTGGTTACCAGGTTGGTTAGAGGCTATTAATAATGATAAGAACGATTTATTCTTAACAATTGGCCCTGGTGATTTCTTAGTTCATCATGCTATTGCTTTAGGTTTACATGTAACAGCATTAATTTTAATTAAAGGTGCGTTAGATGCTCGAGGTTCAAAACTAATGCCAGATAAGAAAGACTTTGGTTATAGTTTCCCTTGTGATGGTCCAGGTCGTGGTGGTACATGTGATATTTCAGCATGGGATGCTTTCTATTTAGCAATGTTCTGGATGTTAAATACAATTGGCTGGGTAACATTCTATTGGCATTGGAAACATATGACAATTTGGGGTGGTAATCCAGGACAATTCAATGAATCATCGAATTATATTATGGGTTGGTTACGTGATTATCTATGGTTAAATTCATCACCATTAATTAATGGTTATAACCCATTTGGTATGAATAACTTATCAGTTTGGTCATGGACATTCCTATTTGGTCATTTAATTTGGGCTACAGGATTTATGTTCTTAATTTCTTGGCGTGGTTACTGGCAAGAATTAATTGAAACATTAGTTTGGGCTCATGAACGTACACCTCTTGCAAATTTAGTTCGTTGGCGTGACAAACCAGTTGCTTTATCAATTGTTCAAGCACGTTTAGTTGGTTTAGTGCATTTCGCTGTGGGGTATATTTTAACATACGCTTCATTCCTTATTGCATCAACTTCTGGAAAATTCGCTTAATTTTTAATTTAAAAAGGTTAAATAACTATTTAACCTTTTTAAATTACTTGTTACTATATTAATATTCAATTACTATTTTCATTATAGAATTGAATATTTCAACTGTTTATAATAATAATTGATAAATATAATTTATTCTAAGTTGTTAGAGAATTATATTAAATAGAAGATATACGATAATGAATATTCAATACTGTTATATTATTATTCTTCTTTACCATTCACATGGTAAAGAAGGTATGACACTATATTAATTATTATAGATATTCATGGTGTAATTCATACACAGATTTAAACTTAAGGAAAAAATAAATAGTTAAGTAATTATTATACTTGTATTTTTTGATTTGTCAAGCCTAAAGAATCATGTATGCGTTTAGTATAAATATTTTAATCAATGTTTTAAGTAATTCTTTAATAATTTAATGGATTAAAAAATTATAGAATTTATCTCTTGGTTAGAATTTACAAAATTAAACTTACCTAAAGATTATTAGGTATACTATATCTAAATAATAAACCAATTATTTATGTATAATTTATTTTAAAGAATTCATAAAAATACCAATTATACTTTTAAATATCTTTCTTTTATATTATCATCTTAATATACAGTATTATGTCTTATAGTTTTTTTAGTAACCACATATTTATTAATCTTAATACGAATTCAAAATGAGTTTAGATGACAAATTTGCTTTAGCTCGAAATATATTTTACGATAAAGTTGGAGAATTGTTTGAAAATATAGCTCGACAGTTTGGGTATCCAGAGAATGTTGGTATGCCAACTATTTCAGAGCGTTTACTTAATAATGATGCGTTTCAAGGGCTTCCAAAACGGATAACTTATTTTCCACCAGCACAGCGTCCTGAAACTTGGTTTGAGATGATATTTGGGCCAGCACCAAGAGTGGAAACACTTCCACGTTATATATATGAAACTAAAGATGAAGGGTTTTATAATTTCTATATTGAAAATTATAGAAATATTTTCTTTTTGCCTGATTGGATCTCAGAATTTATTCAAGTCCAATTAAATATTTGTTTAGATATTAGTCTATTAGAAATTACTCGTGAAGTTATATTTATTGGTCTGATGTTTTATTCACAAATGGTAATTCTTAGAATTGCGATCTCTTGGCTTATTTACATTAACCCTTATACATTTCCATGGTCTTATCTTACAACTGCCGTTGATTGGACAGAAGATACTCTACAAGGAATTGTTCCTTCTATATTTGGAGTAAATGTTACTGGAAGTATTTTTCTTGGAGCTCTTGGTGTAGTAGCTGATAGTTTGAATCATTTGGTATTTACAATGCCATTTTTACCAGGTGAAGGAGAAAAAACACAACTTGTCATTAATAATGAAATGAAAGAGGTAATTGTTTTCCATTATTTACCAACATTATGGTACAAACATGCAATTCCAGATGATATAAGAGAGTTTTGGTTTACTGAACGACCAGACATTTTAGAATATATGAAAGTAGCTTACAGTGATTTAAACTTAACGTTATTACCAGATCATGTGCTAAATAATGGATTAAATAACTTTTTTTAAGTTTATTGAGATAATATTAGAGTTATTAATTACTAATTATTTAGTAATTAATAGTCACATCAAAATAAATTGTTGTATTTCAACTTTAATATTAATTTTTTAAGTTCTAACTATTTATACAAGTTAAAATCCAATACAGTTTAATTCTTACGTTATCATAACAATTAACTTTATGAGATAAACTTCAAAAGAAGTTATAAAAAAATAAATTTATGGAAATTTAAAGAGAGTTTGATCCTGGCTCAGGATGAACGCTGGCGAGATGCTTTACACATGCAAGTCGTACGAGAGTTTTAAACTCAAGTGGCGGACGGGTGAGTAACACGTAAGAATTTGCCTTTAGGAGGGGGACAACAGTTGGAAACGACTGCTAATACCCCATATGCTTTCGAGTAAAACGGATTTTTCCGCCTAGAGAGAAGCTTGCGGCTGATTAGCTTGTTGGTAAGGTAAAGGCTTACCAAGGCGACGATCAGTATCTGGTTTGAGAGGACGATCAGACACACTGGAACTGAGACACGGTCCAGACTCCTGCGGGAGGCAGCAGTGGGGAATTTTCCGCAATGGGCGAAAGCCTGACGGAGCAATCTCGCGTGAGGGATGACTGCCTATGGGTTGTAAACCTCTTTTTTCAGGGAGGAATAAATGACGTGTACCTGAAGAATAAGCATCGGCTAACTCCGTGCCAGCAGCCGCGGTAATACGGAGGATGCAAGTGTTATCCGGAATCACTGGGCGTAAAGCGTCTGTAGGTTGTTTGATAAGTCAACTGTTAAATCTTGAAGCTCAACTTCAAAACCGCAGTCGAAACTATCAGACTAGAGTATAGTAGGGGTAAAGGGAATTTCCAGTGGAGCGGTGAAATGCGTAGAGATTGGAAAGAACACCGATGGCGAAGGCACTTTACTGGGCTATTACTGACACTCAGAGACGAAAGCTAGGGTAGCAAATGGGATTAGATACCCCAGTAGTCCTAGCTGTAAACAATGGATACTAGATGTTGAACAGATCGACCTGTGCAGTATCAAAGCTAACGCGTTAAGTATCCCGCCTGGGAAGTATGCTCGCAAGAGTGAAACTCAAAGGAATTGACGGGGGCCCGCACAAGCGGTGGAGCATGTGGTTTAATTCGATGCAACGCGAAGAACCTTACCAGGGTTTGACATGATACGAATTTCTTTGAAAAAAGAAAGTGCCTTATGGAACGTATACACAGGTGGTGCATGGCTGTCGTCAGCTCGTGTCGTGAGATGTTGGGTTAAGTCCCGCAACGAGCGCAACCCTCATTTTTAGTTGCCTTATGGAACTCTAGAAAGACTGCTGGTTATAAACCGGAGGAAGGCGGGGATGACGTCAAGTCAGCATGCCCCTTACACCCTGGGCTACACACGTGCTACAATGGGTGAGACAATGAGATGCAAATCTGCGAAGACAAGCTAATCTATAAACTCACTCTAAGTTCGGATTGTAGGCTGCAACTCGCCTACATGAAGTTGGAATCGCTAGTAATCGCTGGTCAGCTATACAGCGGTGAATTCGTTCCCGGGCCTTGTACACACCGCCCGTCACACCATGGAAGCTGGTTATGCCCGAAGTCGTTACTCTAACCATTCGGAGGAGGACGCCTAAGGTAGAATTAGTGACTAGGGTGAAGTCGTAACAAGGTAACCGTACTGGAAGGTGCGGTTGGATCACCTCCTTTTAAAAAGAAATTTTTAAATATAGGGTCGATAAATTTATTCAAAATTGTTGAATATAAATTTTCAAAAGTAAATCATACTTAATGGTTTACGGGCTATTAGCTCAGTTGGTTAGAGCGCACCCCTGATAAGGGTGAGGTCTCTGGTTCAAATCCAGAATGGCCCAGCGGGGGTATAGCTCAGCTGGTAGAGCACCGCCTTTGCACGGCGGTTGTCAACGGTTCGAATCCGTTTACCTCCACATGAAAAAAATAATTAAATTTTTTTTAAAAAAGTCTTAAATTCAAGGAATTAAGAGTTTATGGGGAATACCTTGGCATTCAGAAGCGATGAAGGACGTGGTTACCAACGAAATGCTTCGGGGAGTTGGAAACAAGCTATGATCCGGAGGTCTCCGAATGAGGAAACTTTTTATACTACTTATTGAATTCATAAATAAGAAAGAGCAAACCTAGGGAACTGAAACATCTTAGTACCTAGAGGAAAAGAAAGTAAAAAACGATTCCCTTAGTAGCGGCGAGCGAAACGGGAGAAGCCTAAACTTAATTTTATAGATTAAGGGTAGTGGGACGATTGTTAATCGATTAGGACAATTAGACGAATAAGTTGGAATACTTAACGATACAAAGTGATAGTCTTGTAGTTGAAAATTGAAATAATCAAATCAGATCCCAAGTAGCATGGAGCACGTGAAATTCCGTGTGAATCTGCGAGGACCACCTCGTAAGGCTAAATATTCCTGAATGACCGATAGTGAAACAGTACCGTGAGGGAAAGGTGAAAAGAACCCCGGGAGGGGAGTGAAAAGAACATGAAACCATAAACTTACAACCAGTAGGAGGACGACTAAAACGTCTGACTGCGTGCCTGTTGAAGAATGAGCCGGCGACTTATAGGTAGTGGCAGGTTAAGGCAGAGAATGCTGGAGCCATAGTGAAAGCGAGCCTGAATAGGGCATATGTCACTGGTTATAGACCCGAACCCGGATGATCTAACCATGGCCAGGTTGAAGCTTAGGTAATACTAAGTGGAGGACCGAACGGACTGATGTTGAAAAATCAGCCGATGAGTTGTGGTTAGGGGTGAAATGCCAATCGAATTCGGAGCTAGCTGGTTCTCCCCGAAATGCGTTTTGGCGCAGCGATAAATCTTATAACTTAGGGGTAAAGCACTGTTACGTATGCGGGCTGGTAATTCGGTACCAAATCGTTGCAAACTAAGAATACTAAGTGTAGAGTTTATCAGTGAGACTGTGGGGGATAAGCTCCATTGTCAAGAGGGAAACAGCCCAGAGCACCAGTTAAGGCCCCTAAATAATTACTAAGTGATAAAGGAGGTGGGAGTGCAAAAACAATCAGGAGGTTTGCTTAGAAGCAGCAACCCTTTAAAGAGTGCGTAATAGCTCACTGATCGAGTAAACCTGCGCCGAAAATGTACGGGACTAAGTAATTTGCCGAAACTGTGCGATATATTAATAATATATCGGTAGGGGAGCGTTCTGTTGTAGATTGAAGTATTAGCGTAAGCGGATATGGACGAAGCAGAAGTGAGAATGTCGGCTTGAGTAACGAAAATATAGGTGAGAATCCTATACCCCGAAAACCCAAGGTTTCCTCCGGAAGGCTCGTCCGCGGAGGGTAAGTCAGGACCTAAGGAGAGGCTGAAAAGCGTATTCGATGGACAACGGGTTAATATTCCCGTACCATTATTTATTGATAACGAGGGACGAAGGAGGCTAAGCTGGCCGGATGTTGGTTACCGGTTTAAGCGTTCAAGGTGTTGAGAAACGGAGAAAACGTTTTGAGCTGAGGCGTGATGACGAGATGCTACGGCATTGAAGCGGTGTATGTCAGACTTCCAAGAAAAGCTCGCACTGTCGTAAATAAATAATGCCTGTACCATAACCGACACAGGTGGGTAGGTAGAGTATACTAAGGGGCGCGAGATAACTCTCTCTAAGGAACTCGGCAAAATGACTCCGTAACTTCGGGAGAAGGAGTGCCTTATTTATAAGGTTGCAATAACAAGATCCAAGCAACTGTTTACCAAAAACACAGGTCTCCGCTAAGTCGTAAGACGATGTATGGGGGCTGACGCCTGCCCAGTGCCAGAAGGTTAAAGAAGTTGGTTAGCATTAGCGAAGCTGATAACTGAAGCCCTGGTGAACGGCGGCCGTAACTATAACGGTCCTAAGGTAGCGAAATTCCTTGTCGGGTAAGTTCCGACCCGCACGAAAGGCGTAATGATTTGGATACTGTCTCGGAGAGGGGCTCGGTGAAATAGACTTGTCTGTGAAGATGCGGACTACCTGCACCTGGACAGAAAGACCCTATGAAGCTTTACTGTAACTTGAAATTGAAATTGGACTTTATTTGCGCAGTATAGGTGGGAGGCGTTGAGTTTATCCTTGCGGGGATTTAGGAGCCATCAGTGAGATACCACTCTGGTAATGTTAGATTTCTAACTTTGTATCATGATCTGGTCAAAGGACAGTTTCAGGCGGGCAGTTTGACTGGGGCGGTCGCCTCCTAAATGGTAACGGAGGCGTACAAAGGTTTCCTCTGAACGTGTAGAAATCGTATCTAGAGTGTAAAGGCATAAGGAAGCTTGACTGTGAGACCTACAAGTCGAGCAGGGACGAAAGTCGGTCTTAGTGATCTGACGGTGCTGAGTGGAAAGGCCGTCACTCAACGGATAAAAGTTACTCTAGGGATAACAGGCTGATCTCCCCCAAGAGTTCACATCGACGGGGAGGTTTGGCACCTCGATGTCGGCTCATCGCATCCTGGGGCGGTAGTACGTCCCAAGGGTTGGGCTGTTCGCCCATGAAAGCGGTACGCGAGCTGGGTTCAGAACGTCGTGAGACAGTTCGGTCCATATCCGGTGTAGGCGTTAGAATATTGAGAGGAGCCTTCTTTAGTACGAGAGGACCGAGAAGGACACACCTCTGGTGTACCAGTTATCGTGCCAACGGTAAACGCTGGGTAGCTATGTGTGGAGTGGATAACCGCTGAAAGCATCTAAGTGGGAAGCCCACCTCAAGATAAGTATTCTCATCACGTAAGTGAGTAAGGTCACGGTAAGACTAACCGTTTAATAGGCATTAAGTATAAGTATGGTAACATATGAGCTGAGATGTGCTAACAGACCGAGGACTTGAATTTTAAAATAAACTAATAGCTACTATTTATTTAGTAGCTATTTTTGCTTTGGTGTTTTTAGTGTATTCAACGGAACCACACTGATCCATCTCGAACTCAGTAGTGAAACGTTATAAATCGACGAAAATACTTGGAGAGACATCTCCTGGGAAAATAGTTCAATGCCAAAGTTTTATATAATATCAATCATTTTTAATACGTTCAGTTTTAATAACACAAATTCAATACTCTCTTAAGTCAAATTACTTATAAAAAGTTTTGCTTAATCAGTATAAGAATCATCATACAACGTCACGGTTTGCCGTAGTAATCTGTGCTATTCTACTTGTTTAGGATAATACAGATCGGAGCATTTAATATCACAGATTTTTATGCCACCAAGGACGAGTGTAATTGATAATCCTAACCCAAAAATATTGGATTTAAACGACTCAACAAATTTTATATTTTCACAATTATAATGCTAGATTTAAGCACAGTCGAAATTATTAGAGCAGTGAATTTAAGTACACTGTGCAGTTGGGCATTAAAGCCATTAATTAAGAATGGTTCTATCCCATCATTATACTGAACCATAATATACAAAAATAGCTCTCGGTTAATCACGGTTAATTCTCGTTTAAAATATCTTTTTAAACCATGCTTATTGAGAAATTTTAGACAATTACATTGAATCTAGGACTTGTTAATTCATATATAGTCATGGACTTAGGGATGTAACTCAAAATATCGGTGCCTCCTCGACTATTCCAAACAATACTACTACCCTGTATTTCAGTTTCAGGTTTTCTTTTAGTTCGAGATTTAAAATACAATATTTTAAGTTTTTTAGTGCTAGAAATTAATAGTAAATTCAGAATAAATGTAAGACCTACAATCGTAAATGAGTTAAGATACCAGGTAATAAAACTGCCCCTAATTCTAAAAAATACACATCATAGTATAATATATTCATTAGTTATTTTCATAATTACTATTGATTAACAAAGATTGATGTAGAAATGAATAATGTATTTCTATATAAGAAAATCAAAAGATCAAATATTCTTTGAAAAGCTAAAATAAAGCCCGCAAATTGATTTCGATAGCTTAATTAGGTATTAATCAACCTTAAGTAAAATTTATTCCAAAATGAGCATATTTGAATAATAGATATAAAAATAAGATAGTTTATTAAAAAGGTGATTAGATGAACAAGAATTAATCATCAATTTTTATTCTTTGTTCGAGAACTATTTCTTGTCTATATAGTAATGCATCTTGTTCATATTCATCTAGTACCTCTTGTCTGTAGTCATCTATGTTAATCTGATTGTATTTTATAAGACCCAATATCTCATACTATCACTTATGTATACTTTTGAAATAGCTTTACCACCCTTTAAGTAAGCCCCAAGTGAAGTCGTTAATAAAAACGCAACCGAGAATGTATAGGTTTAATCGTTACATTTATGGACTATGTCATATCCTAACTACACATATCGAATTGTAAGCAAAGATAAAGATTCTAAAAGAAAACTTCTTTATATACAACTTTTAAAATTGATAAAATAATACGTTATTATTGGGTTATTGGATTATATATATTATATAAATATTAGTAGATAATAAATGAAAATTTCTCTTTAATTATTAAAACGATTTAACATAGTCTTCTATCTTTCTAAATAATGGGAACGGAGGGACTTGAACCCTCACGCCTTTTACAGCAACGGATTTTAAGTCCGTCGTGTCTACCAATTTCACCACATTCCCTTATTATAATATATACTGTAACAGAAAGCATTAAGAATGCAAGATGCGAAATTCTTAGAGCTCCTAAACT